AAAAACAAACAACTAACTACACAGTTTCTGTTTCTTCGAAAAGAAAATTTTCATTTAGAACCAAGCCAAAGATTAGTTTTTTTCGAAAATCTTAATTTTCGATTCAAAGAAAACATCAGCCTGTTGGCTTGGTTCTGAACCAAGCCAACAGGCTGAACATTTTTTGAAATGTTTTTATCCTGATGAAGGAGGTGATCCATCCCCACCTTCCAGTAGGGATACCTTGTTACGACTTCACCCTGGTCACGAGCCCTGCCTTAGGCATCCCCCTCCTTACGGTTAGGGTAACGACTTGGGGCAGAACCAGCTCCCGTGGTGTGACGGGCGGTGTGTACAAGACCCGGGAACGTATTCACCGCCATATAGCTGACTGGCGATTACTAGCGATTCCGGCTTCATGTAGGCGAGTTGCAGCCTACAATCCGAACTGAGGCATAGTTTAACAGATTCGCTAACTCTCGCGAGGTTGCTTCCGATTGTCTATGCCATTGTATTACGTGTGTAGCCCAGGATGTAAGGGGCATGCTGACTTGACGTCATCCTCTCCTTCCTCCGGCTTGCACCGGCAGTCTCTCTAGAGTAAATTTAACTAAAGACGAGGGTTGCGCTCGTTGCTAGACTTAACTATACACCTCACGGCACGAGCTGACGACAGCCATGCACCACCTGTGTCCAAGTTCCTTTGGAGGCACCTTCCCATTTCTAGAAAGTTCTTGGCATGTCAATCCCTGGTAAGGTTCTTCGCGTTGCATCGAATTAAACCACATAATCCACCGCTTGTGCGGGTCCCCGTCAATTCCTTTGAGTTTCACTGTTGCCAGCATACTCCCCAGGCGGGATACTTAACGCGTTAGCTACAGCACTGTTTTCGACAGCACTTAGTATCCATCGTTTACGGCTAGGACTACTGGGGTATCTAATCCCATTCGCTCCCCTAGCTATCGTCTCTCAGTGTCAGTCACGGCCTAGTAGAGCGCTTTCGCCACTGGTGTTCTTCCCGATCTCTGTGCATTTCACCGCTCCACCGGGAATTCCCTCTACCCCTACCGTACTCTAGTCTAAGAGTACTCCACTGCCTGTCCAAAGTTGAGCTCTGGGATTTGACAGTAGACTTCTCAAACAACCTACAGACGCTTTACGCCCAATCATTCCGGATAACGCTTGCACCCTCTGTCTTACCGCGGCTGCTGGCACAGAGTTAGCCGGTGCTTATTCCTCAGATACCGTCATTTTTTTCTTCTCTGAGAAAAGAAGTTTACGACCCACGGGCCTTCATCCTTCACGCGGTATTGCTCCGTCAGGCTTTCGCCCATTGCGGAAAATTCCTCACTGCTGCCTCCCGTAGGAGTCTGGGCCGTGTCTCAGTCCCAGTGTGGCTGATCATCCTCTCAGACCAGCTACTGATCGTCGCCTTGGGAGGCCTTTACCCTCTCCAACTAGCTAATCAGACGCAAGCCTCTCTCTTGGTGGTTTTGACACCTTTAGCTCCTCAGCATTATGGGGTATTAGCAGCAGTTTCCCACTGTTATCCCCCTCCAAAAGGTAAGTTCTTACGCGTTACGCACCCGTCCGCCACTGCAGTTCATTCGGTAAACCCGAAAGCTTACTGATGAATGAACCTCGTTCGACTTGCATGTGTTAAGCATACCGCCAGCGTTCATCCTGAGCCAGGATCAAACTCTCCAAAAATTTTTTTAATAGAAAACCGCAAGCGCAAAAATTTTAATTTTTGAGTTTGGTTTAAAGTAAACCGTCATCCTAAATAAAAAAAATAAGTTTTTAGTCCTCTCAAAAAATAAAAATTTTTTGGTTTTTTTGTATAAAAAACATAGAGAAGAAAATAGTTTTTTTCGAAACGAAGTTTCGCGCTATTTTTAATTTTTTTTGAACATTCCTAAATTAGAAATTTAGCAAAAATTTTTGATTTGTCAACATTTTCAAAACTAGTTTTATTCCTATAATAGGTCAAAAAATTTAATTTTTTGAATTTTTTTTTAAAAAAACAACCAAAAAATCAAAAAATTTCAGCCTTTTGTTTTGGTAGAACCAAACCAAATGGCTGAGCCTTTAAAAAAATAATAAAAAAATAATAAAAAAATAATAAAAAAATAATAAAAAAATAATAAAAAAATAATGGCTGTTGAAAGGCTGGTTTTAAAGCAACTAGTTCGAAACTCCGTTTCTTTGGCTTGGTTCTGAACAAAAGGCTCAGCCGTTTTTTTGGTTCGAACCAAAAAAAAGGCTTTGTTCTACCAAAAAAAAGGCTTAAAGCAGCTAGCTCTTTGGCTTGGTTCTACGGAGTTTCGAAAACAAAAGGCTGATTTTCATTTTCGGTAAAGGAATGAAATTCTTTATATAATATAAACTTTTTTATTTAAAGGAATTTTATCAGCCATTATTTTTTTAGAACCCGAAAATTTCAATTTTCGAGTTTTATTCATCGAAAATTTCAATTTTCGAACAGGCTCGAAAATTGAAATTTTCTTTTTTTCGAAACGGAGTTTATAGCGCGCTGTTGTAAAAAAAAAATTTTCATTTTTGAGTTTTAGAAGGAATGAAATTCTTTAGATTTATCTAAAGGATAGTCTTTTCTTTTATTTAGAAAATCGCAAGCGGTTTTAGCCAGAACCAAAACCAGCCTGTTGGTTTGGTTCAGAACCAAGCCTGTTGGTTTGGTTCAGAACCAAGCCAACAAAAATAATGGCTGAAAAAATTGCAATTTTTTCGAAAATTTTCAGCCAAAGGCTGGATTTTTTCTCAAAAAATTTCAGCCTTTTTTTTGGTAGAACAAAGCCTTTTGTTTTGGTTCAGAACCAAGCCAACAGGCTGGAAACTCCGTTTCTTTGGCTTTGTTCTGAACCAAGCCATTTGTTTTGGTTCAGAACCAAGCCATTTGTTTTGGTTCTAGGCTGCAAAACAAATCGAAAATTTCAATTTTCGGGTTCTAAATACGGAATCAGCCAAATAAATTTATCTAAAGAAAGCTTTCCACTTTTTTTTATTTAAAACTAAAACTCGAAAATTTTCATTTTCTTTTTTTAAAACAGCAAGCGAAAACCGCTTGCGGTTTTAGTTTTCATTTTCGAGTTTTATAAATCAAAGAAAAGCAACTTTCTCATTTTGACTTTATTACCATTGCTACCTGTACTCTTTGCTCAAAAAATCAAAATTTTTTCAAAAAAATCAACCAGCCTTTCAAGAACCAAACCAACAGGCTTGGTTCTAAAGAAATTTTTTTCGAAAATGAAAATTTTCGAGTTTAACCCCCTAGTGTCGCTATACACCGACATTTGGTTTTTGTTTGTTGATTTTGTTCTAGCGAAATAAAAAAACCATTTATTTTCCTCTTGTTTTGTTTTTATAAAGAATCACCAAAGATAATAAAACTTTTATGAGAACTCACTTTTATTTAGACAAAGTTTTGTTCAGATAACTTTTTTTATCAAAAAAAAAGTCAACAAATTTCAGCCTTTTAAAAAATAATGGCTGTTTAAAGGCTGGAAAATCAGCCTTTTGGTCAGAACCAAGCCAAAGAAACGGAGTTTCGAGCTAGCTGCTTTAAACAAAAAGGCTGAAATTTTTTGATTTTTTGAAAGGCTCCAAATTTTCAGCCTCGAAACGGAGTTTCGAGCTAGCTGCTTTAAAACAAATAAAACTCAAAAATTTTCATTTTCTTTTTTTAAAACAGCGCTTTGTAAAAGGTTTTAGTTTTGGTTCAGAACCAAGCCAAAGAAACGGAGTTTCGAAAAAAATGGCTTGGTTCTACCAAAAAAATCAAAAAATTTATTTTTTGGAAACGGAGTTCGCGAAAATTTCAATTTTCGGGTTCTGGCTGAAAAAATGTATTTTTTGGCAATTTTTTGATTTTTTATGTCAAACCAAGGGGCTCTCCCTCTTTACCCGTGCTTTTAACTCTTTATATCAGTGTCAATTTAAACAGCAAACTCTTTGGCTTGGTTCTAAATGAAAATTTTCGATTGTTTCAGACTTCCAAAACACTCAAAACGAACCTGCTATCAATATCCATTTAACATTTAATAAGTTAGGACATTTATTAGACCTCCATTTCTTTAACCACATTAGAAACCTACAACACAGCAATCAATGTTCATTCTAATTACGTAGATCGAAAATTTTAATTTTCGAAGTTTTTACAAAAACAACTCTAATTGGGAAAATGGCTGTTCGCTAGAAGAAACGATTCCTAATAAAACTCTTTGGCTTGGTTCTAAATGAAAATTTTCTTTTTTTCGAAACTCCGTTTATAGCGCGCTGTTGTAAAAAAAAAAATTTTCATTTAGAACCAAGCCAAAGAGTTTTAGTATTTCTTTATCGAAAATTTTCCAAAAAATTTATTTTTGAAAACCGCAAGCGGTTTTCGAAAATTGAAATTTTCCAGCCTTTTTTTTGGTTCAGAACCAAGCCTGTTGGTTTGGTTCTTGAAACGGAGTTTCCAGCCTACGGCTGAAATTTTTTGGAAAATTTTAATTTTCGAAAAGGCTGAGCCTACGGCTCGAAAATTTCAATTTTCGATTATTTAATATTATTGAAAACCCTTAGTTTTTATAGTTTTTATCAACAGCCATTATTTTTTTAAAGGCTGAAATTTTTTCGAAAATTTTCTTTGGCTTGGTTCTAACGAAGTTTCGCGCTTATTTTTTCATCTGTTTTCTTTCCCACACTTTAATCAAACAAAAAAATCCGAAAATTTTTTGAATAATAATCGAAACGGAGTTTCGAAAACTAAAACCTTTTACAAAGAGCGGTTTTCGCTTGCTGTTTTAAAAAAAGAAAATTTCAATTTTCGAGTTTTGAAGCTTTTCTCCTTGAACAAAAACAAAAAGTATGGAAAGAAGAGCAAGAAGGGCCGCAGGCCTTTCTACAGAAGGAAGTTTTTAACCTTGTTGCTTCGCCTAAAGAAAAGGAAAAAGTATTTTCGAACAATTTATTGTTCGAAAAAGAAAGTTTCTTTCTTTAGTTCCTTCTTACTATAAAAGTATAAAAGAACGGAAGCTCCTTATTTACTATTTCAAAACTCCGTTTTGATTATTTATTTAATATTGCGCGAAAATTTCAATTTTCGAATTTTAGTTTTAGTTTTCGAAACGGAGTTTCGAAAAAATAAATGTTTTGATCTTTTGCCCCCAATAAATTATAACATTTTTTTTTAATTTTGTCAAGTTTTTTTTCGACCAGCCTTTAAAAAAATAATGGCTTGGTTCTGAACCAAAACAAAAGGCTTTGTTCTACCAAAAAAAAGGCTTAAAGCAGCTAGCTCTTTGGCTTGGTTCTACGGAGTTTCAGAACCAAACCAACAGGCTTGGTTCTGAACCAAACCAACAGGCTTGGTTCTGACCAAAAGGCTGAAAATTTTCGCAAGAACCAAAACAAAAGGCTTTGTTCTAAATAAATTTTTTCAGCCTATAAACTCCGTAGAACCAAGCCAAAGAGCTAGCTGCTTTAAAACAAATGGTTTGGTAGAACCAAGCCTTTTGTTTTGGTTCGAACCAAAAAAACGGCTGAGCCTTTCAAAAACAAAAAATATCAAAAAAATCAAAAAAGAAATTTTTTCAGCCAGAACCAAGCCTGTTGGTTTGGTTCTAAACTCCGTAGAACCAAGCCAAAGAGCTAGCTGCTTTAAGCCTTTTTTTTGGTAGAACAAAGCCTTTTCTTTGGCTTGGTTCTAAATGAAAATTTTCTTTTCGAAGAAACAGAAACTCCGTTTATAGAACCCGAAAATTTTCATTTTCGATTATTTTTTTAAAACCGCAAGCGGTTTTCGAAAATTGAAATTTTCGAACAGGCTGTTTAATTTAGAACCAAGCCAAAGAGTTTTGATATTTTTTGGATATTTTTTGAAAAGCCCCTTGCAAAAAAAAAGAATTTACGGTATATGTTATAGTACCAAGCATAAAAAAAATGCATGTTTAATCTGAGTTGATTATTTTTTAATAAATAAAAAAGCACAGAATAGACTCGGAGTCTTTTAAATTTTTCAATATAAAAAACAATATGACAGCTATTTTAGAACGTCGTGAAGCATCTAGCCTGTGGGCTCGTTTTTGTGAGTGGATTACTTCAACTGAAAACCGTCTTTACATCGGATGGTTCGGTGTATTAATGATCCCTACTCTTTTAACAGCTACTTCAGTATTCATCATCGCATTCATCGCTGCTCCTCCAGTAGATATCGATGGTATTCGTGAGCCAGTTTCTGGATCACTTCTTTACGGAAACAACATCATCACTGGTGCTGTTATCCCTACATCTAACGCTATTGGATTACACTTCTACCCAATTTGGGAAGCTGCTTCTTTAGACGAATGGTTATACAACGGTGGTCCTTACCAACTTATCGTATGTCACTTCTTCCTAGGAATCTGCTGCTACATGGGTTAACTCATAGCCCCTGGTTGAAAGAAATTCAACCAGCAAACTTGCTTAATAAGGAAAAACCCCGAACAAAAAAATAAAACAAAAAATTTTATAAAATGTATGAAAATCCAGGAGAACGGCCCACACCTCCAGGAAATTCGGGCAATTCCTTGCCAAACTTAAGTCCACCATTCGATTCTGGAAACGTCGAGAGAATGAAAAATTCTCCAAAATATGTGATTTTTCCAGATCCAATTACAAAAAAACTTTCCATTGTTTTACAACAACACCCTTATCTGAACGAAGCTGGGGTTTATGGTTTTTGGAACACCGTAACAAATGATTGTTACGTGGGAGAATCAGTAAAAATGATTCGTCGCCTCCGTAATGAGATTGCCGACTGTCGAAACAATAATAAGACAACTTACCAAGAATTGGAATCTTTGAAAAAAGATTGGTCCACTTTTGGTGAAGAAAAGTTTCAAATTGTTGTTTTTGATTGTGGTGAAAAATACCAATCCTTAAATTACCGTGCTACGTTAGAAACTTTGCTCATTGAAATGTTTAAAAGCGAAGGTAAAAGCTATAACAGAGCTAGTGAGGTTTATTTCAAACCTGGCGAGCGTGCTTTTGCCGACGAATCAGATAAGGAACAATTGCGTCGAGAACGGATTCGACAATCTAAAAAGAATACACCATTTCCTATGGCAAAAACCAGAGGAACACCTGGGAACGTTCCTCTAAAAGTGTTTGTCGAGGGTGTTATTTATCCTAGTTTGTCGGCTGCTGCAGCCGCTCGTGGCTTGAACAGAGAATCTGTTCGTAAAAGATGTAACAATGAAAATTATCCCGAATGGCGTTTTGTGGATTAAGAAGGCTTAACGACCATCCCTTTCGTGGGAGTAGAGTATAAGCATACTCGAAAAAGCAAGTGCCTTTGGTTATCCGTCGAAAAAAGACGCGTACTGCTACGCAGCGCCAATCAAAAACGATAACCAAGGTAATGATATGGTCTAATCTTTTTCGATCTCTGTTTATTTAGCTCTTTATTTTGTTTTTATTTTGTTTTTTTAGAAAAAAACAAACATAAAAAACAAACAAAGAGAAAAAAATAGATAAAGAAAAAGCAGGTTGCTAAAACTTTGAAAATAAATATCGGTTTTTAGCACCGGAGATAAGAAGAATCTTTTTTGTTAACTCTTTCTCTTTATTGATATAAACTTGGTTTTTTTTATAAAAAAACAAAATGAATATGGGTTTTTAATATTAATAAACGTTAACAAATACGAGGGCGACTTATCTTGAATATATATGCGTGAGTGGGAACTTTCTTACCGTTTAGGTATGAGACCATGGATCGCAGTTGCTTACTCAGCACCAGTTGCTGCAGCTACAGCTGTATTCATCATCTACCCTATCGGACAAGGTTCATTCTCTGACGGTATGCCTTTAGGTAAATTATCTGCCTCTTTTTGGAACAATCCAAATCGAAAATCTTGCTTAAAAGGAAAAAATCCTACTCGTTGTAACAGTTCGCCGGAAGGTCAAGAACCCCCGACGGAACCACGAGAGGATCATTCCTTACTAACTTCTGATCTGCGAGTACCGGGTAAAACTACAGAGTTTAGCTCGGTTCAAACGGAAAGTCTTCTAAACTCACCGGCAGTTTATGCAATTCGGTTGCAAAGTCAACAATAAACACTTTGTAGGAGAAACAAAAAACATCAAAAATCGTTTTCCAAAACACCGTGAAGCTTTACAAAACGGAACAGCTAACAAAAGTTTGAACGACGATTTTCAAAAATACGGTCCATCCCAATTTGAACTCATCATTTTCTGTTTCTTCGAAAAGAAAATGACGCCGCTGAAGATAACTTCGTTAGGAAGGATCTTGAAAAAGAATTGCAAACAGAATTAAGAAAGCATAACCTTGGCTACAATTCTGGAGCATCTGAAACAATCCTACCAAGACCGTCTGGTCCTCTTCCATCGAGTTCAGGTCTTTACGGCATTCGTTGCAAAATCAACGGCGGAATTTCTATTGGTGAAACCAAACAAAGACGCGGCATAGCTGGTCGATGTAATTCCCACAAATCTCGTTTAAGAAACCAAAACGGAGTCAACCACGTTCTTCAAGGTGACTGGAATTTGTATGGAGAAGAAAACTTTGAGTTTTTCGCGCTAGAACAAGGTCATCAATGGAACGACGATAATAAAAGAACAGCTCGTGAGCAAGAACTTATCAAACTCCATAGAGAGGCTGGTGGAATTGTTTACAATTTGTTCGACGTCGACAACGTCAATCGTGGTCCCAGTTGTCCTTTAGCGTTGAAAGAAACCATTATTCGCAACCAAACTCCAGAATATCGTGACTACATTCGTCAACTCAACACGGGTATACCTAATCTCAACAGAAAAGGAGTTGTTTGTGAAAACGACACCTATTTAAGTGTTGTGGAAGCAGCAGGTGCTTACACTTGCACGCCTCGAGTAATCCGCCAGAAAGTAAACGGTTCAAACCCGAATTTTCGATGGGCAACCGAGGAAGAGATTAGGATTGAAACGGAACGTCGAGAAGATGAAAACATCGTTAAGCCTTTAGCAAAACAAACACCAGCGAAAAAAAGTAGCGGTCAAAGTAAACGCGTTCAAATCGACGGTGTGAAATACGAAAGTGTTTCAAAAGCTGCTGCTGCACGTGGTGTCTCTATGCAAGCGATTTCTAAATCTTTACAGAAAAAACGAGATGGCTATTATTATCTAGACGATAACGACCAGCCTATTCCTCATTCTTAATAAAATTTTTTGGTTTTTTGTTTCCAACGAAGGAAAGCAGCCTGACTTTCGGTCAGGTTGGTTGATTTTGATTTTTTTAGTTAGTTAAATACTTTGTTGAATTTTATATACTTCGTTTATCGAAGTATTTAACTAACTATAAAGAGAATCAGCCTTTTGTTTTGGTTCTGCTGGCTCAAACAATTCAAACAATGCAATGGTTTGGTTTGTGTTGCTTTAAATCAGAAAAAGTCTAACGACTATCCCGGAAGGGAGTAGATACAAGCGTATCGAAATGGCAAGCACCAAGAATTTGTTTTTGACTTTTGGTGAAGATATAGTCTGATCTCTATAGTAATGTAGAGCTTTTGTATGCATGCGTAAAAAAGCAACCGAAATTTTTGGGAGTTTCAAAACCGCAAGATAAAACCGCTCTTTGTAAAAGGTTCTGAACCAAGCCAAAGAAATTTTTGTAAGTTTTCTTTTATTAATTTTAGATTAATAACAGGCATACAAAGGGGGTAAATTAGCGACTTACCCTTAACACACATGATCTCTGGTACTTTCAACTTCATGATCGTATTCCAAGCTGAGCACAACATCCTTATGCACCCATTCCACATGTTAGGTGTTGCTGGTGTATTCGGTGGTTCATTATTCTCAGCTATGCACGGTTCATTAGTAACTTCATCTCTAATCCGTGAAACTACTGAAAACGAATCTGCTAACGAAGGTTACAAATTCGGACAAGAAGAAGAAACTTACAACATTGTTGCAGCTCATGGATATTTCGGTCGTTTAATCTTCCAATATGCGTCTTTCAACAACTCTCGTTCATTACACTTCTTCTTAGCTGCTTGGCCAGTAGTTGGTATCTGGTTCACTGCTTTAGGTATTTCAACTATGGCATTTAACCTTAATGGTTTCAACTTTAACCAATCAGTTGTTGACTCTCAAGGTCGTGTGTTAAACACATGGGCTGACATCATCAACCGTGCTAACTTAGGTATGGAAGTTATGCACGAGCGTAACGCTCACAACTTCCCTCTAGACTTAGCTTCTGTAGAAGCTCCGTCTGTGAATGCTTAATAAAACCGCTTGCGGTTTAATATTTATTTCTTAAAAAGAGTTTTCAGTCTTTATTTTGTATAAAGACTGAAACTTTTTCTTTTCAAATTCTTTTTAAGAAACAAAAAAAAATCAGTCTGTTGTTTTAAAGCAGCTAGCTGCTTTAAACCTTTTTTTTGGTAGAACAAAGCCTTTTGTTTAGAACCAAGCCAAAGAAACGGAGTTTCGAGAACCAAGCCATTTGTTTTGGTAGAACAAAGCCTTTTTTTTGGTTCTGTGGCTGAAAAATCAAAAAAAGAAAAACAAAAAACTACAGTTTCCCCAACTAAAAACGTTAAGGCAAGACAAAAAAAGAGAGGAAAAAAAACTAACTTGAATTCGATTCAATTTTCGACTTCAGGTAAATAAGTTTGTTTTTTTAATTAAAAAAATAAAACCTTTATAAATTATGTTCTAATTTTTATAGAAAAATGAAAAAAAAATTTTTTCGAGAGTTTCTTTCGATTTAATTTTTTTCCCCTGAAACCTGAAAACTCTTTTTTTTCATTTTCAGAGATTTTGTGTTAACAAAATCTCTGACAAAATCTCTGATTTATTTAAATATTATGAAAAATCGTTTCCATTTTATAACTGTTAATTATCCAACATTTAGTGTTAGAATTTATAGAGAACCTTTTTTGTATCCAGAAATAAAAAGAAAAAAAATTAAATCAGGTAAATCTTTGTCAGGTGTGTGACCATTTTCACACCAATTTTTGGCTAGACGGTTGGCGAATTGTTTCTAATGACAAGTTTCGTTTAGAATCAATTCAGTTACAGAAGGTTTACCCAAGAAAAGCTTTAAATTGTTTCCATCAAAGAAGCTACGGCTCTTTTTTTTTTTTTTTTCTGGAGAATGTGGCTCTCCTTCGTGTGCTAGACCATATGTTTACAATCTTTCTTCTTCGCTGGCAGCTGGTTCAAAAAATGATTTTTTAATTAGAGTTCCTGGTGTATCAGAAATTTTCTATGATCACCACAAATTGGGTTACCAAGGTGGTAACGATTTTTTAGAGCGCGTTGCTAGAAAATTAGAAAACGTACAAGTAATCGGTAACAATAACAATTTATTGTTAGCGCTTCAAATTAAAACATCAAGAACAAACAGTCCATTACAGTATGTTCCAGTAAGTGCTATTAGCAATGCAGGCTTTATCGCACCAGCTAATCCACAAATGCGCTCACGTTCTTATAAAAAAACTATTTCGAAAGAAAAAGTTTATACACAAACTCTTATTGATGAAAACACCTAAGTCAATTACAATAAATAAATGGCAGGTTCAAAATCAGCAAGAAAAAAATAAAGTTTCCTTTTCTTTTAGTTCTTTTGTTTTTAAAATAAAAAAACCACAATCTTCTTTTTTTTCTATAAAAGAAAAAACACTCCATTCCCCTGCTGTAGAAAAAAGAGCTTTACTTTTCTTGGAAGAAAGCAAAAACGAACAAACAATAGAAAAAAATCCAACTCTAAAAGAAATTCAACACAATTTCTTTTATAACAAAAATTTGTTTTTGCCTGTTTCATTCGAAAATTTAGATGTTTGGGCTAAGGAAGTTAAACTTTGTTACAACTACCAATGTGCTATAACTGGAGAAGGATCTTACTCTCGGCTTAACAGCCATCATCTTTACTCAAAGAAAGCACATCCGAAACTTCAATTTGTTTTGCTAAACGGAATTCCTTTGAGTTACAAAATACATCGTCTTTTTCATGGTTTATATGGTTCTCACACGACTTTAGAAAATTTTTTAACTTTTCTAACTCTTTTAACTTATTTAAAACAGGAAGGCTTTTGTGCCCAAAGATTAGAAGAATTGAAAAATTGGCTGTTGTTTGTGGATGGAGAGTTAAACAAAACATTAAAAACCTAAAAGTTTTTGTTTTATTCTCTTTAAAGGTTTTTAAACAAAAAGAAACGTTTTTTAACCTCTTTAAACAATATTTTTCAGCCTTTTGTTTTGGTTCAGAACCAAGCCATTATTTTTTTAAAGGCTGATTTTTTCGTACAGAAGGAATCAAAAAGATTCAAACAAAAAAATATCTCTTGTATTCTCGGCTTTTCTCTTTTTGCTTTCATTTTCTCTTTGATTCCTTCTCGTAGAGAAGGAATCAAAAATAAAAAAATTTGACGAAACGAAGTTTCGTTTATGGATTTTTTATTTTGCTTTCATTTTCTCGTAGAGAAGGAATCAAAAAATATCCAGCCTTTAAAAAAATAAAAAAAAATAAAAAAAAATAAAAAAAAATAAAAAAAAATAAAAAAAAATAAAAAAAAATAATGGCTTGGTTCGAACCAAAACAAATAAAATTAAAACCTTTTACAAAGCGCGGTTTTAGTTTTGGTTCAGAACCAAGCCATTATTTTTTTAAAGGCTGACATTTTTTTGAAAAACCCTGTTTTAAATAAATTTTGTCTGTTGGCTTTGTTCTAAATAAATTTTTTGAGCCAGAACCAAGCCTGTTGGTTTGGTTCAGAACCAAGCCTGTTGGTTTGGTTCTGAAACTCCGTAGAACCAAGCCAAAGAGCTAGCTGCTTTTAAACAAATGGTTTGGTTCTCAAAAAATATCAGCCTTTAAAAAAATAATGGCTTGGTTCTGAACCAAAACAAATGGCTTGGTTCTGGCTGTTGAGCCTAGAACCAAAACAAATGGCTTGGTTCTGGCTGAGCCAGAACCAAAACAAAAGGCTGACATTTTTTGGAAATTTTTTGATTGTTTTCAAGGCTATAAACTCCGTTTATAGAACGAAAACTAAAACCGCGCGCGGTTTTAGTTTTATTTCGAAAATTAAAATTTTCGATAAACTCCGTTTATAGAACCAAAACTCTTTGGCTTGGTTCTAAATGAAAATTTTTTTTTTACAACAGCGCGCTATAAACGGAGTTTCGAAAAAAAGAAAATGAAAATTTTTGAGTTTTCTTTTTTTGGTTATAACCAAAAAAACGGCTGAGGCTGGAATTTTCGGTAAAGGAATATACATTTTTATATATTTATAGTCAGATGTCAAAGAGTAGAGACAAATCACCACATTGTTAAAAAATTGCTTTTTAACCTTAAATAAGCTAAAATTAAAATGGTTGTTATAATTTTATTGATTATTAACGGAAGGAAACAAACATGAATCCAATTATCGCTGCTGCATCTGTTATCTCTGCTGGATTAGCCGTAGGTCTTGCTGCTATTGGTCCTGGTATGGGACAAGGAACTGCTGCTGGTTACGCTGTAGAAGGTATCGCAAGACAACCAGAAGCTGAAGGTAAAATCCGTGGAGCGTTACTACTTAGTTTCGCGTTTATGGAGTCATTAACAATCTATGGTCTAGTTGTAGCGTTAGCACTTTTATTTGCTAACCCATTTGTATCTTAATTTTTTCAAAAATTTAAGCTTTTTAAACAAATTACCCTCTTCGACAAAAGTTGAAGCGGGTAATATTTTTTGAAAATTAAAATTTTCGAATTTTTATTATTTCTGAACGAATAAAGAACAAATAATAGAAAAAAGCCAGCCTTTCATTTGGCTTGGTTCTAAATAAAATTTTTTGATTTTTTGGTCGAAAATTAAAATTTTCGGTTGATTTTTTTAAAAAATCGAAAATTCGACCAGCCTGTTGGCTTGGTTCTCGAAACGGAGTTTCGAAAACAAAAGGCTTAAAGCAGCTAGCTGCTTTAAAACAAAAGGCTGAGAATTGTCGAAAAAATTTCTTTTTTCAACCATTATTTTTTTAAAACCCAAAAATTGAAATTTTCGAACAAGCTGGTTTTTCTTATTTTTATAGTTTGTTGTTATTTAAAAAGAACAAAAAAAATCCGAAAATTGAAATTTTTTAATAAAATTATTTGACGTTTCCCCCCTAAACTAGGGTCCACTTTTTGGTGAGAAAATGTTTAAACCGCTTGCGAAAACTCGAAAATTTTCATTTTTTTTTTACAACAGCGCGCTATAAACGGAGTTTCGAAAAAAAAAATGAAAATTTTCGAGTTTTTTTTTTTTAGTTTTTTAGAAGATAAAAAACCACAAAAAAGTGAGACATAAAAAACAATTTTTGGGTTCAGAAAAACTTTATGTTTTTCCAATAAAGTATTGTAGTAACTACTTATTTTATGCATTTAGATTTAAGTTTATTTAATAATCTTCCTTTAGGCGAAGGTTTTGGTATTAATACAAATATTTTTGAAACAAACGTTATTAACTTAGCTGCAGTAGTTGCAGTGGTTATTTCATTTGTTGGTCAAAATTTAACTTCGTTATTAGAAGATCGTAAGAAAACAATTCTTAGTAATTTACAAGAAGCTAGTCAAAGAGCAGCAGATGCTCAAGAAAAACTAAAACAAGCAAAAGCTCAATTAGAACTTGCTAAAAGTAAAGCCAAAGAAATTCGTGAAGAAGGAATGTTAAGAGCTACACAAGAAGTAAACAATTGTGTAAATCAACATGAAGAAAGACTTTCAAAACTAGAAGAATTTAAACAAGAAACAATTCAATTTTACCAACAAAAAGCATTTAAGCAAGCTTATATGTACGTAATTTCACGTATTATGAGTCGAGTAAAAGAAAGATTAAATAGTGGTTTAGACACTACGTATCATCTTGTTGTTAACAATTTTTATGTTTCTCGATTTACAGAATACAATCCTTCTAATAATTAATTTTTTTTTGCTGCATATCAGCTAGCTTTGTCTTTTATCAAAGAAAAAATTCCAAAAAATATTCAAAAAATCAAAAAATTTCAGCCTGTTGGCTTGGTTCGAACCAAAACAAATGGCTTGGTTCTGAACCAAAAAAAAGCTTGGTTCTACCAAGAAAAACGGCTGAGCCTGTTGGCTTGGTTCTCGAAACTCCGTTTCGAAAACTAAAACCGCAAGCTGTTTTAAAAAAAGAAAATTTCAATTTTCGATTTTAATTTTAAATGGCTGGATTTTTTGTTTAATTTTTTCTTTGATAAAAGAAAATTCACTCCTTTTACTTCTTTAGACAATTCAACTTTTGTATTTCTTTTTTTATTATAATTCTTTAATTCGGAGCTTAGCTCCGAATATCAATGAAAATTAATTCGGAGCTAAGCTCCGGTATGTTGTTACTCTTCACGGGTTTTGTTTTACAGCAAAAAACCAACATAATTAAGCATAAAATTCGAAAATTTAAAGTTTTGAACAATTCAAAAACAAAAAAAGTTTCGAAAATTAAAATTTTCCAAAAAATGTATTTTTTGAGCCTTTAAAAAAATAAAATTTTTTCGAAAATTTGCAAAAAATAAATTTAGAACAAAGCTAAATGCGACGGCGGAGATTTTATCTTAAAAAAAGCTAAAACTAAAACCGCGTGCTCGAAACGGAGTTTCGAAAAAAAGAAAATGAAAATTTTTGAGTTTTCGCAAGCTGTTTTAAAAAAAGAAAATTGAAATTTTCGAGCCTGTTGGTTTGGTTCTAAAAATAATGACTGAAAAATCAAAATTTTATCGGTGCCCAATAATGAATTCATATTAAGCTTTAACCCATTACCTGTCTTTAAAATAAAACTAAAACTAAAATTTTGATTATGATTGTTAAAAGGAACAATTCAATAAAATTAAAATTTTCCAGCTTTTAAACAGCCACTTTGGTTTTGTTCTACCAAAAAAAAGGCTTTGTTCTACCCGAAAATTGAAATTTTCGATTTGTTTTGCAGCCTAGAACCAAAACAAATGGCTTGGTTCTAGCTCAGCCATTATTTTTTTAGAACCCGAAAATTGAAATTTTCGAACAGGCTGATATTTTGTGGAAATTTTTTCGAAACGGAGTTTATAGCAAGCTGCTTTAATTTGTTAAACTTTTTCTAAAAAAAATTAAATAAGCGCGAAACTTTCAGCCATTTGTGTTGGTCGAAACTAAGTTTCGAAAACTCAAAAATTTTAATTTTTGAGTTTTAAAAGGCTGGAAAATTTTCGATTAATTTTTAAAACTACATGTTATAATTTATATAAAGCTAACGATTTTGTCATTCTAAAAACCATGCATAATTTTTATGCTGAAAAAGAAAGTAATCAGTCATTTTTTTTTTAGAACCAAACCTTTTTTTTGGTAGAACAAAACCAAAGTGGCTGTTTTTTTATATATAAAAAAACAATTTCTAAAATTTTAATTTTAGAATTGTTCATTTTCTCAAAAATGAAAGTTTTTATGCATGGAGAGCTGCACTGTTTCAGCTAATGAATAAATTTTGTATTCCCTGAGGAGGTATTACCCCGTGGAAACGCTCTTTAATGGAACACTTACAGTAGGAGGTCGCGACCAAGAAACTACAGGTTTCGCTTGGTGGTCTGGGAATGCTCGACTAATCAACCTTTCTGGTAAACTTTTAGGTGCTCACGTAGCTCACGCAGGTTTAATCGTATTTTGGGCCGGTGCTATGAACTTATTTGAAGTTGCGCATTTTGTGCCAGAAAAACCTATGTATGAACAAGGTCTTATTTTATTACCTCACATCGCTACATTAGGTTATGGTGTTGGTCCTGGTGGGGAAATTATTGACACATTCCCATACTTTGTATCAGGTGTACTTCACTTGATTTCTTCAGCTGTTTTAGGATTTGGGGGGGTTTACCACTCATTAATTGGTCCTGAAACATTAGAAGAATCTTTCCCATTCTTTGGTTATGTATGGAAAGATAAAAACAAAATGACTAACATTTTAGGTTACCACCTTATTATGCTAGGTTTAGGTGCATGGTTATTAGTTTGGAAAGCTATGTACTTTGGTGGAATTTACGATACTTGGGCTCCAGGTGGTGGAGATATCCGTGTTATTACTAACCCAACAACAAATGCTGGTGTTATTTTTGGATACCTATTAAAATCACCATTTGGTGGTGACGGTTGGATTGTTAGTGTAGATAATATGGAAGATATTATTGGTGGTCACATTTGGATCGGAACACTAGAAATCTTAGGTGGTATTTGGCACATTTATACAACACCTTGGCCTTGGGCTAGACGAGCTTTTGTTTGGTCTGGTGAAGCTTACCTTTCATACAGTTTAGGTGCGATTGCTTTAATGGGATTCATTGCTTGCTGTATGTCTTGGTTTAACACAACAGCTTATCCAAGCGAGTTTTACGGCCCTACGGGTCCTGAAGCGTCTCAATCTCAAGCCTTCACTTTCCTTGTTCGTGACCAACGTTTAGGTGCTAACGTAGCATCAGCGCAAGGTCCTACAGGTTTAGGTAAATATTTAATGAGATCACCAACAGGTGAAATCATTTTTGGAGGAGAAACAATGCGTTTCTGGGATTTCCGTGGTCCTTGGTTAGAACCATTACGTGGACCTAACGGTTTAGATTTAAACAAACTGAAAAACGATATCCAACCTTGGCAAGAACGTCGTGCAGCTGAGTATATGACTCACGCTCCATTAGGTTCTTTAAACTCGGTAGGTGGTGTTGCTACTGAAATTAACGCTGTTAACTTTGTATCACCACGTACTTGGTTAGCAACTTCGCACTTTGTTTTAGGTTTCTTCTTCTTTGTAGGTCACTTATGGCATGCTGGACGTGCACGTGCAGCAGCTGCTGGTTTTGAAAAAGGAATTGATCGTCTGGATGAACCAGTACTTTCAATGCGTCCTTTAGACTAGACTTAAAAATTTCAGACAATTTAGCAGACAATTAATAATTTTCTGCTGCTGCTGAATTTTTAATTGTTTTTTCAGTTACTGAGTACAAGCTTTTAATGTTTGTAATTAGTAACTGAAAAAACAATTAATAGCAAACATCCATAATTTTCTCAGACTGTTGACTTGGTTCTGAACCAAACCAACAGGCTGAAAAACTTTTTGTTTTTTCAGAATTAAGTAGTAAAAAATTTTTAAACTTTTCGAAACTTTAGCCATTTGTTTTGGTTCTGTAGCTAGCTCGAAATGGAGTTTTAAATGGCTGAAAATTTTCGATTATTTGTTTAGAACCAAACCAACAGTTTAAAACTTTTTTTCAAAGCGCGGTTTTGTTTTTATTGCTTAGAACCAAAAGAAATAAGAAAGCAAAGAAAAAAAAATACTGTTGCTTTTCCGATTTCAACTAGGACTAAAACCGCTTGCGGTTTTAAATGACTGATTTTTGTCAAATTCAAACTAAATTTTCCAAAAACAGCCTAAAGCAGCTAGCTGCTTTAAAACAAATGGCTTGGTTATGAACCAAAACTCGAAAATTAAAATTTTCGAGTTTTAGTTGTTTTAAAGTAGCTAGCTATAAACGGAGTTTCGAGAACCAAGCCAACAAAAATAATGGTTTGGTTCAGAAAATTAAAATTTTCGAAAAAACTTGACAACATAAAAAAAAATGGTATAATAAGAAAAAAGACAAAATTGATCAAAATTTAAAAGTTAGTCAGCAAAAGTCAAACTTTTGTTTTTTTTTTCAAACATTACTTGTCATTTTAATTGCATCAGCCATTACTTTTTAGAACCAAACCATTATTTTTTTAAAGGCTGATATTTTTTGGAAATTTTTTTAAACCCACGGACAGATTTTTATAGGATCGACAAAATGTTCAATGAACTTTTTTCATAAATGGTTCCTCAAACTGAAACTAAAACAGGTGCTGGATTTAAAGCCGGTGTTAAAGACTACCGTTTAACTTACTACACTCCTGATTACGTAGTAAAAGAAACAGACATTCTAGCTGCATTCCGTATGACTCCTCAACCAGGTGTTCCTGCAGAAGAGTGTGGTGCCGCTGTAGCAGCTGAATCTTCAACTGGTACTTGGACAACTGTATGGACTGATGGTTTAACAAGCTTAGACCGTTACAAAGGACGTTGTTACGATATCGAGCCAGTTCCTGGTGAAGACAACCAATACATTGCGTATGTTGCTTACCCAATTGACCTTTTTGAAGAAGGTTCAGTAACAAACCTATTCACTTCAATTGTAGGAAACGTATTCGGTTTCAAAGCTCTTCGTGCACTTCGTCTAGAAGATCTTCGTATTCCTCCAGCTTACGTTAAAACTTTCCAAGGACCTCCACACGGGATCCAATCTGAACGTGACAAACTAAACAAATACGGACGTAGTTTATTAGGTTGTACAATCAAACCTAAATTAGGTTTATCAGCTAAAAACTACGGACGTGCTGTTTACGAGTGTTTACGTGGTGGTCTTGACTTTACAAAAGACGACGAAAACGTAAACTCACAACCATTCATGCGTTGGAGAGACCGTTTCCTTTTCGTAGCTGAAGCTATCTACAAATCACAAGCTGAAACTGGTGAAATCAAAGGACACTACTTAAACGCTACTGCAGGAACTTGCGAAGAGATGCTTAAACGTGCTCGATGTGCTAAAGACTTAGGTGTACCTATCATCATGCACGACTACCTAACAGGTGGTTTTACAGCTAACACTTCATTAGCTCATTACTGTCGTGACGAAGGTCTTTTACTTCATATCCACCGTGCAATGCACGCGGTTATCGACCGTCAAAGAAACCACGGTATGCACTTCCGTGTTCTAGCTAAAGCTCTACGTTTATCAGGTGGTGACCACCTTCACTCTGGAACTGTAGTTGGTAAACTAGAAGGTGAACGTGAAGTTACTTTAGGTTTCGTAGACTTAATGCGTGACGATTACATTGAAAAAGACCGTAGCCGTGGTATCTACTTCACTCAAGACTGGGTTTCTATGGGTGGTGTTTTCCCAGTTGCTTCTGGTGGTATTCACGTATGGCACATGCCAGCTCTAGTTGAAATCTTCGGTGATGACGCTTGTCTTCAGTTCGGTGGTGGTACATTAGGTCACCCATGGGGTAACGCTCCAGGTGCTGTAGCTAACCGTGTAGCTTTAGAAGCTTGTGTTCAAGCTCGTAACGAAGGTCGTGACTTAGCTCGCGAAGGTGGAGATGTTATCCGCTCAGCTTGCAAATGGTCTCCTGAATTAGCTGCTGCTTGTGAAGTTTGGAAAGAAATTAAGTTTGAATTCGAAACTATCGACAAACTATAATTTTTGAAAACTATAATTTTCGAAAACTATAGTTTTCGTAAAAAAGTAAAACTTTTTTAATTTTCTTTGGTTGTTTTTTTAAACAACCAAGGAAATTAAAAAATCTCAAACAAAAATATCGAAAATTAAAGCAACTTGTTCGAAACTCCGTTTTGAGAACCAAACCAACAGGCTTGGTTCTGACCAAAAGGCTTTGTTCTATTCGAAAATTGAAATTTTCGAATTCAGCCTTTTCTTTGGCTTGGTTCTAAATGAAAATTTTCTTTTCAAAGAAACTGAAACTCCGTTTATAGAACGGAGCCAACAGACTGTTTTTGATTGAAAAACTTATAACCTTGCAAAATAAGTGTAAATTTGTTAACATTTAATAAAAATTCAGCCGTTATTTTTGTAATGGCTTTTTATACCTTTAAATATATATTAAAGGGTCGATGCCCGAGTGGTTAATGGGGGCGGATTGTAAATCCGCTGGCTACGCCTACGTTGGTTCAAATCCGACTCGACCCAATTTTTTGAAAATTATAATTTTTTTTTTTATTTAAAAACACTTTAATGTTATAATTGAATAAATTGTTTAAAAGTGAGAAACCAATTTTTTACGGAATTACATCTGCCTTTTTGAAAAGGTCTGTTTTTAACGGTGTTATCATTTTTTTTTGAAGTTTTTTATTTCTTTCTAGATATAGGAAGAATTTAGTCCTCTACTTGTTTTTTTATAAAAAATTTTTATTTATTTTTACATAGGAAAGCTTTTATTAATAAAACTAAAACCGCGCTTTGTAAAAGGTTTTAGTTTTCGCAAGCGGTTTTTTAAGCAAGAATAAAAAATCAGGTTTAAAAAAGCGTTGAAAACTGCAAGCAGTTTTCGTTTTATTACACATAATTTTTTTAGGTAGAAGCAAAAAAACATCAAAATTTTGATTTTTTACAGATGAATAGACATAGAACATTTAAAACTATCAACGAAAATCGAAAATTTCGATATTTTTTGGAAAATTTTTTAATTTTCATTTTTTAGTTTTTTTGTCTCAGACTTCGGCTGAAAAAATGTCTTCAAAAGCTATTTCTTTATGAATTTAATTCCTTTTGTTATAAAACCGCAAGCGGTTTTAGTCTTTTAAAATTAAAACTCAAAAATTAAAATTTTTGCGCGCGCTGTTTTAAAAAAGAAAATTAAAATTTTTGAGTTTTCGCAAGCGGTTTTAGCTTTGGTTCTGGCTGACAAATATAGATAAATATAAATGAAATTCTTTATATATATTTGAAACTCCGTTTCGATTATTTTTTTGAAGGCTAATATCTTTTTAAATGTAAAGGGATTTAGTTTTTTCAAAAAATCAAAAAATCTTTTGATTTTTTTATATATAAAAATTTAAAATAAGTCAAAGTTTAAATTCGTAAATTTTGAAAAAGCTTACTTTTCAAAAAACCAAATCAATATTGTTCAAACAAGCAATCTTTTTTTATGGCAAGACAAACTAGAAAAACTTCTCCGAATAAATTAAAAAGAAGAATTTATAGAGGTGTTGTCCACATTCAAGCAGGGCATCATAACACAATTATTACTATTACAAATATTCGAGGAGATGTGCTTTGTTGGAGTTCAGCAGGAGCTTGTGGGTTTAAAGGAAAACGAAAATCGACAACGTTTGCTGCAAAAAAAGCAGCTGAAACAGCTGCTAAAAAATCACGCGACTTTTTAATGAAAGAAGCTAAAGTTTTAGTAACAGGCCCTGGACAAGGTCGAGAAACAGCTATTCGTGAGATTTTTAAAGCAGGTATTAAAGTTAACGTTATTCGAGAAAAAACAGGTATTCCACATAACGGATGTCGTCCTCCAAAAAAACGTCGTGTTTAATCTTATTGGTTTTTACCTGAAATTTTTAATTATTGTCTTCAAGAAAAATTTGAACAGGATTATTGTTAAATAAAAATAATAAAGAAACTAAATTCTTATATATAAATATATAAAGAATTTAGTTTTTCCCTTTTAGAAGGAATTTTTTCACAGTTTATATATATATCAAATAAAGAATTAAAACTGCTTGCGGTTTTAATTCTTTATTGTTCTGTTTCTGAATAAAAAAAGGAATGAAATTCAGAACAAAAAATAACAACTTTTTGTAGATTTCTCTAAAGGAGTGTAGTTTTTTCGAAAATTTTAATTTTTGATAGAAAAACGCTTTTTCAATTTTAAATAAAAATTGAAAAAAGCAACAAATAAACTTATTCTTCATTTCAATTTTTATAACAATTTTCCACTAAAATTGTTATTATATATAATAAAAATATATAAGTGAATAAAACTCAAAAATTAAAATTTTTGCGTGCGCGGTTTTAGTTTTCGCAAGCGGTTTTATTTCATTTTTTTGTTCAAAATTTTAACTTTAAAAATTTTTCACTGATTTAAACTGTCAATTTTTTTAATAACCTGCATTTTTGCAAATTGGAATCATTTAATGGTAATGAATCTATAAAAAATAAAAATAACAGTTCTGTTTATTGTTATTTTTAATTAATCAAAAAAGCAACCTTTCTAAAAATCGAAAATGTTCATTTTCGATTAATTTTTATTCTTTGTTGAGTACATGAGCCGTATGCGTTGAAAGTCGCATTTACGGTTCTTTGGGGGAGTAATTAAAACTATAAAAGGTCTTAATATATTCTACCTAACTAAACCTGGCCACTTTTCTCGAACTCTTTCTAAAGGACCAAATACTACTACTTGGATTTGGAACTTACACGCCGATGCACACGATTTTGACAGTCACACTAGTGATCTAGAAGAAATTTCTAGAAAAGTTTTTAGTGCTCACTTTGGGCAATTAGGATTAATTTTCATTTGGTTAAGTGGGTGCGACACGAAAATGCATAAATCTGAATTATCCTTAATTTGTTTATAATCGAAAATTTTCATTTTCGATGCTTCTTTTTTTGTACTTCCGTGCAATAAAATAAAGCACATAAAAAAATCATAACAAGTAACCAAAATTAAGGAATAGAATTTTTTATATAAATTTATATATATTAAGCAATATTATTTTTATATCTATCTATATATAGATGTAAAAAAATTTTTATTCTTTTGTTTAATTTATCGAAAATTGAAATTTTCCAAAAAATAAATTTTTTGACTTTATATAAACGAATGAAATTTTTTATTATATATATTTATATAAAAATCTAAAAAATTAGTAAATTTGTTTGGTTTATTTTGAATAATAAACTGAGTAATAAGTTTTCAAAAATGTAAAAAAAGGTGAATTTTAATAAGCTTCATTACCAATTTTTTGAAAACCGCATTTTTAATCCAAATTGTAGGATAAATATGGTTTTTCAAAAAAAATCAAAATTTATTAAAATTTTGAAATATTAAGTGAATTTCCACTTGCTAACTTAATATTTTAAAAATTTTTGTTGTTTAATGTTTGAACTCGTTTTTAATTATTAGCTCAGCTTAACTGTAAAGCATATAATGTTACCCCTTAATTTCACAATAAAATCCTTTCTATAAAAGGTTTTTGTAAAAGAATGAAATTCTTTATAAAACTAAAACCGCCCGCGCAAAAAATTAAAATTTTTTGAGTTTTATTCATAAAAAAAGGAATGAAATTTTAATTTTTCTATATTTTTATAGAAAAATTAAAGTAATATAAACGGGGTTTCGAAAGATTAAAAATAGTTTTAACAAACTGCATCATATAAATAAAAAAAAGGAGCAAAGATTTTACCTTTTTAAAAATTTTTTTGCTTGCTATTCTTGTTTGTTTTTTCAGCCTTTAAAAAAATAATAAAAAAATAATAAAAAAATAATAAAAAAATAATAAAAAAATAATAAAAAAATAATGGCTTGGTTCTGAACCAAGCCAAAGAAACTCCGTTTCGAAACCATTATTTTTTTAAAGGCTTGGTTCTACAAAACCAAAAGGCTGATTTTACTTTTTTCCTTTTCACTCTTATTTTAAAATAATCGAAAACTTCAATTTTCTTTTTTTAAAACAGCAAGCGAAAACCGCTCTTTGTAAAAGGTTTTAAAATAAAAAAATGGTTTGGGAAAATACTTTTTGAAAATCAATTAGAAAACAATAAATAAAAATAGCAAACTTGGACAAACATCCCAAAGATGCTAATTAAAGTAGTAACTAACTTTGTCAAAGAAAAAATTTTTAATACATCAAGATTTATGTGAAACGTGAAAAATGCTTTAGATTCGGCTTTACTTAAAAAGTAATTAGCTAACTAATGTAAAAGGACGCTCAAAAAAAATTATCTGTAACAAACCATTAGAATTTATGGTGATTTACAAAAATCTTATTTAATGTCAAATAATATAAACTCTGTTTATATTTGAACAAATAAAAAGCTTAATAAAGATAATGTTGGTTCTATTCCAAAAAAAATTTTTGAGCTCGTTCGTGTTTTTATTTTCTTTAAGCTTTAACGCTTATTTTTTCTTATTATTTTATCCATTTTACTTAAACCTTATTAAGTAATAAAGTTTTGTTGTTTGATTCATAAAAGAAAACAAACTTTACACTTTTTTTATATATATCAAATAAAGAAAAAATTCTTTATAGAGTTATTAGACGTAGGCTCAAAAAAAGTCAGCCTGTTGGTTTGGTTCTAAAAATAATGGCTGTTGAAAGGCTGAAAAATTTTTATACTTCAAATTTAAAAAGACATAAATTTGTTCAATTTTGTCTTTTTATTGGCTTCTGTTTTATGAAAAAATGAAATTTCATTAACTTAATAAAAAAATTTCATTTTTTCATAAACATTTAAGTTCCCAAGATTCTACCCAAATACCAACAGTATTTGGATAACAAAAACAAAGATAAAGACTTCTTTTGTTTCTTATAACCTTTCATTATTTTTTTCCTTTATAAAAAATTTTCCAAAAAATTGCAATTTTTTGATTATTTTTTTAAAACCGCAAGCGAAAACCGCAAGCGAAAACCGCAAGCGAAAACCGCAAGCGAAAACCGCAAGCGAAAACCGCAAGCGAAAACCGCTCGCGAAAACCGCTCGCGAAAACCGCTCGCGAAAACCGCTCGCGAAAACCGCTCGCGGTTTTATAAAATTTCAATTTTCGAACAGGCTGATTTTTTAAAACTAAAACAACAATGAAAGTTTTTTCAGATAGAAGTGATTTTGTTGAGTAATCTTGATTTTTATTGAAAAATCTGCATTTGTTTAACAGGTCTATGTCAAATACTGGAACTACTGGACGTATCCCATTATGGCTTGTAGGTACTGTTGTAGGTACAGCAGCTATCGGTTTACTTGCTATTTTCTTCTACGGTGCTTACGTAGGATTAGGTTCTTCTCAATAATGCTAAGCATGAAATTTGCTTAAAAAATTATAAAATTAAATTTCAAATTTAACTCTTAATCTTCTTATTATTTTTTCAAAACTTCGTTTTGATTATTTTTTTAAAACCGCAAGCGAAAACCGCTCGCGGTTTTATAAAATTGAAATTTTCGAACAGGCTGATTAAAAAATAAGAAGGTTAAGACTCAAATACGGTTTCTCAACCTTCAACCTTTTTCAATTTTATCTTTGTCATGTTTTCTGTTTTCTTTCTCCATTAAAAATAATCTAGAAAACGGAGCAAACTAAGGAAAAATCCAAAATATTGTGTTTGCTGTTTTCAGCCACAGAACCAAAACAAAAGGCTTTGTTCTACCAAAAAAAAGGCTTTGTTCTACCCGAAAATTGAAATTTTCGATTTGTTTTGGTTCAGAACCAAGCCAACCGGTTGAGCTTTTTTTATTTTCTGTTTTAACTTTGTTTGATGGCTGTCTGGTTGGCTTTGCTTTTTATTTTGAATTAACAATCAAAATGAAAGCTGTCTGTTTTAATTGGACACTTTTTGCTAAACAAATTTCTATGAGAAAAAACTATTGATTGGAAATTGTTGCGGTCAGTTCGAAAATAAAAAATAGTTCTGTAAGAACTATATTTTAGTTTTGTAAAAAAATATAACTATAAAATGAAACTAGCGTGAAATAACGCTTTAATTTTTTTTAGGCTCGAAAATTAAAATTTTCGCGCTTTTTTATTATTTAAATAAAATCGACGAAAAGTCAAAAAAGGTGACGTAGTTGCCTGAGTCAAAATGTTTTTGCTGAACTTTAAAAGTTGTTAATTCTTAAATAATTTTAAAATACAAATTTAATTAAGAAAAAAAAATAAAAAAATTTATTTTTTTATTATTTTTAAGGCTGGAAAATTTTCAAAAATTCAGCCTGTTGGCTTGGTTCTCGAAACTCCGTTTCTTTGGCTTGGTTCTAACCAAAAGGCTTTGTTCTACCAAAAAAAGGCTTGGTTCTCGAAACTCCGTTTCGAAACCATTATTTTTTAAAGGCTTAAAGCAGCTAGCTGCTTTAAAACAAAAGGCTGAAATTTTTTGATTTTTTAAGGCTGGTCGATTTTAAATTTGGATTTAATAAAAATTATTGTGCCAAATTGTTAACTATTAAAATAGTTAAAAAGACTTTTACTGTTTTTTTATCTTTTTTCTATTGAAATAACTATAAAATAGATAAAAAGTCACATAAAAATAGTAGGCACTAGTTTCTATTTGTTTTCTACTTTCAAAAAGAAACTCAAAAATTTTTTTAATAAAAAACGTTTTCATAAAATGACTGAATTGTTTGTAAATCCATTATCAGAAATTGCCGAAGTTTCTGTTGGTCAACATTTTTATTGGCAAATTGGTGATTACCAAGTTCATGGGCAAGTATTAATCACATCATGGGTAGTTTTAGGAATTATTTTTGTATTATCTTTTTTAGGAAATAGCAATTTAAAACAAACTCCAGATGGTTTTCAAAATTTTACAGAATTAGTGACAGAATTTATTCGTGATTTAGCTAAAACGCAAATTGGAGAAGAAGAATATTTAAAATGGGTTCCTTTTTTAGGAACTTTATTTTTATTCATTTTAGTATCTAACTGGTCTGGTGCTTTATTACCATGGGCAGTTTTAGAATTACCAAGCGGTGAATTAGCGGCTCCAACTAATGACATTAATACAACAGTAGCATTAGCTCTTTTAACATCTATTTCTTATTTTTATGCTGGACTTCGCAAAAAAGGTTTAGCATACTTTAAACGCTACGTTGAACCAGCTGCTTTCTTATTACCTATTAACGTATTAGAAGATTTTACTAAACCATTATCTCTTAGTTTCCGTTTATTTGGAAACATTCTAGCAGACGAATTAGTAGTAGGTGTATTAGTTGCTTTAGTACCGTTATTTATTCCAATTCCAATTATGCTATTAGGGGTATTTACTAGTGCTATTCAGGCTTTAGTTTTCTCTACACTAGCAGGTGCTTATATTGGGGAAGCTTTAGAAGATCACCATTAAAAAAACTTCCAAACAATATCGAAAATTCAGACTGTTGGCTTGGTTCTCGAAACTCCGTTTCTTTGGCTTGGTTCTAACCAAAAGGCTTGGTTCTACCAAAAAAAAGGCTTAAAGCAGCTAGCTGCTTTAAAACAAAAGGCTGAAATTTTTTGAAAATTTTCGGTTGATTTTTTTAGAACCAAACCAACAGGCTGGTTTAAACTAAGAAAGAAATGTGTTCCGATTTTGTCATTAACTTTTAGTTTGATTTTTAAAAGCTTGTCTATTTGAGTTTCAGCTAGAACCAAGCCATTTGTTTTGGTTCAGAACCAAGCCAACAGGCTGATTTTTTTCATTGATTACTTTATGATTAAAGTACTAAATAACGTAAATCTTTAAACTCGAAGCTTTTTTGTCAGCTAAAACAAAAATTAAAAAAAGTTAAAAACAAATTAGCTTTTCTTGTCTAAACTAAAAGAGTGCTGCTTTACTTTTAGTTCTACTGCTTTTTTTTTAACAACTTTTATTATAGATAAAACAAAAGCAATCAAAAAATCAGCCTCAGCCTTTTGGTTTGGTAGAACCAAGCCTTTTGGTTTGGTTCGTGGCTGTAAAACAAATGGCTTGGTTCTCGAAAATTTTAATTTTCGAAAAATTTTAGCCAAAGGCTGAGCCAAAGGCTGCTTTTATAGATTAAAAAAAATTTAAATCTTTTGTTTAAGGTAAAAGCAAAAAGTTCACGCAAATTGTTAAAGTTTAAATAAAAATGCGCGAGCTAAAAAGCAAATCAAAATAGAACTCAAAAAAAAGAAAGCAGTCTGACACATCTTGAACAAAATAATTTTTGAAGGAAATTTCTTATGAAAGATTTTACTACTTATTTATCAACAGCTCCTGTAGTGGCATCAGCATGGTTTGTTATTACTGCTGGTTTACTTATCGAAATCAATCGTTTTTTCCCAGATCCACTTGTTTTTGCTTTTTAATCATTAACTCATCATTTAAATAATTCGTTATTTGTGTCATTCTATGACGGTTTTTATTTAAGAACTAAGGCTTCGAAAATTTAAATTTTCGAAGTTCTTTAAAGGTGAATAAATATTAAAGAGAAAGAACAAAGCCAAATGTCTGGTTGTTTTGATTTTCTTTTTATTTCAACTTATGTGCAAATTTATCAAAAAATAAAAATTTTTGAAATTTTATTTATTTCTTTAAACAAAAACAAAATAACTATAAAGGTTTTTTTTCATTTTATTTGATTTTTCGAAACTTCGTTTCGCGCTTTTTTATTTAACCTTTAAAAGAAAGCCTAAACGGACTAACTGGTTTCGTTGTCAAATAAAATAGACAATAAACTTTTTTAAACAACCAAAATTTTATCAGCCAAAGACTGTTTGATTTTTTTCATGATAAATAAAAACAGCCTTTGGCTGAAAAACTTTTCAAAAAATTATTAATTTTCTGATATTTTTTTTACCAAAAAAAAGCAAAGAGAAATCAAACAGCCTTTGGCCTGATAAAATTTTGAATAAGTCAGCAGAGCGCGAAAAAATAATGCCTAAATTTGTAGCTGTTGTCGCGGTAACCCAGCTTATACTTGCGACTACAACTTAAAGATTTTATCTTCTTAGTAGTTTAGATTTATATATAAAGCTTATTCCTTGACAAAACAACAGAATGAAGATAAATCGCTTAAACTTTTTTTGCCGAAGCAATACTTTTCAGAAAATTATTAATTTTCTGATATATTTTTGTAAACAAGAAAAATATTTTAAAAAGTAAAACTTATTTCATCGTGTTTGGAATGCCTTAATTTTTTATTAGAATTAAAAAATTGTATCCAAGGTAACTGGTACGTACGGTTCAATATTTGAAATTCGTCGAGCTGACCTCTTTATAAAAAAGTTTGTTATGGAAACAAAGACTGGGTATCTAGTTTCATTAAATGAATAATTAAAATCGGTAAAAAAATAAAAAACTAAAAAGTGAAACTTAATAAATAGGAAAAATCAGCCTTTTCGAAAATTTCAATTTTCGGGTTCTCAAAAAATTTATTTTTTGAGCCTCTCGAAAAATTTGATTTTTTTATTTATAAAAAAGAAAGAATTAAATTCTCAAAATTTAATAAAATTTTCAGCCTTTTGTTCAGAACCAAGCCTGTTGGTTTGGTTCTTGAAACTCCGTAGAACCAAGCCAAAGAGCTAGCTGCTTTAAGCCTTTTTTTTGGTAGAACAAAGCCTTTTTTTTGGTTCAGAACCAAGCCAACAGGCTGTTCTTTATCGAAACGGAGTTTCGAAATTTTTATGCAAAGGTTATTTTTGACTTTAGAAATGTGGAAAATTGTTTTTAATACTACGTTTTATAATTTAAACACGTAATTGAAGTTAAAATTTAATCGAAAATTAAAATTTTCGAGAATTAAAAAATCGATTTTTTAATTACTTTTATTAAATTTCAACATTTTAATCCTCTAAATTTCTTATTCGTTTTTTTATAAAATTTTAATCAGCCTGTTGGTTTGGTTCAGAACCAAGCCAACAAAAATAATGGCTGAAAACGTCTCACAATCAATGACGACAAGATTCTATTTGATAACAATTTAGAAATTTAGAACATTCTAAAAATTGACTATTTATTTATGCCTACAATTCAACAACTTATTCGCTCTGCTAGACAAAAATGTTCTGATCAATCTAAAGCTCCTGCACTAAAATCATGTCCTCAAAGACGAGGAATTTGTTTAAGAGTTTATACGGTAACGCCTAAAAAACCCAATTCTGCTTTAAGAAAAGTGGCTCGTGTGCGTTTAACTTCTGGTTTTGAAGTTACTGCTTATATTCCAGGAATTGGACATAATTTACAAGAACACGCTGTTGTACTAGTTCGTGGTGGAAGGGTTAAAGATTTACCAGGAGTTCGTTATCATATCGTACGTGGATCTTTAGATACTGCCGGTGTTAAAAATCGTGTTCAAAGTCGCTCTAAATATGGTGTTAAATTAGGAGCAGCAAAATCTGGAGCAAAAAAATAACAATTAAAAAAGTTATTTAATTCACTTCAATATCGAAAATTTTAATTTTCGATAATTTCTATTATTTGGGATAAAAATCCCAAATAATAGAAATTATCGAAACTTCTCGAAAATTAAAATTTTCGTCGAATTTTTTATAAAAAACACACAAAATTTTCAAAAATATGTTATAATTTTTTCAGAATAAAACAATTAAAGGGGATATGGCGGAATGGTAGACGCTACGGACTTAAAACAGATCGATTGCATTCCTATGCATAATTTTTTGAGCCTTTTTTAAGTGATTAAAAAAGTGTGTGCTTTCAAATTCAGAAAAACCTCATTATTTTTTGACACAATCAGCCATTTTTTTTTTAAAGGCTGATATTTGTTGTAAAGTAAGGTAATCCTGAGCCAAATTAAATTTTATTTAATCGGTGCAGAGACTCAACGAGAGCTATCTTTTATTAAAATATTTTAATAAAAGATAAAGAGAGAGTCCAAAAAATTTTTTTCGAAAATCCGTTGATTTTTGCGGTCGTGAGGGTTCAAGTCCCTCTATCCCCAGTTAAATTTGTGCTATCGTATATATTTCTAAATTAGGTTTTGAACCAACCGGAAGCAGTGAGGATTTTTCTAATAACTTAACTTTTTTTTATGTGATCCTTTGCTTTGCTTTCGTTTTTCTTCGAGTTTCCTAAAAAAGTTAAAAAGCATATATAAAGAGAAAAACGAAATAAAAACACCAAGAAGTGAGATTAAATAAAAAAACTTTACGTTTTTAACGTATTGAAGATTAGTCCTTAAATATAGAATAATATTCTTGGTGCTTTTTTCATTAAAGATAAAAAGGCTAGAAAGAATAAAACCAAACTAAATCAACAGCCATTATTTTTTTAAAGGCTGAAAATTTTTTTATTTGTGTTTGCTTATTTTTATATAAACTAAGAATAATTATCAATCTAATTATTTATCAAAAAATTAAATTTTTTGTATTTTTTCGAAAATTTTCAGTCAAAGGCTGGATTTTTTTGTTCCTTTTTAATGAAAATCAGCCATTTGTTTTGGTTCTAGCTGAAAAAAGTTATCAAAAGAGAAAAAAAGTGAGTAAAAATTATATAAAGATTTACAATTCTTTAATAAAATGAAAAATCAATTAGATTGAAGCATAATTAGAATCAAAAATTGAAATTTTCGGATTTCTATATTAAAAAAACTAAATTCTTTTTTTTGATAAAAAAAGCAACCGTTAAAAGTCCAAATAAAAAAATCTGCATAGCAGTTTTTATTTGAAGGGGAAACAACAACTGTGAAAAAAGTCGTTTCAAATCTTTTATGAAAAAAATTCAAGAAATTTTAAAAACAGAGTTAAAAAGCTTATTTATTTATGGTTGAACCTTTACTTTCTGGGATTGTTTTAGGATTAGTTCCTGTTACTATTGCTGGTTTATTTGTAACTGCATACTTACAATACCGTCGTGGTGACCAAGCGACTTGGTAATTTATTTTTTAAATTTTAATTAATTTTCATTTGCATTTTGCTGTCTTAATTTGTTATTCCTTTTAAGGAAGATTTTTATTTGTTAATATTTCTTTTCCGTTTTTTTTTATAAAAAAAGATCCAGCCTGTTGGTTTGGTTCTGAACCAAGCCAACAAAAATAATGGCTGTTTAATTTTGAAAGCGCTCTTCGGCTCTTAAATTTTGTAATTAAAAAACAATTTATTTTTAGAATTCATATATAAATAAAGAATAAAAAGAAAAAAAAAGAGAAACTAATAAAAAACAATATAAATACTAAATAACGAGTCTAGACAGCAATTAGCAATGGATCTAAGAAATTTTTTATTTTTTTTAAAAAAATAAAAATTAAAATCTGCTGGTATGCTCTTTTTTTATCTAAACAAGATATATAAAAAAAGTTAGTTATAAAAACTATTATTTTTTCAGCCTTTTGTTCAGAACCAAGCCTGTTGGTTTGGTTCTTGAAACTCCGTAGAACCAAGCCAAAGAGCTAGCTGCTTTAAGCCTTTTTTTTGGTAGAACCAAGCCTTTTGGTTAGAACCAAGCCAAAGAAACGGAGTTTCGAGAACCAAGCCAACAGGCTGAGTTTAAACAACTTTTAATTAATAAAATTGACAATTTTACAGAAACAACTACGGTTAAAAAAAATAAAAAATATTGGGTCAAAAATGACCCAATACTTTCTTCTATCATACTTTTTGCTTTTGTTTGTTTTAAATTGTTTTTTAATAAAAAAACAATTTAAAAACAAATTAGTAACGTTGAGCACATAAAATAAGTAGGCAAAAAATGTTCAAATCAATTTATGCTTGAACTAAAATATCCTGTTTTTTAGGTGCAGGCTTTTGCTTCTTATTTAATCCTAAAAAAACAATTTTTTGTTTTCAAAAAACAAAAAATTTTTCATTCAAATTACCCTGTTGAAGGATTGACACATCCCCTAACTCTAGTAAAGATTAACATCGTCTAGTTTTGTTTTGCTATATAAGAGCAAAGCAAAAACGTCTTGGTTGGTTAACCTAAGTCTTTTTATCAATTTTTAGTTTCATTTTTTCTTTCAAAAAATTTATCAGCCTCGAAACTCCGTTTCGAGCTAGCTGCTTTAAAACAAATAAAACTCAAAAATTTTAATTTTTGAGTTTTGGTTCTCAAAAAATACATTTTTTGGAAAATTTAAATTTCCGATATTTTTTTGGACCAAAAAGGTTTGATTTAAAGGATACTAAGGAAAAAATGAAATAAAATAAGAGACTCGGCTTCAAAACTGTTTATAAAAATTTTTTTTCTGACAGCTTTTCTTAGAATTCAAATTTTGAAAATTGTTTTTACTTTTAACAAGTTTTTTATTGTTTTTGTATTTGTCGAAAATTAAAAAATGGTTAAAAACTCTTGCTGGTCAATTAAACGAAAGAATCTTTTGTTTAATTAACTAGCAAGAAAAACTTTATTTATTAAAAATAAATATTATAGAGCGTTACCACGAGGTAATACTTCTTCAGGGAATACTAAACGTTCGTGTGGTTGGTCTTGAGCAGCCATCCAAGCACGAATACCTTCGTTTAATAGAATATTTTTTGTGTAGAAAGTTTCGAACTCAGGGTCTTCAGCTGCACGGATTTCTTGTGAAACGAAATCGTAAGCTCGTAAGTTTAATGCTAAACCAACAACTCCAATTGCACTCATCCATAAACCTGTTACTGGTACAAACAGCATAAAGAAGTGTAACCAACGTTTGTTAGAGAAAGCTACACCAAAAATTTGAGACCAGAAACGGTTTGCTGTCACCATTGAGTAAGTCTCTTCCGCCTGTGTAGGGTTAAATGCACGGAACGTGTTCGCACCGTCACCATCTTCGAATAGAGTGTTTTCTACTGTTGCACCATGAATGGCACAAAGTAGAGCTGCTCCTAAAACACCAGCTACACCCATCATGTGGAACGGGTTAAGTGTCCAGTTGTGGAAACCTTGGAAGAATAAAATGAAACGGAAGATTGCAGCTACACCAAAACTAGGTGCAAAGAACCAACCAGATTGTCCTAAAGGGTAGATTAGGAACACGCTTACAAATACCGCAATAGGTGCAGAGAATGCAATAGCGTTATAAGGACGAAGGTTTACAGAACGAGCAATCTCAAACTGACGTAGCATGAAACCAATTAAACCAAAAGAACCGTGAAGAGCTACGAAAGTCCATAAACCACCTAGCTGACACCAACGAGTAAAATCACCTTGAGCTTCTGGACCCCATACAAAAAGTAAAGAGTGAGCCATACTGTTTGCTGGAGTAGAAACAGCTGCTGTAAGGAAGTTACAACCTTCTAGGTAAGAAGTAGCTAGGCCGTGTGTATACCAAGAAGTAACAAAAGTTGTTCCTGTTAACCAACCACCTAAAGCAAAATAAGCACAAGGGAATAAAAGAAGACCTGACCAACCTACAAAAACAAATCGGTCTTGACGAAGCCAGTCGTCACAGTCATCAAACCAAGTACGTTTTTCTTGATATGTACTACCAATCGCAATAGTCATTGCGTGTATCTCCAGAATCATGTATAGAGTTCATCTTTACGTAAACAGTTGTTTTTGAGTATTAAACCATTAATGTTCCTATCTTTAATAGGAAAACTAAAAGGGTAAAAGAAGTAGTTTTATTCCCCGGGTGTTATTGTCCAGCCTTCTGCTTTATAATATTTGGTGGTGTTCTAGCGAAATAAAGAAAACCTTTGGTTTGGTTTTCCAGCCAAAATTTGTTTGCTTTGTTTTTATGCAAAAACGATTATACATAATTATACTATATAATAACAATTTATTAAAAGAAAAGTTTTATTTTTATAATAACTTTCATGGCTGTTTTTTCTTTAATAAAGAATTTTAATAAAAACGCATGCACATATTTTACTTTTTATTTCCTTAAATAGATATTTTGTGTATTTGCATTTTTATTTTCCTTAATTTGCTTCAAAAACGATTAAAACACTGTAGTTGTTTAGTTTTCACAAATAAAGGAAAAATTTATTAAAACTCAAAAAAGCGAAAATTTTAATTTTCGATATTCAATAATATCGAGTTTCTAAAATGATTCTTTATATTTATTTTATCCAAAATAAAATGAATTTTTGACTTTTAACTTTTTTATCAAATTTAATTAGTTAAATTTCTCTTATTCTTACTATTTAACATTTTTATTTGCAGGGGCAGGATTTGAACCTGCGGCCTTGGGATTATGAGCCCCACGAGCTACCAGACTGCTCTACCCTGCGCGAAATTATATATATGTATATATAATTTTAAACCAACAGAAATCCAATTACGTTTGTTTTAATGTGATTTATCATTAAAGCTTCCTCCCCAGGTAGGACTTGAACCTACGACCTATCGGTTAACAGCCGACCGCTCTACCGCTGAGCTACTGAGGATATTATAAATTAATAATAACAAATTTTAGGTAACAATTTCAAGACTAGAGATAAAATCGTAAAAGCATTTTTTTTTCAAAAAAATATCGAAAATCAGCCGAAGGCTCAGCCACAGAACCAAAAAAAAGGCTTAAAGCAGCTAGCTCGAAACGGAGTTTCGAAAACAAAAGGCTGAAATTTTTTGATTTGTTTTGGTAGAACCAAGCCTTTTTTTTGGTTCAGAACCAAGCCAACAGGCTGGTTGATTTTTTATGTTGTTAAAAAGTCAGCTTTTGGCTAAAAAAATAAAATTTTTTTCAAAAAGATCAACGAAAATTTTCGTTGATCTTTTTTGTTTTTTGTTTTTTTTTTGATAAAAAAAAACAAAATCTATCTCTAATTAAGGGGAAGAAAACCAAGTACAAAGGTTAAAAAAACTTAACAAATCAAAAACTAAAGTTTTTGAAAAATTTACATTTTATTAAAAAATGTAAAGACTGGAAAGGCGAAACGAAGTTTCGATTTCTTTTATAAAAAATAGCAGTCATAGGCTGAGCCCGTTGGTTTGGTTTAGAACCAAGCCTGTTGGTTTGGTTCTAAAAATAATGGCTGAAAAACTAAAAAATAAAATTAGAGTGTAAATACTTTAAAAAATTTAGTGTAAAAGTGATAAAAAGTCGAAAATTTTAATTTTCGATAAGGAATAAATGCTTTTTGTTGGTTTTACTATGAAAAACTAAATAAAATTCTTTTTAGAAATAAAACTCACTTACAACAGTTAATTAAAAAATAAGTAAGTGAGTTTTATTTTAAAAATTAAATTAATTTAACAACTTTTAAAAGTCCTAAATAAAGACCTAATGTAAAAACTAATGCGCCAATTAGTAAACCAATATAACTTGTGATTGTTAACATACGTGAAAAAAAATTTTTTTTTAATCTCTTTTTGTTTAAAGTTAATTTGTGTACAAACTTTATTGATGGTAGTTTGGACAAAAATAATAGAAATCAGCCAGAACCAAGCCAACAGGCTGGTTATTTTTACTTTAATTGTTTTATATTGAAAATAAAGAGAGTTTTTGGTTTGATTCGAATCAAAACACACAAAAAACATAAAAATGAAAAGGCATTTTTTGATTTTAGCCAAATCAAAGACAATCAATATTTTATATCAGCCATAGGCTGAGCCTTAAAAAAAATAATGGCTGAAAAACTTAAACAGTTTTAACAATTTTATAAAAGAGAATCGAGAAGCTTTACTAAAATACAATGCAGTGAAAACTGTTTACTTAAACACTTAAGTTTTTTAAAAAAGTATAAAACTAAATATTATGAATTAATAAGCTAACCCCATACTTCTTGTGCTTTCTGAACCTAAATAAACGCGTACACTTAAAAAGTCTGTTGGGCAAGCTGTTTCGCAACGTTTGCACCCTACACAGTCTTCTGTTCGTGGAGCAGATGCCATTTGGTTAGCTTTGCAACCATCCCAAGGAACCATTTCTAAAACATCTAAAGGACATGCACGAACACACTGAGTACAACCAATACAAGTATCGTAAATTTTAACAATATGTGACATATAAAAAAATTTTGTTTAATCGAAAGAAGATTGAGGATTTCGGAAAAAAAATCAAAATTTTAATAAATTTTGATTTTTTTTTGTCTTCAGTTTTATTTTTGTTTAATAAGTGCTCTTTTAAAAGAGCGAAAATTTTCTTTGGCTTGGTTCTAACGAAGTTTCGCGATTAAACAAAAATAAATAACTGGTATGTTCATTGAATAGAGAAAGCAAACTAAAAAAGTTTTTTTCGAAAATTAAAATTTTCGCTTTTTTAGTTTTTATTTTTTGCTGAATAAAAAGTTTTATTCTTTATCTTTATTAGTATTAAATCGCGAAACTTCGTTAGAACCAAGCCAAAGAAAATTTTCGAACGTTTATTAAATTTTTTTAGATAAAAAACAAAAGGGAAAAACAAGAAAACTAAATAATCAAAAAATCAAAAGATTTTTGAAAATTCAACAAAAATATATAGAATCAGAACCAAATCGAAAATTAAAATTTTCGAGTCATTCAAAAAGTTTAACCATTTTAATATAAAGGGCGAACGACGGGGTTTGAACCCGCGAATGGTGGAGTCACAGTCCACTGCCTTACCACTTGGCTACGCCCGCCAAAAAATTTTATTGTTTACTGCTTTTTTGAGTCTCAGCCAAATAGATATAAAAAACAAAAACTCTTTTCAAGTCTAGATAAGCAATATTTCTTTTTATTTTAACAATTTAATAACAAAAAATCTAGAGTAAAATTTTCCAAAAAATTCAGCTCAGCCTTTTTTTTTGTTCTCAAAAAATATATTTTTTCGAAAATTTTAATTTTCTTTTCGAAGAAACAGGCTGAAATTTTTTGAAAATTTTCGGTTGATTTTTTTAGAACCCGAAAATTTCAATTTTCGAACAGGCTGATTGCTTTTCTATATAAAAAAATTTTTTGAATAAAAAAAGTCAAAGTAACGCTCAAACACTAAAAGTAGAAACGACTATTTTTCATTTCATAAAAAGTAATAAAAAAGTCTTTAAGATTTAAGGACTATTGAAATGAAACCTAAAAAATGTTAGCGCGTTCTAAAAAAAGAGAACGCACTAACACCAATCAGAAAAAAAATTCTATTTATTTGAAATTTTTCAAATAAATTATCCTACTGCGATAATTCTTGCTAAGAAGAATGCCCAAGTAGTACCAATACCACCTAAAAGGTAATGAGCAACTCCTACAGCTCGACCTTGTGTAATGCTAAGTGCACGAGGTTGAATAGAAGGAGCAACTTTAAGTTTAGAGTGAGCCCAAACAATAGATTCAATAAGCTCTTGCCAGTAACCACGACCACTGAAAAGGAACATTAACGAGAAAGCCCACACAAAGTGTGCTCCAAGGAAAATTAAACCATATGCAGAAAGTGCAGAACCGTATGAACTGATTACTTGTGAAGCTTGCGCCCATAAGAAATCACGAAGCCATCCATTAATAGTGTTTGCACTTTGTGCAAAGTTACCACCAGTAATGTGACTAACCCCATTAGCAGTTACAGTACCCCATACATCAGATTGCATTTTCCAAGAGAAGTGGAAAATAGCGATCGATAAAGAATTATACATCCAGAAAAGACCTAAGAAAACATGGTCCCAAGCTGATACTTGGCAAGTACCACCACGTCCTGGACCATCACAAGGGAAACGGAAACCAAGGTTTGCTTTATCTGGGATTAAGCGTGAGCTACGGGCAAATAAAACACCTTTTAAAAGAATAAGAACTGTTACGTGAATTGTGAATGCATGGATATGGTGTACCATGAAGTCAGCAGTTCCTAAAGAAATCGGCATCATAGCAACTTTTCCACCAACAGCAACTAAATCACCACCCCATGTTGCGCTAGTAGCAGCTAAAGCATTTGGAGCAGTTAGTTGAGGTGCTAAGAAATGAGTTTTTTGAATCCATTGTGCAAACACAGGCTGAAGTTGAATAGCTGTATCTGAGAACATGTCTTGAGGACGACCTAAAGCACTCATAGTATCATTATGAATGTATAAACCAAAACTGTGGAATCCTAAGAAGATACAAACCCAGTTTAAGTGAGAAATGATAGCATCTCTGTGACGAATAACACGGTCTAATAAATTGTTGTAGTTGTTTGTAGGATCATAATCACGAACCATAAAAATAGCAGCGTGAGCACCAGCACCTACAATACAAAAACCTCCAATCCATGTGTGGTGTGTGAATAAAGAAAGTTGAGTTCCATAATCTGTAGCCATATAAGGGTAAGGAGGCATAGAGTACATATGGTGAGCAACAATGATTGATAGCGAACCAAATAAAGCTAAGTTAATTGCTAATTGAGCATGCCAAGAAGTTGTTAAAATTTCATAAAGACCAACGTGACCTTCTCCAGTAAATGGACCACGGTGAGCTTCTAAGATTTCTTTCATACTGTGCCCAATACCCCAATTAGTGCGATACATATGACCAGCTACTAAGAAAAGAACAGCAATAGCTAAATGGTGGTGAGCAGTGTCACTTAACCATAAACCTCCAGTTACAGGGTTTAACCCACCTTTGAATGTTAAGAAATCACTGTATTCATTCCATTGAAGCGTAAAGAATGGAGCTAAACCTTTAGCAAAGCTTGGGTAAAGATCTGCCATAATTTGTCTATTTAACAGTAAATCATGTGGTAAAGGAATTTCTTTTGGATCAACACCTGCATCTAACAATTTGTTAACAGGTAATGAAATGTGAATTTGGTGCCCTGCCCAAGATAAACTTCCTAAACCTAAAAGTCCTGCTAAATGGTGATTTAGCATAGATTCCACATTTTGGAACCATTCTAATTTTGGAGCAGCTTTATGGTAGTGGAACCAACCTGCAAAAAACATAGCGGCAGCCATTACTAAACCACCAATAGCTGTTGTATACAGTTGTAATTCACTTGTAATACCACTAGCTCTCCAAAGTTGGAAGAATCCTGAAGTAATTTGAATTCCTTGGAATCCTCCACCAACGTCACCATTTAAGATTTCTTGACCTACTACTGGCCAAACAACTTGTGCACTTGGTTTAATATGAATAGGATCACTTAACCAAGCTTCATAATTTGAAAAACGAGCCCCATGGAAATACATAGTTAGGTAAAGTAGAAATGGCCTTCCTGTGTTAATAAAATTGATTACTAACGACTTTTTTAATTTTTTTTAGTCAAAAAAGAGAAAACTAAAAGAAAACCGCGCTTTGTAAAAGGTTTTAGTTTTAGTTTTAGTTTAAATTACAAAGTTAATTGCTAACTTTTTTTATAAAAACAGAAAGATTTATTCGCTGCTTCCCTTAAAATCCGTGCGTGCGGCTTATTGACCACACACGGCTTACGTTCGTGTTGTTTATATTTTTTAAAAACCAACAAAAAATTTTGATTGAATGCTTATTTCATGAAATAAGCGAAAATTTTCCGCCATTATTTTTAGAACCAAACCAACAGGCTGGATTTTTTTCGTTTTAAAGCAACTAGTTCGAAACTCCGTTTCGCGAATTAATAAAAATTTTAGAAAAAAAAGTTTTAAGAAACACAAGTGTTTCTTATTTTCCCAAAATATAAAAATAAGTTTCTAAAAAAAATTTTTGACTTTGTAATTTGTGTTATATAAAAATTGTTTTTTTAAAGATCAAACTTTCGTTGTTAATATTTTAACAACTTTTTTGGGTTACCTAGGACTCGAACCTAGAACTTATCGGTTAAAAGCCGAGTACTCTACCATTGAGTTAGTAACCCACTTTTTTTATTGCTATTGAACTGTAAGTTTATATAAAGTTTTTTATTTAAAAAAAATTCAGCTTTCAAAAAATAAATTTTTTGAGCCGTAGGCTGGAACTTATTAAAAATTTTTAATATCCGTTTGTATTTTAAAATCAAAAAAGAAACTTTTTCGAAAATTAAAAATTTTCGAGCCTTTTGTTTTCGAAACGGAGTTTCTTTGGCTTGGTTCTGAACCAAGCCATTTGTTTTGGTTCAGAACCAAGCCAACAGGCTGCAAAACAAATGGCTAGGGGTTTCAAAAAATTAAAGGCATATTGTAAATTAAATTCTATTAATTGAGTAAAATTATTGTAATCTATTTTAATCGATTTTTCAAGCAAATTGTATTTTTTATCTATCCATATTTTTAAATATGGATAAATAAGTTTCGAACTTATTTTTTTATAAAGGAATGAAATTCTTTAGATTTCTCTAAAGCGACCTTTCCACTTAATTTTTCTATATAAAAAATCAACCAGCCTTTCAACAAATTTTCAGCCTGTTGGCTTGGTTCTAACCAAAAGGCTTTGTTCTACCAAAAAAAAGGCTTGGTTCTACCAAAATACCAAAACCAGCCATTTGTGTTAGTTCTAGCTGGAAAATGTCAATTTTCGGATTTTTTCGAAATTCAGAATAAAACCATTTCGAAAATTTTAATTTTCGCGAAACTCCGTTTCGAGAACCAAGCAAAATAGATTTATCTAAAGGAATTTTAGACTTTCTATCTATTTATAGATGGAAAAGTTTTAAGATTATTAGTCAATTAATTGACTAATAATCTTAAAAACTGCTTTATAAAAAAATTATAGATCACCACCACGAGCAGATAGTAAAACAACTACTAATGGCCCAGCTGCTACAATTAAAATTAAACTCGCAAGTTGAATAACAATATCGAAATTCATAAACTTATTAATAATTAAAAATTTTAGAATAAAAAAATCAAAAAGTGATCTTATTAAATTTTTTTAGATTTGCCTTCTCTGTTTATGTCACTTTTATATAAAAAGAATCTATAAAAAGAAAAAGAAAAAATTTTATTTCGTTACATACGTAAATAAATATAAAGTGTAAATTCTCAACCTTAAAAAAATAATGGCTGGTTAATTTTCAAATTAATCAATAAAATTAAAACCGCGAGCGGTTTTCGCTTGCGAAAACTAAAACCGCGCGCGGTTTTAGTTTTAAAGCAACTAGTTGCTTTCGAAAATTAAAATTTTCGAAAAAAATTTCAGCCTTTCAAAAATAATGGCTGTTGAAAGGCTGATTCTTTATTGTCTTGAAGTTTAGTTATTTAGTTTTGTACTGCAAAAAAAACTCTATAGACAAATAATAATGTTTTCTTACGCACCGGCCGCTTCTTTAGCAGCGAACATCACGTCAACCGTAATCATGTTAAAATGATTTTGACGAGCAAATTTTTCGGTATTTCTTTTAACTTTTCCACGAACAAAACCTGGAATTTTATTTAATTCTGCTAAACCATCAGGAGCCCAACTTAAATCAGAATCTGTCGATAAAGATTTTGTAATAACTTCTTTAGTATCGTGACCTCCAAAAATTTCAAGCAAGTGATCTTCCATTCCTAAACTAAAAGAGTTGTAAACTAAATCGGCAATTTGGTTTGTTCCTTCATAGCCTAAAAAAGGACGATAACCTAAAGGAAAGTTTTGAATATGAACCGGAGCCGAAATAACTCCACAAGGGATATCTAGTCGTTTTCCTACGTGTCTTTCCATTTGAGTTCCAAAAATCGCCGCAGGTTCTAAACTAGCAATCATATCACCAACTTGAGTATGGTCATCTGTAATTAAAACTTGATCACAAAATCCAACGACTTGTTCTCTAAACCAATCAGCATCATGTTTACAATAAGTTCCAGCGCAAACTACACGTATTCCCATTTCACAAGCCAAAATTTTAGTAATAGAGGCTGCATGTGTGGCATCACCAAAAACAACTGTTTTTTTTCCTGTTAAATTTTGGCAATCAATGGATTTAGAAAACCAAGCTGCTTGTGAAACAAAACGAGTTTGCTCGTCAATATAGTTTTCAAAGTCAAAACTAATAGATGGGTCTGCAGCTAAAAGAATTTTTTCAATTTCACGAATAAATGTAGCTGTTTGCACAATTCCCATTGGAGTTGTAGCAACATAAGGCATTTGAAATTCTTCTTCTAAATAAACAGCTGTCATTAGCCCAACTTCGCGATAAGGAACGATATTAAACCAAGCTTTTGGAAGGTTTTTTAAATTGGTTACCGAACCACCTTCTGGAATAACTTCATTAATTTCAATGCCTAAATCATTTAATAGACGCTTTAATTCACGGTAATCGTGTTGATTATGAAACCCTAAAGTAAAAATGCCTAAAATGTTTACAGAAGGTTTTTTAGTTTTTGTCGTACACCAATCGTTTTGTTTTTTTGCTTTTTCGATATAAAAACGAACAATTTGTTCTAAAGTTCGATCTGCTGCTTGTAACTCATTAACCCTGTAATGATTTACATCTGCTAAAATAACATCGGACTCAGAGTCCATAGAAGCACGATTTACAAAATTTTGTAAATCTTCTTGCAAAATACTAGATGTACAAGTTGGTGTTAAAACGATTAAATCGGGACGTTCTTCTTTATCTTTTCTTGTAATATTTTCATACACTTTTTCTTGAGAACCTCGAGCTAGCACATGTCTATCAACTATACTTGCGGTTACAGGTGTGAAGTCACGCTCACGTTCTAGCATTGAACGCATAACATTAAAATAATCATCTCCTAAAGGAGCATGCATAATAGCATGTACGTTTTTAAAAGAACTGGCTACTCTTAAAGTACCAATATGAGCAGGTCCAGCATACATCCAATAAGCTAATTTCATTGTTTTTTTTATATAAATTAACGCTATCCATAATTCAAACTATAATTAGTATTATAACAAAAAAAATTTTTCAGCCATTATTTTTTTAGAACCCGAAAATTGAAATTTTCGAACAGGCTCGAAAATTAAAATTTTCGCGCTTGCGGTTTTATCTTCCTTTACTTTTTTTCTTCTTGACATTTTTTTTCAAAAAAGTTTTTCAGCCATTATTTTTTTAGAACCCGAAAATTGAAATTTTCGAACAGGCTCGAAAATTAAAATTTTCGCGCTTGCGGTTTTATCTTCCTTTACTTTTTTTCTTCTTGACATTTTTTTTCAAAAAAGTTTTTCAGCCATTATTTTTTTAGAACCCGAAAATTGAAATTTTCGAACAGGCTCGAAAATTAAAATTTTCGCGCTTGCGGTTTTATCTTCCTTTACTTTTTTTCTTCTTGACATTTTTTTTCAAAAAAGTTTTTCAGCCTTTTGTTTTGGTTCTGACTGAGAACCAGCCAAAATTAAAAAACAATAGTATGCGCTTTGTTAAAGCGCATACTAAAGCTACAGTAATACTGTTTGTTTAAAAAAAGTGTCACTAAATATTTTTATGTGAAATCGGAAAGGGAGGGATTCGAACCCCCGGTGACCGTAAAGCCACGCTGGTTTTCAAAACCAGAGCATTCAACCGCTCTGCCACCTTTCCTTGGATTAAATCGAAAATTTTAATTTTCGATAATTTTTTAATAATATTGTCTTTATATAAGATTACCACAAAGTTTATAAAAAAATCAACTATCAAAAAAGGTTTTTTTCGAAAATTTCAGCCAAAGGCTGGAAGTTTCGCGCTTTTTTTTAGACTCTTTTGCACTTGTTTTTTGTATCTTTTAAAAGTCCAAAGAAATATTCAAAAATTATCGAAAATTTTAATTTTCGATAGTTAACTACGTTTTTTACACAAAATTTTAATTTTTTCAGCCGAAAGCTCAGCCTGTTGGCTTGGTTCTGAACCAAACCAAAAGGCTTTGTTTTACCAAAAAAAAGGCTTAAAGCAGCTAGCTGCTTTAAAACAAAAGGCTGATTAACTTCTTTTATTTAAAACTTTAACAACTTGATAACGCGCTTTTGCTCGTTTGAAAGCAAAATTTGCTTCAACTTTTTGTTTAACTCCTTCAGCTGATTCTAAATTCATTTTTGCACTTTCAAAAGCATTTTTTGCTTCATCAGTGTCAATTTTTTCTGCAGATTCCGCTTCATTTGCTAAAATTGTTACTTTATTTTTTTTAACAACAGCAAATCCGCCCATAATTGCAAACGAATTCCATTCATCTTTTGTACGTACAAGCATAGCCCCTACGTCTAAACCAGTAATAATAGGCGCGTGATTTTTTAAAACACCCATTTCTCCTGTTTCAGTTGGTAAAATAATTTCTTCTGCTTGACCAGTCCAAAAAGGGCGTTCAGGAGTTAAAATAGAAATTTGTAAACTCATAATTTTTTAATAATAACGTTTGATTTTACCTTTAATAATTTGTCAGAACTGTACGTATATAATTTGATTTATCGATTTAACAAGATAAAAATCCGACAATTTCAATTTTCGAGCCGTAGGCTGAACCTTTGGCTGAAAATTTTTAGAAAACAAAAAAGCACAACCGAAAATTTTAATTTTCGACGGCTGAAATTTTTTGATTTTTTTTGTTTTTTATAAATAAAAAATTAAGAAACTGCGTTTAGAATTGTTTGAGGTCTTTTAGCATACATTGCATTACTTGCTGCAATTTTATGCAATTCTTCTTTTTTCTTTAATGCATTTCCTTTCTTTTCATAAGCATCTAAAATTTCAATTTTAAGCCTAGCTACCATACTTTTACTTGATTTCTTTTGACAAGCGTCAAGGACCCAACGTAGAGCGGAAGCTTTCCCTTTTTCTGGTGAACGTAACACTTTTGGAACCATTTGTACTGAACCAGCTCTACGACGTGGTTTTACTTCTACCTTTGGCATTACATTTTCTAAAGCCATTTCAAAAACTTCTACTGGATTTTTTTGAGTAGTATCGCCAATTTCTCTTAAAGTATTATAGACAATTTTATAAGCTAATGCTTTTTTTCCACTTTTCATAACTCGATTTACTAACATATGAACAGATAAACTATTATATACAGGATCTGGTAATAAAGAACGTTTTTTTTTAATGGGACGACGAGGCATAAAACTTAAAAGAATATTTACATGTTTTCAAATTTTCATTATTTGAACCAAATAGACAAATAGACTTTGTAATTGTATAAAATATTTTTCTAAAAAACAAGCAAAAAATAACAATTTTTTCAAAACTTCGTTTTGATTATTTTTTATTTAAACTCAACCGAAAATTCTCAAAAAATTTATTTAGAACAAAGCTAAATGCGACGGCTGATATTTTTTGGAAAATTAAAAATTTTGAAAATATCAAAATTTTATAAAATTTTCAGCCATTTCAGCCTTTTAGTTTAAAGCAGCTAGCTGCTTTAAGCCTTTTGTTTTGGTTCAGAACCAAGCCAACAGGCTGGAAACTCCGTTTCCAGCTCGAAAATTGAAATTTTCGAAAACCAAACCCAGCCTGTTGGTTTGGTTCTGAACCAAGCCATTATTTTTTTAAAGGCTGATCATTTTTAATCCTTCGGGACTGACGGGACTCGAACCCGCAACTTCCGCCTTGACAGGGCGGTGCTCTAACCAATTGAACTACAATCCCATTTTTCACAAATTTTTTTTACATTGTAATTTCTTTGTGATTAATTAAAAAAATCAACCAGCCTTTAAAAAAATAATGGCTTGGTTCTGAACTAAAACAAATGGCTGGTTCGACCAAAATCAGTCTTTCAACAGCCATTATTTTTTTAAAGGCTGAAATTTTTTCGAAAATTTTCATTTTTCAGCCAGAACCAAGCCTGTTGGCTTGGTTCTGGCTGCAAAACAAATGGCTGGTTTTTTTATAATTATTGTTAATTTTTTCCAATTATTCAATCTTACCATAATAAAGAATTTTTTTCAACCTGTTTTATTTCAAAATTTTATCAGCCTTTTGGTTTGGTTCAGAAAATGAAAATTTTCGAAAAAATATCAGCCTTTAAAAAAATAATGGCTGAACCGAAGGCTGCAAGTCAAAAGGCAGAAAAGGCTGGATTTTTTTTTATATCGTTTAATAAAAACAAGTTTCAAAGCAACTTTTTTAAGCTTTTTTCGTGTTTATTTTTCTTTTTCTTATTAATAAAACCTGGTAAAGAAGAGGAAAATGCTGAAAAAGAAACAATTGTTAAAAATCGACGAAAATTTTCGATTAGTTTTGTTTGTTTTTTTATTTTTATTTTTCTTGAAAATCGGAAAGGTGCTTTATTCTCAAAAAAAGAATAAAGCACCCTCCCGATTTTTCTTTATAAAGAAAAATATCTATTACACCTTACAGTTTTTTATTTTTGTATATTAACATTAATCGAAAATTCAAATTTTCGCTTTTTGTAAGCTACCCAGCAGCATACCCATATAGACAAAGAATAAAAAATAAAAAATTATAAAAAAAGCAAAGCGCGAAACTTCGTTAGAACCAAGCCTGTTGGTTTGGTTCTGAAAATTTTCGATTTTTAAAAACCAAAAAAGTAGAGTTTCCTTCTAATAAAAAAAATACTAATAAAGATAGAAAGCGATAAAAAATTAGATAGGAAGTAAATAGCCAGTTCCAGCTGGAATTAAGTTTCCAACTAAAAGGTTTTCTTTTAAGCCTTTGAGAAAATCTTTTTTTCTAGAAATAGCCGCTCTAGTTAAAATTTTTGTAGTTTGTTGAAAACTAGCTGCGGATAAAAAGCTGTCAACTTCTAAAGAAGCGCGGGTAATTCCTAAAACAACAGGTTCATAAATAATTTTAACCATTAAAAACTGATTGACACGTTCTACAATTTCTAAATTAATTAATTCTCCAGGAAAAAACCCAGTTTGACCTCCATAAATAATTTGAACTTTTGAAGTCATTTGTCTAACAACAACTTCCAAGTGTTTATCTGCAATACTTACCCCTTGAGAACGATAGACTCTTTGAACTCCGTCCACAATAATTTGTTGAATTTTTAAAAAACTTTGTCGAACAGCTTTTTCTAAAGGCAGTCTTGAACGATAACGTTCGAAAATTCCTAAAAGCAGAATAGGTAAACTTTGCACAAAAAGTCGACCACGCTGAGTCGTTCTGGCTTCAAAATATTGTTCAACTTTTGGAATCCCTTGAACAATATCTCCTGTTTTTAAAGTTTCAAAAGGCAAAGTAATAATGGGAGCTTTACGATAAACAAAATCTCCATTATAAGCATGTAAAATTCCTTTTGGAGAGATTAGAACAGGTTGTCCGTGTCGTAATGTTATTTTGAAATTACTCATGTGAATCATTTGACCAGTATTATCTATTGCTGTATCCGAAGAAATAGAATCCCCATAAACTAAAAAAGAACCTAAACGAAGAGTTTTTGGATGTGGCCTCTTTCCAATATTTAAGCCCTTAATTTTATAAAATTGATTTTTATATTTAAACGAAACATTTGTCAAATTAGTTGACTCTCTTCTTTTTTCATTCATGGATAAAGAGTTTGAAATTGTTTCTGACTTGTTTTGCGAAAGACTAGAAAACTGAAATTGTGGTGTTTTGCTTTCTAATTCAAGTTGTTTTTTAAGGTTGCTCTCTGTGTCATTAACATCAACAAATAATTGTTTAAAGTTTTGATTTTTTTTCAAAATCCATTGATAGTTTGGTGATATTTTCAGCCTGTTGGCTTGGTTCGAACCAAAACAAATGGCTTGGTTCGAACCAAAAACAAGGCTGATATTTTTTGTTAATTTTGTTTGATTTAACTTGGAATTCCAACTATTAGTAAGTTTGTTATTTATCAAATTTTCGGTAAAAGAATTTGTTGTTCCAGCCCGAAGAGCTGGAAAATCAGCATTTTTATTATTTTCACTTTTTATTTCTCTTTTTAAAGAAACCATTGAAGTTTTAATAGGCAAATAAAAGCTGAATAAATCTGCTTTTGTAACAATTAAATGTTGATTTGGATCCGATTTTGAAAACCACGTATATTTATTAGAAGGCATTATTTCTCCTTCTAATGGGCTAAGAAAAGAAGAAAGAGCAAAAATACGATTAGAGGAAATCATATTTAATGAATTTAATATAAATTCATTTTTTGACAAAAACACTTTTCCTTTAGCCTTTGGCTGAAATTGTTTTGATTTTTTAATAAGTGCTGGTGCACCAGAAAAAGATTCTCTTTTTTCTTCAAGTAATACACCATTTAGGTAAGGTTTTTTCATAGCCCGTCCAAAAAAAGAAGAATCAGTTTCCACCCAAGGTGAAAAGAAAGCCGAAGGTATAATGGAATCTAATTTCTTTAAAGAAAACGGCGATAATGAATGACTTTCAGGTTTATACACGGATATAGATTTTTTAAGTTCTCTATTTAAAAAATAAGAAGCAAATATTTTTTGATTAGCAAAATATGCCATTTTTTGAGAAGCGGAAAAATCTATACAAGGTAAAGAAAAAAGAAATGGAATAGAAGAAATAAAAGAAACAATTTGCTCTTTATCTTTTTCAGCCCATTTGCTTTGGTTCTGGCTGATTCTTTGGTTTAAAACCGCAAGCGGTTTTCTTTTTTTAACAGTTGCTGAATTAAAATCCAGCCTTTTGTTTTGGTAGAACCAAGCCATTTGTTTTGGTAGAACAAAGCCTTTTGGTTTGGTTCTGTGGCTGACTTTTTTGAAAAAATTGTTATTTTTTGCTTTAAAAGTGTTTTTTGTTTTTAGTGCTGATTGTATTAACAAATTTTTCAAAATTAAAGAATTCAAAATTTCAAGATTTGGAAGAGTCGTTTGATCATTTGATAAAGTTCCTAAATTAAGGACACTATTTAAGGCGTTTTTAGTTCTAAAAGAACGTCTAAAAGCCGCAGCTACGCTATGATTTGATGAATTAAAATTGAAACTAGGTAAATTAAAAGAAGAATGTGCCAACGAAGATTGAATTTGAAGAGGATAAAACTGTATAGAATAATTTGAAAAAAAGAGTTGTTCATTATTTTTTAACGAGTGTTTATTATTTTGTGTACTAGAAATAAAACAAAATTTTTCAGCCCTTTGTTTTGGTTCTACCAAACCAAATGGCTGGTTGATTTTTTGAGACTTTAGCTTTTTATTATTTGTATTTTCGTCTTTCATTAAAGACGAACTAAAGTTGTTTAAATTGGTTTTACTTTCCCCTCTGATAGAATGAAGCAGTTTGTTATCCGAGTGAAGTTGAGAAAAATTCCCCAGCTTTTGGCTGGAATTTTGTTTTTTGTTTTCTGGTGTTTTCTTTAGCTTTGAACCATAAGAAACATTAAAAGAGTAAGAAAGTTTATAATCAGAAGAAGGGAAAGTTGAAATGAATTTTTGATTAGAGTTTTGTTTATTTAAAATATTTGAGTGAAAATATTTATTCATTAAAAGCGAAAAATAAGATTGCGATAATTTGTGATGAGATTGATACAATTGAGTTTTTTGTTGTTGAATATTGGGTAAAATTTTAAATTGCATAGGTCGAATTAATAAAACAAAACCCAAGTTGGAATTTTGCGTAAGTTTCCATCGACTTTTTGGGTTTGAAATAGATTGATCAATTAAATAATTATTTAACCAGCCATTATTTTGTTTAAAGGCTGGAAACTTTTCTTCAAAAATCCCAGCCATTATTTGATTTTGGGATTGTTCTTTAATTAAGAAAGAGTCTGGAATTTTTGAAAAAGAGGAAACAGCAGTTGACCCGTGAGGTTTAGAAATACATTCAGTATAAATTCTATGTTGATCAAAACTCAAATTGTCTAAAAACACTTGACCTGGATTAATAATCGCTCGATGCAGTTTTAAAATGTCTGATAAAGACGACGAACAATAAACCCATCCGTTTTTAATGGTCAAATGCATATTTTGAGCGTTTTCTAATGTGTTTTTACTTGAACCCGTAGTTTGACCTTTTATTTTTTTGTTCTTTATTTGTTTAGTAACGTTAATATTAGTTAATTTGGAAGTCATAGATACAGAACAAAAAAGTTTTTTTTGTTCGAAAAATGGAGCAATGATTGGCTTTTGCGCCACCTCTTTCTTTTTAGCACTCTGCGTGCTAGTTTCTTGATTTTGAGAATAGCTAAATGTATTTGGAGTTGAAATTTGAACATTTTCAGGTAAAGACAACAAGAAAGGGTTGGGTTTTGAAGACCATTTCTTTTTTAATAAATAATCTATGTTTTTTTTGAGAGCTAAATAGAAATCGTGTAAAGGCATTGTTTTTTTATCAAAAAATTTGCCAGCAAAAGGCTGGTTGGGTTTTTTGTTATTTTGACGAATAAAAAGTTTCCAGCTTTTGGCTGGAAATTTTTTTTCTTCATTTTTTCGTTGTTTGTTAAGTAAAGACTCAGAAGTTATTTGATTTTGTTCTAAACATAACGATTTTTTTCCTAAAATGGAGAAAAATTTTTGTTTTGTCACTTTACGCGATGGTAAAAAAGACTGTTGGCAAATTGAAACACCCTCTAGTTTAGAATAAAAAGGTTGTTTTAACCCTTGGCGATTCGTTAAATAAAATATTGGAGCTGAGCTCCGATTTTTTTTAGTTGTTGTTAATAAAGATTTTTGCTTATTAAACCAAACTTTTATTTTATAATTTTCTTGAGGAATCCAAAAAATTTCGTTAGAATGAACTGAAAATTTCAGTTTATATTTCAAAAAAGAATTGGATGTTTTTTTATTTTGGTTCAATAAATTTACAAAAGAAAAAGAAGTTGATTGACGCCAACGAAGTTGCAAATTATTAAATTTATAAAGGTTTTCTAAAGAAGAAAGATTTTTCAGCCGGAAGGCTGAGCCATTTGTTTTGGTTCTACCAAAACAAATGGCTGGAAAATTTGGTGTGCTTTTTTTCAAAAAATTGTTATTTTTTGCTTTTTCTTTTCTTTGGATTAATAATTTTTGTTGGAATTTCTCTTTACTTTCATTTTCATCTGCTATAAAAAAAGAATGCCCCTTCGGAAAACGGGTCAAAAACTTGTGAAAATCAAGATGGAGAGTATTGGTGTTTCCGCTTTCTTGCCCTTCGGGTAAAGACAAAGAAAAAGAAGCAAAAAATAAATTTTTTGAGCCGCTTTGGCTTTGTTCTACCAAACCAAAAGGCTTGGTTCTACCAAAACAAATGGCTGGAAATTGTCTTGAATTTAAGAAAGACTTTTTTCGCTGCAGAGATGTTTGTTTCATGGATGTTTTGTCTGTGCTATTAAAAAGAGAACCAGAAAAAATAAAAATTCCATTGTTTATAGTTTGGTATTTGGCTGGAAACCATTGAAAAGCCGTGTTTGATGGCGTACTCCAAGAATATGTGTTACCAATGGATAACGCTTTATTATTTCTTTTTCCCTCGTTTAGAGAAAAATGATTTAAGGAAAGTGCAGAATGAGTTTTTAAAGGAAGATAATTAAAAACTTGATCTTGCTGGTTTAAAGAAAAATCTAAAGTGGTTGTTTGCTTTTGACTCGAAGATAAAATTAAACCAGATCGAGAAAAGCCAGCTAAAGAATTGCCTTTGAAGTTTATAGAACGATTAAAAAAAGAAGGTAAAGAAAAGAAATAACCAATTTTTTGATAAGAAATTTCTTTCAAACTTAAAAAAAGAATTGGATTTTTTAAAATAAGATTTTTGGGTTTTGAAAAACTGTTGTCTATTTTTGTAGAAGAAAAGTTAAGACTTGACGGCTTTCTATTTAACAAACCTTTATGCGTCAAAACAGATAGTTGTTTTTTAATTTGCTTTTCTTCCTCAAATGGTGCAAATTGCTGTTTAGATTTAGAAAGCTTAGTAGCATGTTGATCTCCGTTAGAAGCAAATTTTTGAAAAATGGAAACCCCTGGTTGGCGGTGAACATAGTTAACTGGAGAAAATTTTGAAACAAAAGAAGGTAAAAAGGTATTTGGCATTCCATTGTTTACAAAGTCGTTTGTGTTTTTAGATAGCAAAGTAGATTGATTCATTAAATTATGAATTAAATTGACAAAACTTGTTAAAAAAAATGTATTTTTTTTAACTTGTTCAAAAAAATGTATTTTTTTGGTTTTTTTAAAAAATAGCGAAAATTGTAATTTTCGAGGTTTTATACCTGTACTAGCAAGTTTCATTTTTTTAACTTTTGGGTTTTTATCTAAAAAAGTTGCGCTAGTAGCGCATGGAATAGAATTTAAAAGATCCCAAGAATTCCATTTATTAGTTTTTCTTTTTGTTTTGTTCTCTTTGTATTTGCCTTTTTGAGAAGCAAATCCTTTTGAAGAAGCTCCTTTATGCAAATAAAAAGTCAAAATTTTGGAGTTTTGACTTGAAGAAGACAAAACTTGGAGAGGTTTTTTATATTGTGTTTTTAAATTTTTTTGTAAAGTTCGGAAAGATTTTGAAAATTTTCGCGGACGACGAAAAAGCATAAAAAACATTTTTTGACGCAAAAATTTTTGAAAAGGATAAGAAAAAAAAGGTTTAGTCTCAAAAAATTTATTATTTTCTTTTAATGAACTTAATTTGTGTTGTTCATGAGTTTGACTGCTTAAATAATTGTGTGAATGAATTTGAAATACAAATTTTTTTTCAGCCAAAACAAATGACTGATTTGTTTTTAAAGAAAGTCTTTTTTTATATGAAACATTATTTAAAATACTTGTCTTTAATGAATTTCGAAAATTTAAATTTTCGATTAATTTTTTTATTTGCTTAGGTCGGTTTCTAATAAGTAAAGAAGGCAATAAATCCTGACTGCCTTTTAGTTCTCTTGGAAATAAGTACAAAAGTTTGTTAAATAAATAAACAGATATGAATGTGTTTTGAGTTTGTAATTTTTTTAATTGTTTATTCGAATGGTGAGAAAAACGCTTTAAGTTTTGAAGAGACAAGTTTTCTAAAATTTGATTTGGTAAGCATCTAACTTTCTTGTTATGAATCACAATAGTTGAATTAAAATTCAAATTTTCTAGAGTACTATTTTTCGAAAATTTTCGAAACTTCGTTTCGCGACTTTTTTTCTTTTCTTCTTGAATTTCTTTCGAAAATTTTCGTCGATTTTTATTAGAAAAAAATTCAGTTTGTTGAAATTGTTTCATTTTAGCAAAAGGTAAAATCAGTTTTTGATCTTGTAATCGTGAAATAATACTTTTTGTTTTTATAGAACTAAATCCAAGATTTGACTGCGTAGTAGATAGTTTTCCAGCTTTTTTAGACCGAAAATCCATAGATTGGTCAGTGCTAAAGCCAAAAGAAGAATAAGGGCTCACCCAGCCAATTTGATTGAAAATCGAATTATTGGTAACGAAATCTTTCGGCGCTGGAAAAAACGAGGAAGGAAAAGGTTGTCTATAAATTTTTCCAGATAAAATCCAAATTTGACCCCAATTTTCAGATGTCCATGTTACATTTTCATATTTTTCACTTTTTGTCTCTAAAAGATCTAAATGATTATAATAAAATTCACCTTCCAAATCAGCATAAATAGTTTGCTCTGCCCTTCCTCTTTGTGTAGTTTGCTGGGAAGAAAACTGAGCCATTATTTGTTTTTTAAAAACTTTTTGATTGTTTCGAGCAAATAAAATGGTATATGCAGGAATTGTATATGTTTGTGTTGAATTTAAGGCTTTTTTAATTGGTGTTTCTTTAGATTTAGAAAAACGCTCCTCTCCCACCTGATTTTGAAAATCTAAAGATTCAAAATGAAAATTTGAAACGAGATTAAAAGAACTTTCTGATTTTGTTAAAAACGCAATGTCACCTTGTGGTGTTCGAATACACGTTCCTGGAATAGCCGAAGGGTACTGAACATTACCATCGAAAGGAGCAATAATTTGGTCTGTTATACCTGCTGAAAAAACCCCACCCGTGTGAAAAGTTCGCATTGTTAATTGGGTTCCAGGTTCTCCGATAGATTGAGCTGCAATGACACCAACGGCTTCTCCAATAGATACCAAGCGACCATTGGACAGGCTCCAACCATAACATAATTGACAAACAAGTTTCTTAGTTTGACAAGTTAAAGGTGAACGAACCATTGCTTTTTTTGTAACTTTTGTAATTGCGGCAGCTAATTCGGATGAGATTTCCTGGTTTCTTTGTGCTATTAAAAATTTTTTAGTGTTTTTAGAACCAAGCCAACAGTGTTTATCACTTTCTAAACTTAAAACATCTTTTGCTAAAACTCGTCCAATTAGCCTGTTTTGAAAAGAATAAATGGTTTTGTTTCCTTCTTTCATATCGAAAACAAAAATTCCACGTTTAGTTCCACAATCAAACATCGAAACAATAACATGTTGCGCGACGTCGACCAATCTTCTGGTTAAATAACCAGCTGTTGCGGTTTTTAATGCCGTATCCACAATCCCTTTTCGAGCTCCATAAGTTGAAATAAGGTATTCTGTTAAAGTTAAACCTTCACGAAAATTACTGCGAATAGGAAAATCGATGATTTGACCTTGAGGATCTGACATTAATCCTCTCATTCCAACAAGTTGACGAACTTGCGAAAGGTTTCCTCGAGCTCCAGAAAAAGCCATCATGTAAACAGGGTTAAATAAATCTGTAGCTTCGAAATTACGAATAACTTCTTGTTTAAGATTTTCACTAGTTTGGTGCCAAGTATCAATTAAATTTTGAAATCTTTCAACACCGGTAATTTCGGCGCTTTTATAACGACGAATTTTAGTATTAATGCTTTCTTGAGCTTGTAAAAGTAAATCTTTTTTTTGTGAAGGTATACGTAAATCGTCAATTCCTAATGAAAGACCTGCTTTTGTTGCGTAACCAAAACCAATTTCTTTAAGCTGTTCTAATAAAAAAACGGTTTTGTTTTCACCATATTGTTTTAAAAACCAAAAAACAAAACTTTTTAAACGACCTTTATCAAAAGATAAATTCCAAAAAAGATTCAGCTCTTGGCTGACACTATTAGACTCCATTTGAGCATTAAAAAACATATCAGCCTGTTGGCTTGGTTCTGAACCAAAAAAAAGGCTTAAAGCAGCTAGCTGCTTTAAAACAACAGGCTGATTTTTTCTTTTTATTTCACTTGCTACATTTACAAAGCATTCTTCCTTTTTTCTCAGCGAAAAAGAATTTATTTTTGTCTTTTTTCTTGTGAAAGAAAGTGATGAGCAGCTTTCTTCTTTTTTCAAACTAGTTAAATAAGTTCTATTTTTTGGCAAAATGACTAAAAAAGGTAAACACCCAAAAGACTTTTGACTTTTCAAATCAAAAATAGATTGACTTTTTGTTTTTTCTGATAAAGAATACAAACTATAGCTTACGCTTTTTTTATTGGTGTTATGAAAGAATACCCCTGGTCTTCGACTCAAAAGAGAAACATTCGGCAAACTCTTATGTAAAAAGCGCTTGTCGAATTTAGACAAAGAAAAAGGGAAATAAGAACGTAAATAAAACGAAGTTAAAGTTTTTTTCAAACGATAATTAGAAAAACCTGTTTTCATTGTTAATAATTGTGTGAAACAAACTTGTTTTTATATTGCAAATTTTAAAACCAGAATAAATCAATCAAAAAATTTCAGCCTGTTGGTTTGGTTCTAAAAAAATCAACAGCCTTTCATTTGGCTTGGTCCTGAATAAAATTTTTTGATTTTTTGAGCTTTTGGCTGGAAGTTTCGAAAAATATCAGCCTGTTGGTTTGGTTCTAAAAATAATGGCTTGGTTCTGAACCAAAACAAATGGTTTGGTTCTCAAAAAATACATTTTTTGGAAAATGAAAATTTTCGATTTATTTTCGAAACTCCGTTTCGAGAACCAAGCCAACAGGCTCAGCCATTATTTTTAGAACCAAACCAACAGGCTGATTTTCATCTTTACCTTTCGACCCACCACTTTTTAACCGAAAGTTAAACAGTAAAAAACGTAGCTGCATTTGGCTTCGTTCTTTTTGTATAGAAAACAGTAAAAAGCTTCTCAAGTTGAGACAGCAAAAAATAAAAATTTAAACAAAATTGTTCGGTAAATTTGCAATCAAATTTAGTAATAACCTTTGACATTTATTACCAATATTACTAATATAGTTCTGCGTTTCTGCCAGAACCAAACCATTTGTTTTGGTTCAGAACCAAGCCATTTGTTTTGGTTCAGAACCAAGCCATTATTTTTTTAAAGGCTGAATTTTTTTTATGAACAAAACTAAAACTAAAATTCAAACCGCTTGTTACTTTTTAAAAAAAATAACCGAAAATTGAAATTTTCGCGCTTGCGGTTTTAAAAAAGGATATTTAAATTCAAACTGAAAAAAGTTAAAGCTTCTAAAGCAGCTGCTTTACTGCTTTATTATTGCTATTTTCCATTAAAAACCTTCTGGTTTTACTATGAAACAAGCGAGTAAGCCAAATAAAAATAAATTTGTCTTTATTTGCTATGAAGCATAAGGTGAACAGAAAGAAATAAAAAGACCAATAAAACGAAAATCGTTGAAAAAAACTTTTGTACAATTTGTTTATTATAAAAAACAGGAAACTTTTGTTTAGTAAGTCATTATTTATAAGAAATTTATAAGAATAATTAACTTTGAAATCGAATAAAAAAATCAGCCTTTTGGTTTAAAGCAGCTAGCTGCTTTAAGCCTTTTTTTTGGTAGAACAAAGCCTTTTTTTTGGTTCAGAACCAAGCCAACAGGCTGGAAAATTTCAATTTTCGCGCAAGCGGTTTTAAAACTAAAACTAAAATTAAAACCGCTTGCGGTTTTAATTTTCGCAAGCGGTTTTAGTTTTAGTTTTTTGTTCAGCCAGAACCAAACCATTTGTTTTGGTTCAGAACCAAGCCTGTTGGTTTGGTTCTTGAAACGGAGTTTCGAAAAAATAAATTTTTTCAAAGGCTGGTTTTGGTTCTGACTGGAAATTTTATAAAAAACAGATTCAATACCAATGACTCGAAATTTTTTGAGTCACTTGCTTTGTTCTCTAGCAAAACGCTCTCGAACAAAGCAAGTTAAATGAAACCATAAAGAGAACTAATAATAAGAGTCAACAGCAAAGAGTAAATTGTTGTTAGAGAAAAGCTCTATTTTTTTAGTCATTAAAAAAGCTTTATTTAAGCATTTTTGTATAACCTTTATAAATCCAAACTTTAACACCAATAATTCCATAAATAGTTTGAGCAGTTTTATAACAGTAATCAATATTTGCGCGTAAAGTTTGTAGAGGAACTCGTCCGGCGCGAACCCATTCTGAACGTGCAATTTCTGCACCATTTAAACGACCAGAAACTTGAATTTTAACTCCTTTTACTTTAGAAGTTTTCATAAGATCTTCTTTAGCTTTTTTAATAACTCTACGGAAAGCTTTACGTTTTTCTAAATCATCTACAATAGAATCAGCTACAAAAGAAGCTTTAGTTTCTAAATTTTGAGGTTTGATAGAATAAAATTTAACAGAAATTTTAGGAGTACACTCGATGTTTTGTTTCGACACAGTTTTTTGTTTTTGAAGTTGCTCTAAGAAAACATCTTGTAAAGTTTTTTCTAAATCATTTTTTCTATTAACTCGCTGTAAAGCTTTAGTTACTTCATTTTTAACTAAATGAAGTTGCTCTTGGTCTACTGGACCAGAAGTGTTAGAAAGTTGACGTAATGTTTGAGCATTAATACCGAATAGGAAGTTAGCTTGTTGTTTTGTAAATTTTTGAATTTTTCGTAAATAATGACGAGAATCTGAAATTGTTGCTAAATATAAAGCAATATTTCGATGTCTATGTTTTTTAACAACATCTTGTAAATAATCAATAAATTTGATTTTACGAGTTTCATCTACAAGGTTATTTAATTTTTTTCGATAAGCTTTGTCTGTTAAAGCAAGTAAAGACTTTTCAGATTGTTTTTGTGAAAGTTGAGTTTGTACGTTTAAAACTTTTTGTTCCATTTTAACTTTTTGAATAAGTTGTCTTAAAGCTTTAATAAAGCGAATTCTTTGAAAATAACTAAAAGATTTTGTTTTTGACACTATCCCTAATACTAAAAACTCTTTACGTAAAATTTCTAATTGAAGAAGTGCTCTCTTTTGTAAAGATTTAGCTAATTTCATTAACAACGGAAGAGGTTTGTTTTGGATTCGTTTTAATCGCGCTAAACTCCATTTTTTTTCATACCCTACTGGAGCATAACGAAGAACCCCATATTTCTGAAGTTGTTCTTGTTTGTATGTAACCATGAAAGAATTCCATTCTTTCATTTCAACTTTTAACAAACTTAAAAATTGGTTTTTCATTTTAACGGCAAACACATTAACAAATTTTTTCATCTTTTGTGATTGATTTGGATTAACTGTTAATGAAAGTGTATTACTTTCACCGCTACTGTTAATTCCTAACGCTGTGTTTTTACCAGTTTTTGATTTTGTTTGGAAAGACGTTGCCTTTCCACGTCTGCTAAAGTTAGCAACATTTTTTGAGTTTTTTTGACTAAAAGATGTATTTAAACTTGTTTTGCTCGTTGGATTAAAAACGTCTGGTTTTTTAAATTTTCTTGTAATTTTTTGACCTTTTTTTACAATAATCATATTTTCTAAAAAGCGCTCACGAAAACGCTCAAGAATTGTTGTTCTTTTTCTTAAACGTTTTTCTCTACGAAGTAGTGACAATTTTGTATTAGAAAGAGACTGTTTTTTCTGTTTGTTTTGAATACTACTTGATGTTTTTTGTGTTTTATCTTGTTTTTGAACAAGAGAAGAAGTATTTGACGAAATTTGATTTGATAAGCGACTTCCAGCTTTTTCTAAAACATATTTATATTTTAATAAATTATGAACATTGCTTGGATTAATTTCCAATTTATCTACCGCAGATTTAATAAATTCACAATCTTGAGCATAAATTTGAATTCCAATTTCGTAAGGAATTAAACCGCGTTCAATTTTAATATGAGAAATTTTTGGCATTTTTTGTTCAGCCTTTGGCTGAGATTTTTTTTCTAATAATTCTGGTAACAACTTATGAATTGTTTTTCTTAAAAAATGGTCTTCTAAAACTGTTTGTGCATATTGGTGCTTATGAAATCTAGCAAACCACTGAGATTGATGTTTTTTTGTAATACCTACACGAAATCCTAAAGGATGAATTTTTTGTCCCATAATTGAATTTTTTAAAAGTACGATTTTTGTAAAAATCTTTTAGAGCTTACTCTGTTATTCTTGCTTTTATATTTCTATATGAAAAAAAACAGTAAAAAGTTCGTTTTTTTTCAAAAAATTTTTCGGTTTTTTGAAAAATGAAAATTTTCCAGCCATTTGTTTTGGTTCTGGCTGATAAAAACGAATTTGATGAAAATAACAAAGCAAAATTGCTCGCACATAAATGGAAAACTCAAAAATTTTAATTTTTGCGCAAGCGCGAAAATTAAAATTTTCGATTATTAAATTTAATAACAAATTCAACAAATATCAGCCTTTAAAAAAATATTAAAAAAATAATGGCTGGATTTGTTTTGCGAAAATTACAATTTTCGATTTAGTAATTACTAATTTTTAAAGCTAAATTTAAAATTTTTTAAAAGGCTACGATTTTTCTTTTGTTTTTAATTAACTCATTTCGATACAAATCAGCTATTTCAGCCTTCAGCTTGAAAATTAAAATGTTCGAGTTTAAACCGCGTGCGAAAACTGCTTGCAGTTTTAGATCAAAAAATTTAATTTTTTGATTTTTTTGGAAAAGTTTTGGTAACTTTTCAGCTCTTTTTATTTCTTTACTTTTCATAAAATTGAAAATAAATAATAAAAAATCTATTTTTTGAGCTAAAACTGCAAGCAGTTTTCGCACGCGGTTTTAGTTTTAATTAAAAAATCAATAAAACTAAAAAAATTCAGCTTTTCCAAAAATTTATTTTTTCGAAACTCCGTTTCTTTGGCTTGGTTCTAACCAAAAGGCTTTGTTCTACCAAAAAAAAGGCTTAAAGCAGCTAGCTCTTTGGCTTGGTTCTACGGAGTTTCGAAAACAAATGGCTGGAAAATTTTCATTTTCTGAACCAAACCAACAGGCTTGGTTCTGAACCAAAACTAAAACCGCAAGCGGTTTTCGCTTGCGCAAAAATTAAAATTTTTGGATTTTAAATGGCTGAATTTTTTTTATTGAATTTTAAATTGTTGACCGTTTAATCATAAAAAATCAAAAAATTTTCGGTTGATTTTTTTATTTTAATTGAAGTCAAAAAAAAAATCAATCTAGCGAATTACAAAATTTTTAAACAATTTCAAAGCTAATTGTTTTGCTAGAGACCGAACAAAAGGATTCTTTATTTTTTAAAAAAATGTCTGCAAGCAAAAGAAAAAATATCAACCATTTCAGCCATTTGTTTTCGAAACTCCGTAGAACCAAGCCAAAGAGCTAGCTGCTTTAAGCCTTTTTTTTGGTAGAACAAAGCCTTTTGGTTTGGTTCGAACCAAAAAAAAGGCTGAGCCTGTTGGTTTGGTTCTGACTGAAAAAATTTATTTTTTTTAAAATTCAGCCATATCTAAACAATTTTATATAAAGAATAAGATTCCTTTAAATACATTTAAAGAATTTCATTCCTTCATAAACAAACTAATTAGTTTATCTAGTATGTAAACTAATTAGTTTACATACTAGATAAAAGTAAAACAAAAGCAAAAGTCATTAAAAAGTCGTTGTAAATTAAAATAAAAAAGTTTTGCTTTTTTAGTTTACCTTAGCTTTAGTTTCCTTTTTAATAAAACAAAAAAAATTAAAACTCGAAAATTTTAATTGTCGCGCAAGCGGTTTTAGTTTTAGAATATTTCCTAAAAGGTAGAAATCAAAATGAAAAAAGAGAACGATCTGCAAGACAGCCAAATCATTTAGTTTTTTCTACAGAAAAGAGACATTTTCTTTTTATATAGATTTAAAGTGTAACTATAAAAATTTTTCGAGAATTTTCCAAAAATCAACGAAAACCGCAAGCGGTTTTAAGTTGATTTTTTTAGAACCAAACCATTATTTTTTTAAAGGCTGGTTGATTATTTAACAAGTTTTGTCCAACCTAAAGAATCTAAAGTTTGATTTCTTCTTAAAGGTCTTGTAACTAATTCTAAAATTTCACGACTATTTGAAAAACCGTGAATTTGAGCAAAAGTAAATTCTACAGACCATTTTGTCGTAATTCCTCGGGCTTCTAACGGGTTAGCATGTGCCATTCCTGTAATAGCTAAATCGGGCTGAAGTTCTCGAATACGCTGAATTTGATAATAATTATCAGGTTTTTCTACGATGCGGGGCATAGGCACATTCATTTGTTGACAAGTTTGTTCTAATAACAATAATTCAGCTGCTTGAAATCTTTTATCCATGTAAGGAATTCCTACTTCGTAAACAATCATACCACAACGTGTTAAAAATCGAGCTAAAGAAATTTCTAATAAATTGTCTCCCATAAAAAAAACGGATTTGCCACGAACCAGTTTTAAGTAATCTTCTAATCCTTCCCAAATTTTAGTTTCTCGTTCATCCAACCCTTGAGGTTCTACGTCAAAAGCTGCGCAAATTTTTTCAATCCAAGCACGTGTACCGTCAGGTCCAATAGGAAAAGGAGCTCCAATTAATCGGCATTTTCTTCGGCGCATGAGTGTTGTTGCAGTTCTACTTAAAAACGGATGAACACCACAAACATGAACGCCTTCTCCTAATGCCGGTAAATCTGTGTATCGACCTGAAGGTAACCAACCAGCTACTTCAATCCCTTGGCGTTTTAGTTCTAAAGTTAACTGAGTTGTCACAGTACTTGGTAAAGAACCAAACAAAACAAGAGATTTTTCTGTTTTTTTGATGTTTTCTTTTTGATTAGAAAAATCCAGGTTGTTTGTTTTTTGACTAGAAGAAGGGACAGTGGGGATTTGAGGACAACGTTGAGCCATGGCAGCTAAAACAGTGTCTTCACCTTGAGTAAAAGCATAATCTAATCCATTTGCTCTGGCAACTACAATTGGAATACCAATATCAGCTTCAAGGCGTGGTGCCATTCCTTCTAAATCCATTTTAATAATTTCTGTGGTACAAGTTCCAATCCAAACAATAACACTGGGATTTCGATCTTGTTTAATTTGTAAGCAAAGACGTTTTAATTCTTTATAATCGCTTAATTGAGCAGAAATATCTCCTTCTTCTAATTCTGCCATAGCATAACGAGGTTCTGCAAAAATCATAACTCCTAATGCATTTTGTAAAAAATAACCACAAGTTTTTGTTCCAATAACTAAAAAAAAGCTATCTTCAATTTTTTGATATAACCATGAAACACAACTAATAGGGCAAAAAGTATGGTAATTACCTGTTTCACATTCAAACACTAACGTATCATTTGTAGAAATGGACATTGTTTTTTATTTAATCCTCTTATACATAAATATTATGTTTCTCAATCAGCTTTTGAAAATCCTTTCGTTAAAAAACTTTTTGCTTAAAAAAATTTCAGCCTTCAGCTCAGCCTTTTTTTTTAAAGCAGCTAGCTGCTTTAAGCCTTTTTTTTGGTAGAACAAAGCCTTTTGTTTTCGAAACTCCGTTTCGAGAACCAAGCCAACAGGCTGTTTAATTTTCGAAAAAAAAAGCAAAAAATTTCAGCCGTCGCATTTGGCTTTGTTCTAAATAAATTTTTTGAAAATTTTCGGTTGAGCTTTCGGCTCAGCTTTTGGCTGATTTTCGGAATTTTTTTTAATGAATTTTAAAAACTAAGATAAAAAAGCTAATAATGATAAATGAGGACAAAGTATGAGCAATAAAAAAATTGTTGTCTAAATATTAATTTGCAATTTTTTGCCAACTAATATTTTTTATATAAAAAGAAAAAACTTTTCAATTTTTCTTCGCATAATAAACATTACATCAAAATTTTTAAAAATTTTGACAAATTTTTTAAGGACAGCAAATATTTCTTTTAGTTTTATTTTGTATAAATTTTCAGCCACAGAACCAAACCAAAAGGCTTTGTTCTACCAAAACAAATGGCTTGGTTCTGAACTAAAACAAATGGCTTGGTTCAGAACCAAACCAACAGGCTTGGTTCTGAACAAATGGCTGATTTTTTATAAAACTCGAACATTTCAATTTTCTTTTTTTAAAACAGCAAGCGAAAACCGCTCTTTGTAAAAGGTTTTATTTAATTAAAGTTTAATAATCGAAAATTTAAATTTTCGCGCTTGCGGTTTTAATTCTAAATTGAATCGTTTTTCACTATTATTTTAAGATGGGTTATTTTGAACTTTTCAAAATAAAAAATTTCATAATCAAAAACAGAAGTAATTCTTTAACATAATCATTTAGGAATAAACTATCAAAAAAAATCAGCCATTTGTTTTGGTTCAGAACCAAGCCAAAAAAAAATATATTTTTTGGAAAATTTCAATTTTCGATATTTTTAAATAATTTGCAGCCTTTGGCTGTCATTTTCGAAAATTAAAATTTTTCGATTTAGTTTTTTTTTCAAACCGCAAGCGGTTTGAAAAATTCAAAAATTTCAATTTGTGAAAAAGGTTTTTCCAAGGAAAGAAATAAAAAACGAAAATCTTTTTTGCTGTTTATACTGGTAAAACGTAGCGGTTGACTTTTTTTATTTCATCAATAAATAAAAATTTTTTTATTTTAAAACGCTAAAGTAAAAGCATTATTACTTAAGAAGGCATTTATCAACTAAAGTTACTTTATTTTTTATGCAACCTTTTCAAAAAAATAGCGAAAATTTTCAAGGCATTTATCAACTAAAGTTACTTTATTTTTTATGCAACCTTTTCAAAAAAATAGCGAAAATTTTCGTCGATTTTAAATTTGTTTCTTGCTATAAGACAAAAATCTTTTAGTTTTGTGCATCGAAAATTTCAATTTTCGAGCCAGAACCAAGCCATTTGTTTTGGTTCTAGGCTGAAAAATGTTTCAGAAAATTATTAATTTTCTGATATTTTTTTCGTTACTTTTTTATCTAGGTTTTTAATATATCGTTTGTGTCTTAATTAGAACTTTTTGATTTGGCTTGATACCTTTCGACTAAAAAAAACTAAAACTGCTTACTCGAAAATTTCAATTTTCGAGTTTTATAAATTTTTTGTGAATTGGTATTTTTCTATTTTGTTTTTTTGGAACTCTTAAAAATAAAATAAAACCTTTTACAAAGCGCGGTTTTAGTGTTCTTGGCGAATAAAAATCACAATTTTGTTTTTATGTCCCAAGAACACTAATTACTGTAAATACTTATTTTAAAAAAAAAAGAGCAAAATAAGAAAAACGCTCTTTGGTCAAACACCCAGTTTTAAAAATTAGTTAAAAATATAGCTTGAAAATAATACAGCTAATACGAAAATTAATAATAGTCCCCAGTAAAGACTAGTACGGTTTAGTTCAACAACTTGTTTGTTGGGATTAGGTCTAGCCATAGAAAAAATGAAATGAATTTAGGTCTAGCCAAAAAGATTGTTTAGTTTGTTTACCAAATCAAAAAAATTTTCGTCAAATTTTTGCGATTTTTTACTTAATCGAAAATTGAAATTTTCGCGCTTGTGAAAACCGCTCGCGGTTTTAATTTTTAATTCTTTTTTATGATTTAATTAATTAAATTAATTATAAAGACAAAACCATAAAAAGAAAAACCGAAAATTAAAATTTTTAAAAAATTTTTTGATTTAAAAAAAAACGCTAACTAAATTTTTAATTTAGTTAAGAATGATTTTTATTTGGTAATTTCAGACAAAAAAACAAAATAGGTCTAGCCAAATACGATAATTTTTTTACTTATAGTTTTGTGCATTATTATTTTAAAATTAAATTTTTCAGCCTTTTGTTTTAAAGCAGCTAGCTGCTTTAAGCCTTTTTTTTTGTAGAACAAAGCCTTTTTTTTTGTTCTGTGGCTGAGCAGCCTGTTCGAAAATTGAAATTTTCGGGTTCTAAAAAAATAATGGCTGAGTATTAAAAATTGAAGCTTTTAAAAATTTTATTGCACAATAATAATGTTTTAACCTAAAGCAAAAAAACTGTTAGCGTTTAAGTAAAAACAAATTCAGCCTTAAAAAAATAATCGAAAATTTCAATTTTCGCGCTTGCGAAAACCGCTCGCGATTTTAATTAAAAATGATTTTTTCGTTAAAAAAAACGAACCAAAAGGACATTGTAATAAGGTTTGTCTTTAAAATAGAATCTGCAACTAGTTTCGAAAAATTTGTTTAATCAAATGTTTAAAACTTTTTGACTTTCATTCATTATTTCAGCTTTTGGGCTGAAAAATAAAAAAACGTAAATGAAAAAATCAGCCATTTCAGCCGAAAGCTCAAAAAATTTATTTAGAACCAAGCCAAATGAAACGCTGGAAAATTGAAATTTTCGAAAAAAAAGAAATTTTTTGCTTTTTATTAAACAAGTTTAAAAAAAACAAATTTTTATCTTTTGTGCAAAAACATTTAAAGAATAAACCTATTGGAAATTATCGCTGAATGAATTGCATTGCTGTAATAGCACCTAAAAAGAAAATAGTTGGAACAGCTAAGGCGTGAATAGACAGCCAACGTACAGTAAAAATAGGATAAGTAATAGCTTCAGCTGATTTTCTTGTAGTCATAATGGTTTAAAAAACGAAAAAATGATTTTTATACCGGGTGTTTCCTTGCATGGGTATGCATATTTTTTAATTTGCATACTTGTTTGGTTTGCCCTAAACCCAACTTTGCAGGTTCTTAAAAAGAATGCAATTGAATACCACTTAATGTGGACCCTTGGGGGTGGATAAAGTGTCAAAATTTTTTGAATGAAATTTATTTGTTTGCTCAACTTTTTTATTTCTATTTTTAAAATTACTTACAATCGACCAGTCTTAAAAAAAATCAACCGAAAATTTTCAAAAAATTTCAGTCACTTTGGCTTTGTTCTACCAAAACAAATGGCTTGGTTCTGGCTCAAAAATAGATTTTTTCAGCCTTTTGTTTTGGTTCTAGCTGCAAGCCAAAAGGCTTGGCTGAATTTTTTCGAAAATTTTCCAGCCTGTTGGCTTGGTTCTGAACCAAAAAAAAGGCTTTGTTCTACCAAAAAAAAGGCTTAAAGCAGCTAGCTGCTTTAAAACAAAAAGCTGAAAAAAATCGGCTAAAACTTTATAATCAGCCAGAACCAAACCAAAAGGCTGATTTTTGCTTTTTTTAGCTGTGTTGACTTGCTTGCATAGCAAATAGTCTTTCTGTTATCTTTCTTTAAAAGTAAAAATTGTGTAGTCACCGTTCTTGTATTCTCTTCTAAAATAAAGAATTAAAATCTTTATCTAAAGATAAAGATCAGCCTACGGCGGAAACTTATGGTTTTTTTATTTAAAAAAATTAAATATTCCGAAAGCTTTTCGAAACTCCGTTTCGATAAAAGATAAAAAAAGTTTTTTACTTCAATTATCTATATAGAATCAAATTAACAATTTAAACTTCAAAGTAAATTTAAAGAGAACATTAAGCAGTATTTTTTAAAACTTGCATGAAGACAGCAGTTTACGTTATTTTAACAAAATAGCGAAAAAAAATTCGAAAATGAAAATTTTCGAAAAATATCGTCACAGTACTTTGCTTTGTATTTAATAATTTAAATTTAACATTTTGAAAAACGAAAACTCGAAAATGAAAACCGCTTGCGAAAACTAAAACCTTTTACAAAGCGCGGTTTTAGTTTTAGTTTTAATTATTTTTGTAAAATTTTTTAAGAAAAATTGAATTTTAATATGATGTTTTTATAATTATAACATGTAAATTTTATAATAATAAAATTAAAACTCAGCCATTTCAACTTCTTTTTGTCAGACTTTTAATATGTTCAATTTAAATAAAAAGTACAAAAATCAGCCATTGCAGTCTTTTGGCTTGGTAGAACCAAGCCTTTTTTTTGTTAGAACAAAGCCAAAGTGGCTGGAAAATTTAAATTATCGACTTTTTTATAAAAAAAACACACAACATAAAAAATTTTTCAGCCAAAGGCCGGGTTTGGTTTTAGCAAGATTTTTTTAAAAGCAGCCTGTTGGCTTGGTTCTGGCTGAAAAAATAAAAGAAATACTAAAACTAAAACCGCTTGCGGTTTTAGTTTTCGCAAGCGCAAAAATTTAAATTTTCCAAAACTCCGTTTTGATTATTTTTTTGAAAGCTGGTAATTTTCGGATTTTTTGAGCCGAAAGCTCAGCCTATTTGAGAAACAATAAAATATTACGAAGAAAAGCACAAACAAAGGGATTAAATCTTATTCTACTATAAATGTTAAAAAAAGAGCGAAAATTTCAATTTTCGATAAAGACAAATAAAACCTTTTACAAAGAGCGGTTTTCGCAAGCGCGAAAATTAAAATTTTCGAGCCTGTTGGTTTGGTTCTAAAAAAATCCAGCCACTTTGGCTTTGTTCTACCAAAAAAAAGGCTTGGTTCTACCAAGCCATTATTTTTTTAAAGGCTGATTTTTTGGATATTTTTTGGAAAATAAATTTCTTTTAATGAATAAAAATTCAGTACCAAGCGAAATAAATTTATTTAAAGGAATCGTACTCTTTATATAAACTTGTTTCTGTAAAGGAATGAATAAATAAAAACAACAAATTACAAGTTTTATGACAAGACATCGTTTTTTTATTCCAGATTTAATGGAAATTCAAAGACAAAGTTTTTTTTCTTTTTTAGAAAAAGGAATTATAGAAGAAATTTCAAAACGAAATCCAATTACGAATGTTGAAAAAGATATAGAAATCTTTTTTTATCCTGAATATTATCAATTAAGTATGCCTCATTACACGATAAATCAAGCTATGTTTCAACAAAAAAGTTATGTCTCTAAATTGTATATTCCTGTTCAGTTAACAGATAAAAAAAGAAAACGTATTTTTTTAAAATGGATGTTAATCGCTCAATTACCTTTAATGACAAAAAGAGGGAATTTTGTTTTAAATGGCTCAGGTTTAGTGATTGTTAATCAATTGATCCGTAGTCCAGGAATTTATTTTCGAGAAAATTTGCACGAAATTTATTTAGATAAATGGAATCCTAAACCAGATATTACATTACGTAGATATTATGCGGATTTAATTTGTTTAAAAGGAACGTGGTTAAGGCTTTCTATTGAAAAAGATTTTTCTATGTGGGCTAAAATGAAAAAAGGTCCTAAAATTCCACTTTTATGGTTATTAATTGCTATGGGTTTTAATGAACGAATTTTGTTTTCCGTTTCACAGCCAACATTAGAATCCCCCAATCGATTATTAGTTAGTTTTAATAAAGAATCAGAAATAAGACAGAAAAAACTCTTAAAAGAAGAAACATTGGATGATACGAAGCAAAAGCAGAAATATTCATACGTATCTACTCCACCAGAAGCTTGGAAAAAACTTTCGGATTTAGCTAATTTAACTAAAGGAAAAAAAAACAAAAATGCTGCTGAGCTAGGACGAAAATGGTTGTTTAAAAAATTTATGAATCCAAGAACTTATGATTTAGGTAAACATGGCCGTGTTTCTTTAAATAGAAAATTAGGATTAACCATTTCACCCTATCAAACAACCTTAACTGCATTAGATTTATTAGCTGCAACAAATCATTTAATGAAACTGGAAAAAGGATTCTATGGAATTGACGATATTGACCATTTAAAAAATAGACGAGTGCGAACTTCGGGAGAGTTAATTCAAACTCAATTTGGAATTGGATTGCTTCGTTTAGAAAAAGCAATTCGCTCCAAATTAGCAAGTTCCCCTACTACTCCTACTTTAAATTATTTAATCAACAGTAAATTAGTCAATGGTGCTTTAAAAGAATTTTTTGGCTCAAATCCGCTTTCGCAATTTATGGATCAAATTAACCCTTTAGCTGAAATCACACATAAACGACGTTTAAGTTCTTTAGGTCCCGGAGGTGTTGCCCGAGATACCGCTACTTTGGCAGTTCGAGGAATTCATCCTTCTCATTATGGGCGAATTTGTCCTATTGAAACTCCTGAAGGAAAAAATACTGGGTTAGTAAATTCATTAACAACTTATGCTAGAGTTAACTTTGTTGGGTTAATAGAAACTCCTTTTTATAAAGTTTATAATGGTCAAGTTTTAAAAACAAATGGATTTTCTTATTTATCTGCCAATCAAGAAGAAAAAATGAAAATTGCAACTCCAGATCTCAACTTATCTCCATTAGGATTTTTGCCTACGGAGTCTATTCCAGGCCGAGTTGAAAAAGAATTTACCACTTTATTTAGAAAAGATATTGATTATATAGGTGTTTCTCCTGTTCAAATGATTTCAGTAGCAACCTCTTTAATTCCATTTTTGGAACATGACGATGCTAACCGCGCTTTAATGGGGTCAAACATGCAACGTCAAGCTGTGCCTTTGATTAGACCACAAAAACCCTTTGTAGGAACTGGTTTAGAAGGACGAGCTGTTAGTGATTCAGGTCATGCTCTTATTGCAAAAAAAAGTGGTTATGTTACTTATTCTAGTGGTTCAAAAATTATTGTTTATTGTCTTCCAAACAACTTAGTTAAATAATACGTATTTTGAATAGGAAATACCTTGATAGTCAAAGTTTTACTTTTTTGTTAAAGCAACTTGTTGCTTTAACTTGTTGCTTTAACTTGTTGTTTTAACTTGTTGAGTAAAAATTACAAAACGTAGTAGGGCATCTTAATTTTCATACAAAATAAATGTACTTGCTATGTAATAGTTATTTCTCGCTATGTAAAAAAAAGCCAAAAGACGCATATACCTTTGACTAACAGCAGGCTTAAGGCAAAACAAAATAGCTATTTTTTATACTTTTTTATAATGATTTAAACTCGAAAATTAAAATTTTCGAAAAAACTTATAAAAATTTCAGCCATTTGTTTTCGAAACTCCGTAGAACCAAGCCAAAGAGCTAGCTGCTTTAAGCCTTTTTTTTGGTAGAACAAAGCCTTTTTGTCAGAACCAAGCCTGTTGGTTTGGTTCTTGAAACGGAGTTTCGAGAACCAAGCCTTTTTTTTGGTAGAACAAAGCCTTTTGTTTTGGTTCAGAACCAAGCCTTTTTTTTGGTTCGTGGCTGAAAAGCATACGCAAGAAAAGTTAACAAAAGCAACTCTAAATAAAGTAAAAAAAGTTGATTAAATTGGTAATTTAAGATCCGTTTTATTACGTCAGTTAAAAAATAAAAAAAACTAAATTGACCAGCCAGAATAAAAAACAGCCTTTGGCTGAAAAGAAAATTTCAATTTTCGAATTATTTAAAAATGTCTAATGAATATAATGAATAACTAACAAATGGATTTTTATGCATTTGTTTTTAAAAATAAAAACCAATTTTAGAACAATGATTCAGTCTTCAAAAAAAATAATGACTTATAATCTTCAAAAATATCAACGTTCAAACCAAGACACTTGTTTAATTCAACGTCCAGCTGTATTTGAAGGAGAATGGGTTCAAAGCGGAGATTTGTTAGCAGACTGCTCTGCAAGTGTAGGAGGGGAACTTTCTTTAGGGCAAAACATTTTTATCGCTTATATGCCATGGGAAGGTTATAATTATGAAGATGCTATTTTAATTAGTGAAAGACTGGTTTATGACGATGTTTATACATCAGTTCATATTGAAAGATATGAACTTGAAACTCGAATGACTAAGTATGGTATGGAACAAATAACTAATCAAATTCCGGATATTTCGACACAAGAACTTAAAAAACTAGATAAAAGAGGAATTATTAAATTAGGAAGTTGGGTCGAAGAAGGAGATATTTTAGTTGGAAAAAAAACACCTACCGAAAAAACATATTTATCACCTTACCAAAAATTATTATATACTATTTTAGAAAAAGAGCTACAAGCTGCCAAAGATAGTTCTCTTCGTGCTCCTAAAGGTATAAAAGCAAAAGTAATTGATCTTCGAATTTTACCGTTAGTTTCTTCAATCTCCTCGTTTTCTTCTAAACGAGATAAGTTATCTCAATCGAAAGCCCAAACAAAAGGTTCTAACGCGACATTTTTGCTCGACGACAAGATGAAAAATTTTGAAAAGGTTTCTCAAGCCATTAAAAAATCTACGCCCCTGTTGTTATCAAATCCTATTAAATTAAAAGGACGTAAACTAGAAAAAGCTAAAATAAAAGGACCAAAAAAGGTTCATGTTTATTTGGCAGATAAAAGAAAAATTCAAGTCGGAGATAAAATGGCTGGACGTCACGGTAACAAAGGGATTGTTTCTCAAATTTTACCGAGACAAGATATGCCTTATTTACCAGATGGTACGCCTATTGATATGGTATTAAATCCTTTGGGGGTTCCATCTCGAATGAATGTAGGCCAAATTTATGAATGTTTATTAGGCTTAGCTGCTCTTTATTTAGGAGAAAATTTTAAAATTCTCCCTTTTGATGAAATTTATGGTGCAGAAGCTTCTCGAAGTTTGACTTTTTTTAAATTATATGAAGCTAAGCTTAAAACTGGAAAAAAATGGCTTTTTAGCCCAAATCACCCAGGAAAGACCAAAATTTTTGACGGTCGAACTGGAGAAACTTTTGATCAAGCAGTTACCGTTGGAATCGCCTATATGCTAAAACTCGTTCATTTAGTTGATGACAAAATTCATGCCAGATCTACAGGACCTTATTCTCTTGTTACTCAACAACCATTGAAAGGTCGCTCGAAATTTGGTGGTCAAAGATTAGGTGAAATGGAAGTTTGGGCTTTAGAAGGGTATGGAGCTGCTTTTACATTGTTAGAAATGTTAACTATTAAATCTGACGATATTACTGGCCGATTGACATTAATGTCCAATATTATCTCTCATAATGAAATTTATATTGGGTCTCCTGAATCGTTTAAAGTTTTAGTTTGTGAATTACAAGCGTTATGCTTAGATATTGGCCTTTTTCGTGTCAATGCTAAAGGATTTTTAACACAAATAGAACACTTAATGAAATTACCTTAAGACTTCTTTTTTTTAAGTTTTCACTTTTTCTTTACTTCAAAAAAGCGAAATTATCAAAAAATTCTTTTTTTATATTTTTATTTATCGAAAATTTAAATTTTCGATAAATTCAAAACTAAAACCGCAAGCGGTTTTAAATAGATTTATCTAAAAAAAGCTTTCCATTTTTTTTAACTTGAAACGGAGTTTCGAAAAAATAACAATTTTTTTATATAATTCTATTTATATAAAGCTAAAAAATCAGCCTTAAACAACTAATGGCTAAAAACGATAAATCGAAAATGAAAAATTTTTCAGCCTGTTGGCTTGGTTCTGAACCAAAACAAATAAAACTGCTTGCAGTTTTGGTTCTGAACAAAAAAAATCCAGCCTTTTGGCTTGGTTCTGGCTGGAAATTTTCGGGTAGAACAAAGCCATTTGTTTTGGTTCAGAACCAAGCCAACAGGCTGAAAAATCTAACCAATCATTATTAATTATATGTGTTTTGACTATTACTAATAATTTCTTTCGGCTGAAAATTTTCGACAAATTTCTCTTGACTTTTAGTTAAAAACATTTTAAAATACTTAAAAACATGTTTATGTTTAAAGCCTTTTTAACTCAATTGGTAGAGTATCGGTTTTGTAAACCGAAGGTTATCGGTTCAACTCCGATAGAAGGCATTTGACTTTGCTTCCATTAAAATTGATTATTAAATTGAAAGTTTAATCAATTCTAGAAAATTTTAGATATTTTTTTTGTAAAAACCCCACAAATTTGTCGCTTCCATTTTTGGCAAGAATATTTTCAGAAAAGAAAAATTTTTCAGCCTGTTGGCTTGGTTCTGAACCAAAACAAAAGGCTTGGTTCTACCAAAATAAATCGAAAATTTCAATTTTCGGGTAGAACAAAGCCAAATGGCTGTTTTGTCTTTGATCTTTGATGAATCATTAAGCGATTTTTTTAATTTGGTTATTTGCGTTTTTCATAATCTGAGAAAAAAACCTTTTTGTGTTTTGTTTATTTGTTTGTTTTACCTTTGAATTCTACCTTTTTCAGCCAGAACCAAAACCAGCCTGTTGGCTTGGTTCTGGCTGAAAAAATTTATTTTTTCGAAAATTAACATTTTCAGAACCAAACCAACAGGCTTGGTTCTCGAAACGGAGTTTCGAAAACTCAAAAATGAAAATTTTTTTTTACAACAGCGCGCTATAAACGGAGTTTCGAAAAAAAGAAAATGAAAATTTTTGAGTTTTCTTTCGAAAATGAAAATTTTCTTTTCGAAGAAACAGAAATTCCGTTTCGAGAACCAAGCCATTATTTTTTTAAAGGCTGAATTTAATTTTTAATAAAATTTTATTAAGAATTAAAATTATTGTAGGTATTCAGCCTTTTGTTTTGGTTCTGGCTCGAAAATTGAAATTTTCGATTAATATTATTAAAAGAATAAAAAACTAAAACTATAAAACTATGTTTTATAGTTTTAGTTTTATAGTTTTGCTTTAATTTATTAAATTAACCGAAAATCAGCCATTTGTTTTAAAGCAGCAGCTAGCTGCTTTAAGCCTTTTTTTTGGTAGAACAAAGCCTTTTGTTTTGGTTCGAACCAAAAAAACGGCTGAGCCGAAGACTGGACTTTTTTTTTACTCTTTCAAAAAATAGAATTTACTAACAACTTAAAGATTACTCAGATCTAAAATCTTTTTAAAAAATTAATATCAGCCTGTTGGTTTGGTTCAGAACCAAGCCTGTTGGTTTGGTTCTAAAAATAATGGCTGAGCTAAAGGCTGATAATTTTTAAATCTAATAAGTCTTGCTTTTTTTAGCAGGATAATAAAACCAAAAAAGAAAATTTTTGATGAAAAAACAATACTCTACTTTCTTTACTAATTTTGAAGGTCAAGAACAACATGAAAAATTAGAAAAGATTAAATTTTATAAAAAATATAATTTTTTACAAACTAGTTTGTTTCAATTTTTATATAAAAAACAAACTCAAAATTTTGATAACATTTTAATAAAATCTAAAACAACACCAAAAACTTCTTTTAATTTTCGTTCCTTACCTGATTTTTATTTGCCCAAAAATGCGAACGAAATAAAACGAAAAAAACTTTCAAAATCTGATAAAATTTTGATTGAAAATTCTAATTGTCGAGTTTTAGAAAAAGAACAATTTCTTACTTATCCACCTTTTTACTTGAAAAGCGATTTAAATAAAAGTTTGACTCATAACTTACTCTGGAGTTTTCGACCTTCTTTACTTGAAAAAAAGGATGTAATGCGCGCTGCTTTACGACAACATAACTCTTCAACTTTGTTCGAGACAAAATTTAAAGTTTTAAATTCATCTTTTTTAACTTCTATTGACTCGCAGAGAGAATTAAATCAAAAGAAAACGAAACCCAAAAAATTATTATTTTTTGCTTTTTTATTTTCTAATTTAAATCCAGAAAAAAGAATTAATAGAAAAGAAAAACTAAACTTTTCTTTTCCAAATTTTTTTCCACATAGAAAGTCTTTTATGCAATATTGGATTTTTCCTTTTGTAGGTTTTGTAGCAGTTATTTATGGAAATCAAAAATCTTCTTATCCAGAAAGTTTTTTGAATTGGCCTGTTACGAATTTAACTTTCGACTCGTTAATTAAGTTTAAAAGTAGAAAAACGCCTTTTTATTTATCCTTGCTTAAAGAACATACTGGTTTTAACCCAGATAAAGAACAGATCAATTCAAACGTGTTGGAGTTTTCAAATGAAAACTTAATTAAAGGTCAATCTTCTTTAACTCTGCTTTTTTTGAATAAAGGTACAGAGGAGGCCACTGAATTTGTAAATACAAAGAAAAAAGATAAATTGGATAATACGAAAAAAAACAAGGAGGTTTTAAATGTTTATAACAATACAAATTTAAAAACGATTTACGACAAACTTGTTCAATTAGAACAAAACGAAATAGAAAAAGGATATGATTTTTATCTAAATCAAACTCTTGATTGGTTAGATTCGTCTTTTTGTTTACAATCTGATGCAAACAATTCAATATCTTTTCTCTTTCCTTCTATTTTGAAATCTTCTCCGGTTTTTTCGAATCAAAAAACAATCGAAAAAAACCTCGAGTTAGAGAAAACACCAAGTTTATTAGCTACCAATTTTCAAAATAAATCTCAAAAATCACATTTTTGGTCATTTTATTGGTATTGGTACAAATTAAACACAAATATTAAATTAACTCAAAAAGAGGCTGGAAAATTGAAATTTTCGCGAAATTTTCTCGAACTACCTACCAAACTTTATCCCTTTCCAAATAATTGCTTATTAACAAATAACAAGCATTCTTTTTTCGGGAAGCAAACCCAGTTTCAAATCAATAAAGAACACAATTTTGAAAACAAATCTAAAGAACAAGTACTATCAAATTTACCTTTAAATTCATATCAAAAATCTTCTTTATTGTTAGAAAATTGTTTAAAAGAATTAAATGCGAATCAAATTACTAGTTTTAACTTTTTAATCGATGAAAAAGAAAATCGATTGGTGTCAACTCAAAAAGCAGATTCCTTTTATAAATTAAAATATGCAGAAGATATTTTTGATGCTGTAACAAAAGTTCGAAAATTTCAATTTTCGAAAAATTTTCCACTTTTAAAAGATTTATATACATTATTACAAAAAAACAATCCAACTGTTTCATTAAGCACCGAAAATCAAAAAAATAATTTTTCTACGATTGCTCGTTTTCCTTCTAGTTCAAAAGATCAAAAAGCAATCACTATTAAAACTAAAACCGCAAGCGGTTTTAAATTTAATAGTTTCTTTAAAAACGCTTTTCGTTTAAAAACCGCAAAACACCACAAATTTTTTATTCAAAAAGATAAAAAAAATGAAAAAGAAACTTTACCCCTTCCTTTGAAAACGTTAACATATGAGCTCCTTCTTTTAAAAACAATGAAAAAATCTCCATATGTATTAAAAATAACAAATCAAAACCGAAAAACGATTGTTTTTCGAACTTTATCTTTACTAAATTTAGTTCAAAATAAAATGAACAACTGGTTATTCTCACTCAATTCAATCAATGAATCAAGCCAATTCGCTCCTACCTTTGAATTAGAGCCACTAAACCAAGTGCCGACTACGTCTTTAAAGTTTCGTAATTTTTCTCTTTTTCCAAAAAGCGAGGTTTTCCTCAAAGAGGCACTTCTAAAAGACAAAACAAACATAAAAAATATTCAAAAAGAAAATCAAGAATTATTAGCAGATATTGTAAATAACAATATTCCCATTTTAACATTTAAACATCCAATTTTTATGTCTGGATTTCAAAAGCCGCCTAATAAAAGCTTTTTGTTAACTAACAATACGAAAAAACTAGATTCTTTAATGTTTATTGAAAAAAATCGCGAAACGAAGTTTCGAAAATTTTCGAGAAAGAATGTTTCTTTGTTAGATGAAACTCAATATTTTTATTTAATGAATCAAAATCATATATCTTTAGAATCTTTGGTTTCTAAAAAACAAACCAATTTGCTTAACGTTAAATCTTTTTATAAAGAGGTTATTCCTTTTAACACGACCCCTTTTATCGAAAATAAGGGTACATCTTTCCAAATAAAAGAGTTTTTAAAGTCTAGAAAGCAAACACTTAAAACGGAAATTTATAACAAATGGTTATTTTTCAAAAAACATTCGAACGAATTCAAAAAAATGCATTTTTTTGAACTAGTTGCTTTAAAAAATCAAATTTTTCTGGAAGCTTTTTCTCTTAATGAAAATTTCGAAATAAAATTTCGATTAAATAATCAAAAAGATTTAACACTTTATCGAAAAACAAAACCAGTCTCTTTTTTTTCCTATGTTAAACCATCTTTAGTTAAAAAAGCAACAAACTGGTCTAGTGTTCATAAAGCAACTCCAAATTCAACAATTTCATCTTTAAATACAAAATTTGTTCTTAAAGTGTTAAATCGTAATAATTCGGCAAATCAAACCAAAGCAAATTTTTTAAAAACACATTTAAAATTGGTAAAAAAATCTTCTAAACCAGGCCAACAAAGTTTTAAATTACGGCTAATTCCTTCTTTATATTCTTTATCTGAAAAAATGTTGCCTTCTCAGTCCACTTTTTCTTATTTTCAGACAAACAGTCTACAAAATAGCGGAAATTTAGCAGTTTCCGTTCAAAGAGCAAAACAGAAAGATGGAAATCCGCTGACAAAAAGGTTAATCCAAAAGCCTAAAAATATAGATTCTCGTAAACCAGAAAAAATTTTTCGAACATATTTATCTTGTAAATATAGTGAACCAAAGAATCAGCCATCTTTTGATTCGAAAAACAAAATCGAAAATTTCAATTTTCGAAAGGGGAATCAGTTTCAAATTTTAAAAACGAGTCGTTTAAAAACTTTAAAAAAACGTGCCAAAAAATTAAAAATTGGTTTTTGCGAAGAACAAAATCATATACAATGGACTCCTAAAAATAATAAATTAGTTTTAGCTGTTCTAGATAGTAAAGAAAAAGCAAGACTAAATAAAGAAAGTAATGTAAAAAATCTTGATTTGTTATATCAATTCAACTCATTTCAGGTGAGCCCTGCCTTAGATAAAAATAATCGTACAAGAAAAATTCGCCTTTCACCAAATACGTTATTAAAAAGAATAGGTTTTTTATTTTTGTCTGTGCCTCAAAAAAATGAACGAAAATTTTTTAATATAAAAAAAGACCAACAAATCAGCCGTAGGTTGGATTTGGGCATCAAAAAAAATTATGGAAGTTACCAATCTCCAGTTAGAGAGGAAAATGAAAAAATAAATAAAAAAGAACTGAATGAAATAACAAATGTTAAAGTCTCAGACCAAATGATAGCTCATTTAGAAAAGCAAAAATATCAACAAAAAAAGAACAGAAAAAGAAAATTAAATAAAGAAAAAAGACGAAAACGCAAACGTTCATATCCACGTCCAATTTGGTTACGTTTTCAACTTTATAACAAATTTTTAAAAGTTCGTCATTCTATATATCGAACAGACAATTATCTAATTTCTCCATTTTTAAATCGTTCTGCTCTCGAAAAACATTTTCTTTTAAAAGGTGCAAATACGCAAAACAGCCGTTCTATTATGTTGAACTTTAATACACAGGTCTTCAATCAAAAATATAATATGAAAGCTAAAAGTTTATCTGACAATCAGTTAATCAATACTTGGCTTTTGAATTTTGGTCGTTCATCTTACTTACAACATCAAAAAATCAAAAAGAAAATATCTCGAAATAATAAACAATATTGGGGCAGTTTGCCTATAAATGTTAGAAACTCAGAAAAAACAGCAATGCAACAAAACATTCTAAGTCAGTTTAGCCCCATTTTTGCTCAACATGACTTTTATAAAATTTCAAACACTATTATGATTGATTTTCAAAAATTATGTTGGAAGTCTTACTGGTTACGTTCTAATTTAACCCCTTACATTCAAAGAATTGAAAATCACATGAAACAAATGAAAGAATCACAAAAAAACTGGTTAAAAACACAAACTTTTAGTGCTTTTCTTTCTTCTCTATTAGGGTTTAATCGGAGCTTAGCTCCGAACATTAAAAACACTAATTGGTCTATTAACTGGCTTTTACCAGAACAAAGCCAAATAGGTTTAGATTCCAAGGTTTATTTCCGAAATTCTAAATATGACGAATTGTCTCCCTATTTAAATATGAAAACTTCGTTTGATACTAAAAATTTTGCTTCTTCTTTTTCAGTTTTTCAACAAGCTCAAAAGAAAGCCGAGTACAATCAAATTTTATATGAAAGAATTTCTGATATTATTAAAAATGTTAAAACTAACTCGAATTTGAATGGACAAATTCATGCAAAAAGCTTTAAACGAGGTTGTCGCAAAAGTGACAAAACGCATTCTTCAGCTTTTTGGACTCGTTTAGGAGGACCGTTTAGTATGGTCACAGGTTCCGATTTAACTAATTTTGCAATTAAACCTTATAGTGATTTGCCTACATTGCGTGTTTTATGGGCTTTAAACAAAACAAACCTTTTTAGTTTTAAAGATTTTAATCAAACAAAAAGTTTGTGGGGTAGTTTAAAAGTAAAACAACAACAAAAAGCTAATAAAACAAAAAAATTTATTTCTAAATCAATACGAAAACTGTTTTCTTCATCTGCTTCTTTAAAAACACAACAAAATCAAAGAAAAAACCGAAAATTACCATTTTCGACTTTATCTTTTGTTTCCGAACAAAATAAAACAAAAAAAGCTCAACAAAAAATTCGTTATTCTGGATTTGTTGTTAAATATTATGAAAGTTATTTACGAGAATTTAAAAACAACTTAAAATCTTCTGCTTGGACTAAAGATTCTAAATCTTATCCATTTTTTTATAGAACCGAAACTCCGTTTCGATTATCTTTTTTAGAACCAGGCCAAAAGCCTTATATTTCTAATAAATATCAAAACAACAAAATAGAAAACACGAAATCTCCATTTAGGACAATTGTTTTATCTCCTATACCTGATACTTTAAACCATGTATCTTCAGTTCGATTCAGAACACAAAATCAGCAAACAAGTGGTCCAAAAAAACATCCAAAACGTGCTGTAAATTATTGGTGGAATCGTTTATATGATAGTTTGACGTCTCTTTCTTACAACTCTTTTTACTCTAATTCTCAAATGGAAGACTTTTCTTTTATTCAAAACTTAACTCCAGCCGTTTTTTTTGGTAGAACCAAGCCAAATGGCTGGGATTTTTTAAGTGTAAACAATACCACTTCTTTTATTTTTAAAAATCAAGCGACTTTTTTTTGGGCTTTAACCATTCTTTTTCATATTTGTAGTTTGTTTTCTCTTATTCGTATTCCAGAAGTAAGAAGTTTAGCAAAATTTTACTTATTGATCATTTACAAAATTTCAAATAGTTATTTAATTGTTTTATACAAAATTTATGATTTGTTACGAGATTACAAACGTCAAATCTCAAACATTGCTAAATTTAGTCTTAATCAGTCATTAACTCGAAAATTAACATTTTCCAGCCAAAGGCTCAGCCTAGAACAAAAAAAGGCTGATGTTTTTAACGACCAAACAAATGCTTCTGGGGTTTTGCCTATAACGACTAAATTTTCTTTTTCTGAAAGTCGTGAAAAACAAAATCAAAACGAGTTTAAACAATCTTTATCGTCCGTAACGTCTCGAAAAGCATTTTATGTGGATTCTTTTTTAAAATCAACATTAACCGAATTGATTATTGCTGATAATTCAAATAGGTCCTTTGACCAAAAGTTAACTTTAACCCAGCATGGTACGAAAAATTATGCTGCCAATATTTTCAAAGAAAGAAAACAACTCACTCGTTTTCTTTTTAAAGGCGGGCAAAAACAACACATTAGTGAATTGACTTACCGTCTTCCAAAATTTGCCTTGATTACAGAAACTTTTGGAACTAAAACAGAAACATTATTAGAATTTAATAAAAAATATTTACCAACTGAAATTTTTTGTAGTTTATTAACTTTTGTAAATAAATACTCTTTTGATTTAATAATGCCTCCTGATCAAAGCATTTTTGATATGAAAGAAAGTCCTTGGCTTGGTTTTAAGCAAAAATCTTTTAAAAAAGTAGATAAACAAAATCACAAATTTTCAATTTTAACTTTGACTTTGAAACCTGCCTTTTCTCTTTCTTCCGGAGTTTCTCTATTTACTTTAAACAAAACAAATTGGCTTGGTTCTAAAGAAAAAAGAGAAAGAATCGAGGAAAATCAAACAGCAAATCGAAACGGAGTTTCGAATTCTCCAATCGAAAATGTCAATTTTCGTTCGTATACAAAAAATCGAAAGGAGCAGTTAAATAAAACAAATAATGAATTTGTTCTTCCTTCGCCGACTGTGCTAATTAGCTGTCATAAAATCGAGGAACCAATTAATGAAAATTCTACATTTATATCTTTAGTTTTTTTAAAATTTTCTTCCATGTTTTTATATACAGTGTTTTCTTTAGCAAGATTAGGAGAAAGTGCTTTTTATGGCGGTTTAAATTTATCTTATACATGTTTATTAAAAGTTGTAGATATTTTAGAAAGTTTTATGTTAATTATTTACAAATTCTTAGAAAAACCAGCTGAATTAATGATTGAATGGATTGCTTCTCTTTTTTTATTAGAATGGTCTTCGGATATCACAACTTTTGTGCCAGAAACTTTAGATATTTATACATGGAATTCCTTTAAAAAGTTTTCTCGAGGAACTTCTTTAATATTTCTACAAAGTGCTCTAGGACTTAATAAAACGACAGCTACTTTTGGGTTGTTAGGTGGTGCTATTTTAGTGCAACGTCGTTTATGGTGTTTTTTAGAAATTTTATTAGATTCTTTAACAGCGCCAGATATTGATTTAATTTTGCGTCAAAAAAAAGGTGTTATTTTTTGGGATATTTGGGCAGAAATTTTAATTCAAGCAGCTGAAAAATACAATATTAATATTCCTTCTTTAACGACTTTAAAAGAAGAACAGGAACTCTTGTTAGAAAAATTATTAGTTGATGAACATTGGGATTGGTATCAAGCCTCTGCCATTGAAATAACACCATTAGTAGAATTGATTCAAACTCAACAAACACAAACACTTTCTAATGTATTAGCTCAAACTTGGGAAAATGCTTTGACCCCTGACTTAGCTAAATCTATAAATCAAAACATTTCTTTAAGTGTTCAATCAAACAGAACGACTTTTTTTAATAAAAAAACAGGTGTTTCGCCTTTAATGAGAAAAAAAAATGATTTTGCTCGAAAATTTCATTTTCGAAAATCAAAATTTAAATTGATTTCTGAGGAAGTCCTTAATAGTAGAAAATTTAATAAATTCCGTTCTCTACCTGAAAGAAAACAAAAAACAGACACAAATGAAATTTGGCGACGATGGGCCACAAATCAATATTTTACGTGGAAAGGAAAAGATATAGATTTATTTGTGGATATCCATCCCCCAAAATCGTTTCGTCATGTTCATTTCCTTCCATATTATGAACCGGCTCAACAAATCTTAGGTTCTTTAGTTTGTCAAATTTACTCTGGTCTTTTTTCAAAACAAGTTTCAAAAAATGTTTTGGTCGTTGGTGCTCCTGGAACTGGAAAAAGTTTATTAATACAAGCTCTCGCAGGAGAAACAGAGTCTGTTATTATTACGGATAATGCTTCTCGTTACGTAATGGTTCAAGGAGGCGTGGCAGTAGGTATGAAGCTTTTACGAGATGTTTTTGATGCAATTGCATTACACACGCCTTGTATTTTTTTAATGGAAGAAATTCATGTTATTGGAGAAAGAAGACCTATGTTGATTTCAGAAGATGAGAATGCCAAAGCAGCCGAGCCATCGTTTGGAGTGGAAACTCAAGAAGTTCATGAAAAAAACCAATTAATTTATCAATTAAGCGTTCATTCAATAGCTCATTATAGACAACCGTATAAAGGTGATTTTTCTTTGTTAATTCCAACCAATCATTTTTCTTTAGATTTGTTTTGTGGGGTGAGTCCTCCAAAAACAAGAAAATTAGGAATAACGCCAAAAAATCCACTTCCCATCGAATCTATTGAAACTCAAATGAAACAACAAAACAATTTAAAAACAAATGTAGAATCAGCAGATAGCAATTTACTTTCAACTCAAAGAAATGGCGCAAATAAAGCTAAAAAAGTAAGTCAATTGCAATTAATTCGTGAGCAAAATTTTGCACCACCGGCGACTTCTCCATTTACCATTTTAATTTTAAAAGAAAATAAAAAACTAAAACCAAGAAAAATCGTCAATGAAATGCCATGGAGTGGCTTTTCTTGGGATCAAATGATGTTAATTTCTAAAGTAAATTATTCTGTTCGTGTTAAAGTAGCTATGTTAGCAGATATTGCTATTAGTAATCTTGCTGTCAAATTAGATATGATTACTGATTTATTAGTGATCATTGATAGCGTTAGATCTAATCGCGGCTTTGTCGTTTTTGCTACCACACATTTGCCTTCTATTTTAGATCCTGCATTAAGACGACCAGGTCGTTTGGATGAAACTATTTACCTTCCAATTTTACCTTCTTTGATAAGCCGTTGGGAAATGTTTAAAACAAATTTATCATCTTTTAGTTCGACAGTTGATTTCTTAGATTATGCTATTTTAGCTCAAAATTTGAGTTTACAAGCAAAAGACGAAACATTGCTTTTCAATTTAATTTCTAAAACAAAACTTTTATTGTTAAATACTTCTATAAAAGATAAAAGTTTATTTAATACTCAATTTAAAAGTTTTCAAAAGCAAAAAACTAAAATTCCTTTGCTTATTAATTCGAAAAATTTATCCTTTAATTCTGTTTCTTTACCCGAAGAAAACTTTTCTTTACAAAGCACTCTCCCAATCCCAACGAAAATGAAAACCGATAGAAAAACATTAAAAGAATTTCCTATTTATAGTATTGCGCAAGCTTTAAAAACAGTTTTTCACGCCGAGCTTTTAGATCCTTTTAAAATAAACAAACGAGCCCAAAAACTTTCAAATCTCGAAAAAATTCGCACACGTTATTCTCGAAAATTTCAATTTTCGAAAATTGAAACGCTAATTAATGACTCTAGTCAATCTAAATCAACTCAAACTCGTAAAAAAGAAGCTTTATTAACTGCTTTAAAACGAATTCAAATGTCACCTGCTCTTCCTATGGGCCCATCAAGTCTAACAGCTTTTACTTATTTCCAAATCGGAAAATTTTTAATCAATTCCCAATTTCTTTCTGATCAAACAAGTTATGGGTTAATTTTAGCGGTTTCTCAACAAATGTTGTTTGCAAATTTTGAAAATTCTTCTGAAAATATTTTCAGAGATCTTTATGCCCCCAATTTAGATATTCAAAACACTTTATCTAAATTTTTTGCTGGTAAAATTGCAGAATTTTTTCTATTTAATAGTTCAAAAAATCGAACTATTTTGCCAATTCATTTTCGCGACGCAACATTGTTAAGAAAAAATCAAAATTTAAATTTTCGAATTAATACATTAAATGCCGAACAAACCAACGAATGGTGGAATTCTTTACAAACTCCGGAATATAGAGGTTTAATGAATTTAGCAGGAGCTGATCATCTTTGGCATTCAGCAACATCTTTCTTATTTTCTCTTTTACAAAAACGTTATTTATATAACAAAAATTTATTAGTTTCTCGCATGCTTTATTTTGAAGATATTTCGACATTAAAGGAACCTCCTAGCCCTCCTTCTTCATCTATTTTAATGCCAGCTAAACGTTATGAAAATTTAAGAAGAACTGAACGTGATTTTCAACAAAAAACAAATCTTTCTATTCATGAAAAAATCCAACTTCATTCGAAACAAAGATTAATGAGAAAACTTTATAATCAACCTGTTAAAGAACATTTTCGTTCCGAAATTGTACCTAATCGCTTAACTGTTTTCAGTCAGTCCTTTAAAGAATTAGGATATTTAGAAAGATTTGTTAGAAAACCTACTTCTATTAATTCTCATTATAAAAACAAATTTTTGACACGTCATAAGTTTCAGTTAGTCAATCAATGGTGGAATGGTCAATTAGCTGAACATAATGTGGAAGCTACTTTTTTAAGCGATGTAGATTGGCGATCTATGTTTGTCAAATCTAACAACTTAAATTTAACGGAAGAAACAGACGGTGATTTAATCATTGATTTTCCAGATGCGGATCAACATTATAATCCACGTCGTCGCCGATGGTTTTTACATTCAAGTTATTGGGGTTATTGGTCTAGTTTTGAAAAAACACTTCAGTATGAAATTTATTATCATTTTACAATCCAATGCTTTAATAAAACATTTAATTATTTAGAAACTCAACGAGAAATTTTAGACTTTTTTGCTTACGCTTTTTTAAAGAAAGGTTCTTTAAAAGAAATTGATCTAGTAACTTTTTTATCGCGTTTTTACATGCACTCAAATTCCACTTTATCATCTCGTCAACCCTCAAAAATAAATGAATAATCAGCCATTTAAAACTCAAAAATTTTAATTTTTGCGCTTGCGAAAACTAAAACCGCGCTTTGTAAAAGGTTTTAGTTTTCGTTTTGAAACAGAGTTTCGAGCTAGCTGCAGAACCAAAACCAGCCTTTCATTTGGTTTGGTTCTAAATAAAATTTTTTGAGCTTACGGCTGAAATTTGTTCGAAAATTAACATTTTCAGAACCAAACCAACAGGCTTGGTTCTCGAAACGGAGTTTCGAAAACTCAAAAATGAAAATTTTTTTTTTACAACAGCGCGCTATAAACAGAGTTTCGAAAAAAAGAAAATGAAAATTTTTGAGTTTTATTTGTTTTGGTTCTCAAAAAATATATTTTTTGGAAAATTTTTGTCGTTTTTATTTGCATTTCTTTTTACTTCATATTATTATTGACTATATTCAATAAAAACGAAAAAACGAAATAAGAGGATAGCTGATTATAATGATCAGCTTTCTTTTTTCGTTTTTATTTCTTCTTTTAAATAAAAGCTTTCCGATTTAATAAAAAAACAAGTAAACAACGGCAAAAAAAGATCAGCCGTCGAAAATTAAAATTTTCGACAAAAAATAATTTTTTGAAAGGCTCAGCCTACGGCTCGAAAATTGAAATTTTCGATCACTTTTTTATAAAAAACAAAAAAATTTCGAAAATTTCAATTTTCGCGCTTGCGAAAACCGCTTGCGAAAACCGCTTGCGAAAACCGCTTGCGAAAACCGCTTGCGAAAACCGCTTGCGAAAACCGCTTGCGAAAACCGCTTGCGAAAACCGCTTGCGGTTTTATTTATCTTAATAAAAACAATTAAAATTATAAACGCAAAACTTCATAATTTGTTCTGGTACACAATTATTAAAAAAAAGTGCTTTTAACACCAAATTGTTTGTCCTTTTTATCTTTTAAAAGATAAAGACACTCACTTTTGTATATTTACCCAATCTCACTTTGAAATATAAAAAATTTATTGAAATAGTGCTGAACAATAGACAATTTAAATTTTCCAGCCTGTTGGTTTGGTTCAGAACCAAGCCAACAAAAATAATGGCTGAAAGTTACACTTTAATTTCAGCCACAGAACCAAAAAAAAGGCTTTGTTCTACCAAAAAAAAGGCTTGGTTCTACAAAAAAAAACGGCTGGAAAATTTAAATTTTCGATTTCTTTAAATATTTATATTGCTGTTTAGAACCTTTGATTACAAACAGTCAGTGACAAATAGCATAAAAAATCAAAAACATCAGCCAAAAGCTGGAGTTTTTTTACTTTTGTTTTTTAATTCTTAAATTTTTTTTGAGTTTCAAAAAAAGGTTCAAAACAAAAGAAATCAGCCATTATTTTTAGAACCAAACCATTATTTTTTTAAAGGCTTGGTTCTGAACCAAACTAACAGGCTGAGTTTGTTTTGAAAAACATAATAATTAAGGATAAAAAGACTATTTGTTATTTATTTTTTCCTTTGCTAAAAGTTAAGTTATTTTTAGTTATTGAAAACCGCAAGCGGTTTTCGCAAGCGCGAAAATTGAAATTTTCGAAATTTTTCCAGCCTGTTCGAAAATTTCAATTTTCGGGTTCTAAAAAAATAATCAAAAAATTTCTTTTTTGAAAAACTGATTATTTTTAATATTTTTCTGAAAATTTTTCATAACAAAGGAAACTAAAATGCAAATAAAAAAGTAATCAGCCTTTGGCTGACAATTGTTTTTATTTAACCAGACTCAATTCAACACTTAAAAAATCAAAATGACTCGAGTTAAACGTGGTAATATTTCTCGTAAAAGACACAAAAAAATTTTAAACATGACAAAAGGTTTTCGTGGAGCTGCGTCAGTTCTTTTCCGTACAGCAAACCAACAAAACATGAAAGCTTTGCGTTATTCTTATACAAACCGTTTAAAGAAAAAACGTGATTTTCGACGTCTTTGGGTCGCACGTGTAAATGCAGCGGTTCGTCGATACGGTTTAAATTATAGTGAATTTATGTATTTGCTAAAAGGAGCTGCTGTTAAATTGAATCGTAAAGTATTAGCACAATTATCCATTTGTGATCCAGATGCTTTCCTACAGTTTGTTTTATCTGTAAAGCAAGCTTCTGCTTAAATTTTATACTTACACTTGTCATTGTTGACTTGTTTTTTTATTAATTCTTTTTTTCATCGAAAATTTTAATTTTCGAAAACTCCGTTTTGATTATTTTTTTAGAACCAAACCAACAGGCTCAGCCAGAACCAAGCCATTTGTTTTAAAGCAGCTAGCTGCTTTAGGCTGTTTTTGTTGAATAAAAAGAATAAGTTTAGTTTTTTTTAGTAAAGAAAGTAGTTCGTTTTCACATTTTAGCTACCTTTGGGCTTCTTTATTTTTTTTTATTTAGAACAAAGACACATACAGGGTTTTTTCTAAATTTTTTCTTAAGAACAAAACTAGGCAAAAAAATGCATACTACGCTTTTTATCTTTTGCTTTTTTGAATAAAAAAAAGCAAAAGATAAAATTAAGAAGTTTTCCTAATCGAAAATTGAAATTTTCCAGCCAAAGGCTGGTTTTTGTTTGAATTTTTTTACCCCCTTTTTCTTTGAAGGCGTTTTTTCATTAAAATATATCGCTAAGCGATTTTAAAAAACCCAAGAAAAAGCATTCAAATTAGGTTTGTTTTTCTAATAAAAATAGCAAGAATTAAAAGTAATTAAACAACTATAAACTAATATTCGAAAAACCGAATAAACAAAAAATAAAATTCAAAACCAGCCTGTTGGTTTGGTTCTAAAAAAAAGGCTGATTAATCGATAAAATTTTTATCAAATTTGTTAAATTGCAGATAATAGATAGTGAGAAAAGCCTTAAGAAGTCGAAAGTTTCACTTAAGGTTTTGAAGCCGAGAAATTTCATCAAATTATTAAATTTGAAATTTCGAAACTCCGTTTCGATTATTTTTTTTAAGTCTGATTTTTCTTAGGTTAACAAAAACGTACTTCAAAATCAAAAAAAAATCTTAGAAAAAACGTTTGGAAACAAAAAGTTTTTAAACAAGCTACAAAAGCTCTTTTTTTAGCAAAATATGTTCTTAAAAATCAATCGACAGATTCTAACACGGTAGAGCCGTCTGAATCCGTTTCAGAAACATCTAACTAATTATTTATTGATGGCAAGCTTAACTTGCCATCAATAGATAATTCTGCATAAAAGTCAAAATACACGAATACACTCATTATTCTGTATTCTGTTTTAAAAATTATTAATATTAGTACAGATTGAATGTGCTAACATTTTTCGTGAATGTAGTTATATTCCGAAAGTGACTTTTTTTATGGCAATTAATCACTTTTTGTTATTTGTATTTTCAAAAAAAATCAAAAAATTTCAGCCTTTAAAAAAATATAAAAAAATATAAAAAAATAATGGCTGTTGAAAGACTGTTTGTTTTTTTATTTTGACCTTATAAGTAAATCCTGCGAAAACTTTTGTTCAAACTTATAAAAATTTCAAACTGAAAATCTCAAGCAAAGCAAAAGATTTTCAGTTTGAAAAATCAGCCAAAGGCTCAGCCTTCGGCTGATTTTTTGGAAAATTAAACAGCCTGTTGGCTTGGTTCTACCAAAAAAAAGGCTTAAAGCAGCTAGCTGCTTTAAAACAAAAGGCTGAAAAAATTTATTTTTTCGAAATTCCGTTTATAGAACCAAGCCATTTGTTTTGGTTCAGAACCAAGCCAAGGCGAATATTATCTAAAACTAACAGATGCCTGCCATACAAAAGCTAATAATAAAAAAAACACAGGGATAACAGGTAAAACATTTACGATAGGGTCAAAAGGTGCGTAAGCTTCAGGTAATTTTGCAAGAATTAAAGCCATTGATTCCACAGGGTTCCTTCAATAAGAATGAAATTGTTTATAACTCTTAACTTATCAGTTAAATTTTCAATAGAATAATTAAAATTTTCGAAACTTCGTTTCGCGAAACTAAAAAAATAAATTATTTTGAATGAATAATCAATTGATAAGTTAGTTCAACTTCGAACTAAATAATTTTCATTGTATAAAAGTTTCAAGAAGTTTGAAAAGAATTAATTAAATAATCAAAAATTTTTCAGCCAGAACCAAAACCAAAAATTAAAAATTTTCGATTATTTTTTTGAAGGCTCAGCTTACGGCTGCATTTTCGGGTTTTTTCAGCCAGAACCAAAACTAAAACCGCTTGCGGTTTAAATTTGAAATGGCTGAAATTTTAGGTTCGTAAACTGCTTTTTTTAAGACTGATAATTTGTAAATCTTTTCAAATGTTTTAGCTAACTAATTTTATGATGCTAAAGTTTCCCAACTCATTGTAACATCATCTAGAAGTAGAGAGCTGTTGTAAATTTCTAAAATAATAAGTAAAAACGCAGCAAAAAGGACAATAAAAACGCCCATTAGAACAGTTGTTCCCCATCCAGGTAAAACTTTTCCTGCTTCTGAGTTTAATGGTCGTAATAATGTGCCTAATGGAGTAACAATTCCAGGTTCTTGAAGTGTATCTGATGAACTTGCTTTAGCTTTCGAAGTAGTTCCTGTTGCCATAATGTTGAAATTTTTGATTTTTTTTACTTTCTGTCATAATATGAATATGGAGAATAATTTTATTTAAAGTATTTATCAAATGGATAGTCCTGCATTTTTCTTTGCCTTTTTCTTAGGGTTTCTTTTATTAAGTGCTACAGGATACTCAATTTACGTGAGTTTTGGACCTCCGTCTAAAAAACTCAGAGATCCTTTCGAAGAACACGAAGATTAGTGTTTTAATTTAAAACGAAGTTTTTTTGTTTCTAACCAAACCAAATGCTTGGCTATTTTACCGTATTTTTTTGTTTTGCAACTAAAAAAAGGAAATAGCGACAAAAGCAATAACAAAGATAGGTTTTTTAATCAGCCTTAAAAAATAATCAAAAAATTGCAATTTTTTGGAAAATTTTTTTATTTTTTAGTTAAATTTGACATTTTTAATCGTATCGAAACGGAGTTTCGAACAAATAAATTTTTTGAGCCTTAAAAAAATAATGGCTGAAATTTGATTCTATTTCAGTCTCAACCGAAAATTAAAATTTTCGACGGCTAAAATTTTTTGCTTTTTTTTGTTTGTTTCTATAGAACCGAAAATTAAAATTTTCGAATTGTTTTTTTTAGTTTTTCAACCAGAACCAAGCCATTTGTTTTAAAGCAGCTAGCTCGAAACGGGGTTTCGAGGCTGAAATTTTTGATTTTTTTAGCTGCTCAAATTTTTTTGATAATTTTAATTTTCCAGCCATTTGTTTAAAAGCAGCTAGCTGCTTTAAGCCTTTTTTTTTGTAGAACAAAGCCTTTTGGTCAGAACCAAGCCTGTTGGTTTGGTTCAGAACCAAGCCAAAGAAACTCCGTTTATAGAACCAAGCCATTTGTTTTGGTTCAGAACCAAGCCATTTGTTTTGGTTCGAGGCTGAAAAAATAGTTGCAGTATAAATTACAAATCAGCCGAAGGTTGAGCCTTTTGCTGAAAAAATTAAGTTTAAGTTTTTGCAAAACTAAACGCAGTCATTGTTAAATAAATAATAATGACTGCGTTTAAAAAAGCAAATTTACTAATTTCTTACTATTTTACCATGCGAGGAGGTTCTCTGAAGAAAATAGCAAAAAAGATAATTCCTAAAGTACCAACTAATAAAAATGTATAAACTAAAGCTTCCATAAAATTGTGTTTGATTTCTAATTTTTAATTTCTAGGAAAGAGCAATTTATGCAAATTTTCTATTTTTGAAAATCTCAGCCGTCGAAAATTTTAATTTGCGAAAAAAGAAATTTTTTGAAAGGCTGAAAATTTAAAAAAGAAAATTCATTTGCTTGGAGAAAATCCAGTCCCATCATTGAAAGAGAGTAAAGCCTATCTTTCCATTTAGAGTTTTTCTTACGATCTAACTACTAGATTCTTACTTGTTACTATACAAACAAAAAAACTAGTTCTTTTGTTTTTTTTTATACAAAAATATATAAAGAGTCAGATTCTTTTACATAGATAAATCTCAGCCGTAGGCTGAAGCGGAATATTTTTTATGTAAAATTCATAAAGCAACTTGTTCAAAAAAATACATTTTTTGAGCAAGTTGCTTTAATATTTACGACAAACTTCAATTTTTTGCTGTCTAAATACTATCTCTGGTTGTTTTATAAATAAAACAACCAGATAAAAAAAGATCAAAATTTTCAGCCTTTTGTTTTAAAGCAGCTAGCTGCTTTAAGCCTTTTTTTTGGTAGAACAAAGCCTTTTGGTTTCGAAACTCCGTTTCGAGAACCAAGCCATTATTTTTTTAAAGGCTGAGCCTTTAGCTGAAAATTTTGGTCTTTTTTGTTTGATTTAACTTTCTGTCATCTATCCAAGAGAAGGATAGTAAAGTAAAGAGACTATAAATTTTAAACTAAGTAAGAAAAAAGTTTTTTGATGTTAGAAAGCTTCACGAACCGAACTTGTATCACCAAGTTTTTTGTATTTTCCAAACTCTAATTGCTCGTTTAGGTCATCATCAATTCCGGCAAATACGTCACGGAAGATTGTTCTTGCACCGTGCCAAATATGACCAAAGAAGAATAATAACGCGAAACATACGTGACCAAAAGTAAACCAACCACGTGGGCTGCTACGGAATACACCATCAGATTGTAAAGTTGAACGGTCAAATTCGAAAATTTCACCTAATTGAGCTTTACGTGCATACTTTTTAACTGTAGCAGGATCTGTAAATGTTAAACCATCAAGTTCACCTCCATAGAAAGTAACAGAAACACCAACTTGTTCAATACTATATTTTGATTCAGCACGACGGAATGGAACGTCAGCACGCACAACTCCATCTTTGTCAATTAAAATAACTGGGAATGTTTCAAAGAAAGTAGGCATACGACGAACAAATAGTTCGCGACCTTCTTGATCTTTAAATACTGAGTGGCCTAACCAACCTACAGCAATTCCATCTCCACTGTTCATAGCTCCCGTACGGAAAAGCCCACCTTTAGCTGGGTTGTTTCCAATATAGTCATAGAAAGCTAATTTTTCTGGAATTTTTGACCAAGCTTCTGAAAGAGAAGAACCTTCAGCTAAACTAGTTTGAATACGTTTTTGAACTTCTTGTTGGAAGAAACCTTGGTCCCACTGATAACGAGTAGGTCCGAATAACTCAATAGGCGTTGCTGCCGAACCATACCACATTGTTCCTGCAACTACAAAAGCAGCCCAGAAAACTGCAGCAATACTACTAGATAAAACTGTTTCAATGCTACCCATTGATAAACCAAAGTATAAACGAATAGAAGGACGCACACAAAGGTGGAATAAACCAGCTAAAACACCTAAAATTCCGGCAGCGATGTGGTGAGCAGCAATACCACCTGGGTTGAATGGATCAAATCCTTCTGGACCCCATGAAGGAGCAACAGGTTGTACACTTCCAGTTAATCCGTATGGGTCAGAAACCCAAATACCAGGACCAAAAAGTCCTGTTACATGGAATGCTCCAAATCCAAAACATAAAAGTCCTGAAAGGAAAAGGTGAATTCCAAAGATTTTTGGAAGATCTAAAGCTGTTTTTCCTGTTCTTGGGTCACGGAATAGTTCAAGGTCCCAGTATACCCAATGCCATACACTAGCTAAGAACAGTAGACCAGATAGAATGATGTGAGACGCTGCTACACCTTCATAACTCCAAATTCCAGGGTTTGTAGCTGTTTCACCACTAATTGTCCAACCACCCCATGATTGTGTAATTCCTAAACGTGTCATAAAAGGTAAAACAAACATACCTTGACGCCACATTGGATTTAATACTGGATCTGATGGATCAAAAACAGCGATTTCAAAAAGAGTCATTGAACCTGCCCAACCAGCTACTAAAGCCGTGTGCATTAAGTGCACAGAAATTAGTCGCCCAGGGTCATTAATTACAACTGTATGTACACGGTACCAAGGTAAACCCATTTTTTATTTTTTAATAAATTCTGTTTACTTAATTGCTTTTAAATAACAACTGCAAACTTGATTTACAGTCATTTAAAAATAACTTTTGTGATTTCAGATAAGAATTTTCCAAAAAATTGCAATTTTTTGATTATTTTTTTAGAACCCGAAAATTTCAATTTTCGAACAGGCTCGAAAATTCAGCCTTTAAAAAAATAATGGCTTGGTTCTCGAAACGGAGTTTCTTTGGCTTGGTTCTGACCAAAAGGCTTTGTTCTACCAAAAAAATCGAAAATTGAAATTTTCGGGTTCTACCAAAGCAAAAGGCTGGATTTTACAATTTAAACAATTTGTCGAAAATTTTCCAAAAAATGTCAGCCTGTTGGTTTGGTTCTAAAAATAATGGCTGAGCCAAAGGCTGGTTTTGGTAGAACCAAGCCATTTGTTTTGGTAGAACAAAGCCTGTTGGTTTGGTTCAGAACCAAGCCAACAAAAATAATCGAAAATTTCAATTTTCGAGCCAGAACCAAACCAACAGGCTGACATTTTTTGCGAAAATGAAAATTCTCCAGCCTTTCCAGCCACTTTAGCTTTGTTCTACCAAAAAAAAGGCTTGGTTCTACCAAAACAAATCGAAAATTGAAATTTTCGGATTTTTTGAAAGGCTCAAAAAATAAATTTTTTTGTGAATTAAAAGCTACTCATTTTGTGTTTTTAAATAAAATTTCAGCCTGTTGGTTTGGTTCAGAACCAAGCCTGTTGGTTTGGTTCAGAACCAAGCCTGTTGGTTTGGTTCTAAAAATAATGGCTGAATTGAAATTACTTTTTTTAATAAAAAAAGCGTCAATTTTCTGTTTTTTTTTGTTTTTTATTTATTTTAGAAAATATACAAAAAATCAAATTTTTTGAATAATTAATAAAAGCGTTCGAAAATTTTAATTTTTGAATTATTTAAAGTAATCGTAATAAAAATTGCATTATTAGCGACTTTTTTATATTGAGTTTATCAAGTCCAAAAAGAAGTGTCAATTTTAAGAAAAAAAAGCTTATAGCTTTTTTTATAAATACACACAAAACAATATTCCTATGTTTAATAAGTAAAATTTAAGTGGAAAGCCTCCTTCTAAGGATTTTATTCCTTCATGTGTTTTTTATGTTTTATATAAAAGAATTTTTATACTTTTTATCTATTTCTAGATGTCAAGTAATTTAGTTCTTTATATAAAACATAAAAAATAAATAATCAGCCTGTTGTTTTGGTAGAACCAAACCAAATGACTGAAACAACAAAAAAAAGTTTTCATTTTTTAATCAGTTTATTTCTGTCTCGTTACTCTTCAAAATAATTTTTTTAAACATTCGTGAAAAAAGCTAATAGTAAGGTTTTTAGGCAGATATAATAAACTATTGATTTTTAATCAAATTTTTAAAATACTTTATAAAAAAAAGAGATGCTTGATTTTTACGTTGAGTTTATAAAAAAGTCGAAAATTTAAATTTTCGAACTTTTTTGCTTTAATGGAATTAAACTGTAAACATGCCTAGTTTTAGCGATGGCGATAAGTAATTCGTCCTTTTGTTAAGTCATAAGGGCTTAATTCGACAGTTACTTTATCTCCTACTACAATTTTAATTCGATTTTGCCTAATTTTTCCAGATAAATGACCAATGACTTGAACTCCATTTTCTAATTTAATTCGAAATTTTCCATTAGAAAGATTATGAGTCACGATACCTTCGATATCAACTAATTTTTTTTGTTTTCTTGGTTTGTTTTTATTTTTTTCATCTGTAGAATCAAAATTTTGAGTCATAATTAAATAAAGTGAGTAAGTTTTTTGCAATTACATCGTTTTTAGTGTTTTCCAAAAGTTATTTTTTGATTTTTTTAGAACAAAATTAACAGGCTCAACAGCCACTTTGGTTTTGTTCTACCAAAAAAAAGGCTTTGTTCTACCCGAAAATTGAAATTTTCGGTTATTTTTTTGAAGGCTGATATTGTTTGAATTTTTCAAGCATCAACAATAACTTGTTTTAAATAAATAAGAAATAAACAGTTGACTAAATATGATAAAAAGCAAAAAGTTTCAATTTCTTATGCTTAGTTTTATCGAAAATTAAAATTTTCGAAATTTTTTTAGTTTTTAAAACAAAAAACGCATAAGAATAATAATTCAATAAGAGAAATTTATAATTTGTAAAATCATAAGTAGTTCAGCGTTAAAAAAAATAATCAAAAAATTGCAATTTTTTGATTATTTTTTTTAACGCTGGTGGTTATTTTTGATTTTATATTTTCGAAAATTTTGAAACTTCGTTTCGCGCTATTTTATTTTATAAGCAAACTTTAACAAATGAAAATTCAGCCGTAGGTGGAGCCTTAAAAAATCAAAAAATTTCAGCCTAGAACCAAAACAAATGGCTTGGTTCTGGCTGGAAAATTTTAATTTTCGGAAGGCTGAATTTTCTTTTTTTAAAACAGCAAGCGAAAACCGCTCGCGGTTTTAGTTTTCAAAAAATTTTTAATAGTATAACAATTTTTTTATATAAATAAATACATAAAGAGAAAATTAAAATGTTCGAAAATTTTATAAAATTTGGCGTATTTAGAACAATCAAAAATTCAAATTTTCGAAAAAATTGTTATTTTTTCCAGCCTTTTGTTTTCGAAACGGAGTTTCGAGCTAGCTGCTTTAAAACAAATGGCTGGTTTTCGATAAAAAAAAAGTGGAAATAAAATTCAGTTTTAAAAGAATAATGGCTAAAACCTTTTACAAAGAGCGGTTTTCGCTTGCTGTTTTAAAAAAAGAAAATTTCAATTTTCGATATTTAGCTAAAGGAATTTAGAGAATTTATCGAAACGGAGTTTCGATATAAATGTAAAGATAAATGTAATGTAAAGATAAATGTAAAGTAACTTTTCCACTTTTTTTTATATCGAAACGGAGTTTCGAAAAGAATTAAATCAACTCAAAGAAAAAATTAAACTGAATAATTAGCTAATTTTCTAGAACCTACTTTTTTACGTAATTTTTGTGCTAAGCGGATATATGTTAACATTTCTCCAAGAATATACTTAACAGAGTTTCGAGAATCATCGTTAGCCGGAATAACGTGGTCCGATAAACGAGGATTACAGTTAGTATCTACAATAGTAAACATTTTAATTCCTAATTTTTTGCACTCACGAACAGCGTTCATTTCTTCTTGTTGACCTACAATAATAGCAACATTGTTAGAAATTTGTTTTTTCTTCATTTTTGCCATTTTAGTAACACCTCCAAAATATTTTTCTAAACGTTGCCATTTTTGTTTACGTGCTGCTGCCATTTTTTTAGATGTAAATTTTAATTTTTGGTCATAAATATTATCCATTGAGTAACTTAGTTTTGGATCAACAAATTTTTTCATTAAAATTTGAATTGTTTCTGACATTTTGTTTCTAGGAGTTGGTAAATAACGAAGAATAGGTAAAAATTTTAATAATCTTTGTTCAGAAGCTAGTTTTTTAAGTTTTGTTAAAGAACGGTTTAAATTTTTTTGTTCAGACATTAATTTTGTTTTAATTAATCCTAATTCGGCGTTAATTTCGTTGTTCAATTTTTCATATTTTTCTTTTAATGTTTGTAATGACAACAGATTTTCATTAGTGTTAGTCAACATTGTTTTAATATTTTGAATGCGTTCCACTAAAGTTTGAATATAAACTTTAATAAAAGGTAAAAAACTTGTAAATTTGCTTAATAGTTTGCTTAAAACAATAGTTTTTGAACTTTTTTCTGTTTGTTCTGAAGTTACCACGTCCGATTTAGGACGGTTTGAGATAGACGCTGTTAATTGATTTGACAGAGTCAGCGAGCTTTTATCTTCAAAAGATGCTGTTTTCATAGCATTAATAATTTGGTTCAAAATTTCTTTTGAAGGGTTTGGAACTAACCAAGATGGATTTTGTTTTGAAAATTTTGTAAGCTGTCCGTAAGAAACTGTCCATAATGTTTTTCCTTGGTTTAAAGACGAATTTTTTAAGGCATTTAATTCTTGACCAATAACAAACAGTTGTTTAAAATCTTTTAATTTCTGTTGGTTCTTTTTAAGTTGTTTTAATAAACTTTGTTTGTTTTGAATTAAAGCATTTCCTTTCGTTTGAATTTGATGACTTTGTTGAATTAGTTGTTGCTGTTTAATGCTTAATTCTGTATATTTTTTAATCAATAATTGATTTCTTTCAACAAGTTGTTCTTTTTTAAGAATTAATTTTTGACTTCTGTTAATTAATTGATTTTTATTTTCAAAAACACTGTTTTTGATTTTTTTCATTAAAAGTTTACCAGTGGCCATTAGTTTTTGGCTTTTCTTTCTTAAAAGATTTACTTTATTAATTAAACGTCGTTTAATTAAATTTCTTCTTTCTAAAATACTTTTAATAATTCTTTGTTTTTCTTTTAAAATTGGTTGAATTTGAGAAATTGATTTTAAAATTGTTTTCCAGTTCGTTAACATACCCCCTAACCAACGAGTATTTACGAAAAAAGAAGTTTTACTTAACATAGCTGTTCTAGCGATTAATGAAGAAGCTGATTTTTTTGTTCCTACAAATAAAAACGTTTTCCCTTTTGCTGCATATTTTGCCAATTGTTTTAAAGCTTTTACTAAACAACGACGCGTTTTTAACACATTAATTAAATGGCGACCTCGTTTAATTAACAAACGATTTTTGTTTTGGCCTTTTTGTTTGATCCAAACAAATTGTCTCATGTTAGCATGGCATTTAATCGCTTTTTCTCCAAAATGAAGGCCTGTTTGCACCATTTTTTGGACTCTTTTTTTAGCAATTAATTGTTTTTGTGTTTTAGATAAAGGAGAAACTTTTAATAGTTTAGCCACTGCAAATGTTGAACCTACTTTTGTAATTTTAATTTTTACTAAATCTCCTAATTCGACACCTAATCCCATTTTAATAAAAACAATAGAACCTTTTAATTTAACAACAAAATAGTTTGAGTAAATTTTTGCCGTTTCTGGCAATTTGATACATAATTTGTTGCCTAACTCAAGTGTTTCATTTAGGTTTTTGCCTTCTAAATATGATGAAAATTCAGATTGTAATGAAAGTTTTACCGAACCATTTTGTTGCGTCATATTGTTTTTTGATGAACTCATTACAGATTCTTTTTCTTTCATTACTTTAGCAAAAGCATAATCTGTTTTTACTCGATTGATTTTAACGCGTACTTTATCTCCTGCTTTTGTTTTTGGAATAATTAAAGTAAAGTTTTTTGATAATTGAACTAACCCTGACCCTTTTGGCCCTGATTTTTCAATTGTTACATCTAAAACGTCTCCGACTCTAGTCACTAAATCTGGTTGTCCTCGTTTTAAAAATTCTAACACTTTAGCTGTTGCGTACTTTTGCTTGTCAGACCAAATTTTTTCAATTTGAATACGAACTGAATCACCTAATGTTGTATTTGGAATGACAATTGTATAACCGTTTGGTAGTTCGGCTAAACCTACGTTTTTAAACCCTAATGCTTGAACTTTTAAAGTCATTTGACTTCCTGGTTTTAATAAGTTTGATTCACTTGAGTTTAAACTTTTTGTGTTTTGAGCTTTTAATTGAATTGAATTTTCATTCGATTTTTTTTGTTTTTTAATGTTTGTGTTCATTATTTGAGAAATTTTAAATTTTGATTATTTTCTAAGAGTGGAATTTTTATCAAAAAATTCTTTTTTTCAAAACGAAGTTTTGATTATTTTTTTAAAACCGCAAGCGGTTTTCGAAAATTTCAATTTTCGAACAGGCTGGTTAATGTAATATAAGTTATTATCGATTATTTTCTAAAAATTTAGTTATCTATGAACTAAACTATTTATCAGTCAGAACCAAAACCAAAAATTAAAAATTTTCGATTATTTTTTTGAAGGCTCAACCGAAAATTTTCAAAAAATTTCAGCCGTCGAAAATTTTAATTTTCGACAAAATATCAGCCTGTTGGTTTGGTTCTAAAAAAATATAAAAAAATATAAAAAAATATAAAAAAATAATGGCTGAACCGAAAGCTGCAAGCCAAAAGACTCAAAAATATCAGCCTTTTGTTCAGAACCAAGCCTGTTGGTTTGGTTCTGAAACTCCGTAGAACCAAGCCAAAGAGCTAGCTGCTTTAAGCCTTTTTTTTGGTAGAACAAAGCCAAAATGGCTGGGACATTTTTTGATTTTTTGGAAAAATTTTTATTTTTTTAGTGCTTTTTTAAAAGCCTTTTTTATTATTTTTTATATTTTATTTTATTTTTCTAAAAAAAGCTACTTTTTTCTATTTTTTGCTGGCGAACCAAACCCTAACAAAAAATCAATAACTGCTTTAGAAAGATTAAAAAG